TAAAATATTGTAATTTTTTATTGTTTAACTTCAAATCTGAAATCAAGAAGGATAACTAGATCGAAATTTAATCTTACATAAGCATTCCGAAAGGAAAACATGTTTTGGGAGCAAATCTCCACTGGGTTATGTTAGCGAAAAAAAACTGATTTTATCATTATGAACCAAAGTATGCAACACAGCAGATATTGAATTTAAAATTCGGTACACGGGAATTGAACTTACGTATGCTGAATTTTAAGGGTGTGTGTTTACCTTTAGTATTTCTTGCAAAGATTAACTTTTTCTGCCCGTAAGTGGTAAAGACACATCCTTAAAATTCAGCATACGTAAGTTCAATTCCCGTGTAACGCCCAATAGTCTTAATCTAACTTAGTAATAGTTATATTATATATTAATTATACACGGGAATTGAACTTACGTATGCTGAATTTTAAGGATGTATACATCCTTAAAATTCAGCATACGTAAGTTCAATTCCCGTGTATAATTAATATATAATATAACTATTACTAAGTTAGATTAAGACTATTGGGCGTTACACGGGAATTGAACTTACGTATGCTGAATTTTAAGGATGTGTCTTTACCACTTACGGGCAGAAAAAGTTAATCTTTGCAAGAAATACTAAAGGTAAACACACACCCTTAAAATTCAGCATACGTAAGTTCAATTCCCGTGTACCGAATTTTAAATTCAATATCTGCTGTGTTGCATACTTTGGTTCATAATGATAAAATCAGTTTTTTTTCGCTAACATAACCCAGTGGAGATTTGCTCCCAAAACATGTTTTCCTTTCGGAATGCTTATGTAAGATTAAATTTCGATCTAGTTATCCTTCTTGATTTCAGATTTGAAGTTAAACAATAAAAAATTACAATATTTTATGAAGAGTTTGATCCTTGCTCAGGATGAACGCTGGCGGCATGCTTAACACATGCAAGTTAAACGGTTTTTAAATAAACAGTAACGGACGGGTGAGTAATGTGTAAGAACCTACATTCTGGTGGGGGATAACAAGTGGAAACGTTTGCTAATACCCCATATTGCTGATAAGTGAAAGTTTTTCGCCAGAATATGGGCTTGCATCCAATTAGCTTGTTGGTAAGGTAATGGCTTACCAAGGCTTTGATTGGTAGCTGATTTGAGAAGATGATCAGCCACACTGGAATTGAGATACGGAACAGACTTCTACGGAAGGCAGCAGTGAGGAATTTTCCGCAATGGGTGGAAGCCTGACGGAGCAATGCCGCGTGGAGGAAGAAGGCCTTAGGGTTGTAATCTCCTTTTCTCATTGAAGAATTTATGACGGTATTTGAGGAATAAGCATCGGCTAATTTCGTGCCAGCAGCCGCGGTAATACGGGAGATGCAAGCGTTATCCGGAATTATTGGGCGTAAAGAGTTTGTAGGTGGTTAAATGTGTTTGGTGTTAAATGTTGAAGCTTAACTTTGAAACGGCACCAAAAACTATTTGACTTGAGTATGATAGAGGCAGAGGGAATTCCCAGTGTAGCGGTGAAATGCGTAGATATTGGGAAGAACACCAACGGCGAAAGCACTTTGCTAGGTTAATACTGACACTGAGAAACGAGAGCTAAGGTAGCAAACGGGATTAGATACCCCGGTAGTCTTAGCTGTAAACGATGGATACTAAGTGGTGCTTGTTTTAGTACTGCTGTAGCTAACGCGTTAAGTATCCCGCCTGGGGAGTACGCTTGCAAAAGTGAAACTCAAAGGAATTGACGGGGGCCCGCACAAGCGGTGGAGCATGCGGCTTAATTCGTTGGTACACGAAGAATCTCACCAGGATTTGACATGCTAGGAAGTTTTTTGAAAGAAAGATGTGCCTCTTGGAACCTAGACACAGGTGGTGCATGGCTGTCGTCAGCTCGTGTCGTGAGATGTTGGGTTAAGTCCCGCAACGAGCGCAACCCTCGTTTTTAGTTAATTTAGTCTAAAAAGACTGCCGGTTATAAACCGGAGGAAGGTGGGGATGACGTCAAGTCATCATGCCCTTTATATCCTGGGCTGCACGCGTGCTACAATGGTTAAGACAATGAGTTGCAATTCCGTGAGGATAAGCTAATCTCTTAAACTTAATCTTAGTTCGGATTGTAGGCTGAAACTCGCCTACATGAAGGTGGAATCGCTAGTAATCGCCGATCAGATATGCGGCGGTGAATATGTTCCCGGGCCTTGTACACACCGCCCGTCACACCATGGAAGCTGGCCATGCCTGAAGATGTTATCTTAACATAGCGAGGGAAATATCTAAGGCCGGGTTGGTGACTGGGGTGAAGTCGTAACAAGGTAGCCGTACTGGAAGGTGCGGCTGGAACAACTCCATGTGATGATTTAATCACAAAAAATTTGCACATTCCTCTTGTTTCTTATTTATTGTGATAGACAAGTAGCTTAGGGCTATTAGCTCAGTTGGTTAGAGCGTACCCTTGATAAGGGTAAAGTCGCTGGTTCAAGTCCAGCATGGCCCTTCTTGGGGGTATAGCTCAGTTGGTAGAGCGCTGCCTTTGCAAGGCAGATGTCAGCGGTTCGAGTCCGCTTATCTCCAAGTCATTTGATGTAGGTTAAACAACGTGTGGCTTATGCGGGATAGCTTGGCATTTAGAGACGAAGAAGGGCGTAGTAACTGACGATATGCTTTGGGTAGTGAGAAACACACTTCGATCCAAAGATTCCCCAATGGGGCAACCCAAAAGACTCTTACTGAATTTTTAAGTATTATGTAGGGAACCCGGTGAACTGAAACATCTTAATAGCCGGAGGAAAAGAAAGCAAAAGCGATTTTCTTATTAGCGGCGAGCTAACGGAAAATAGCCTAAACCTTGTAGGTGTAGTGGGATTACATGTTTTGTTATTATTTGTTTTTGAAGTTGTTGAATGCAATACCAAAGAAGGTTGAGAGTCCTGTAAAATTTAAATGATAATCGTATTTATATTCCCAAGTAGCATAGAGCACGTGGAATTCTGTGTGAATCAGCGAGGACCACCTCGTAAGGCTAAATACTACTAAATGACCGATAGTGAACTAGTACCGTGAGGGAAAGCTTAAAAGAACCCTGGAAAGGGAGTGAAATAGATCATGAAAGCATAAGCTTACAAGCAGTGGGAGACTTATTTAAAGGTTGACCATGTGCCTGTTGAAGAATGTGCCGGCGACTTATGGGTAGTGGCTTGGTTAAGGTTGTTGTTCCGGAGCCGTAGTGAAGTCGAGTTTGAATAAAGCATTTTGTCACTATCTATAGACCCGAACCCGGGTGATCTAATCATGACCAGGATGAAGCTTTGGTAATACAGAGTGGAGGACCGAACCCACCAATGTTGAAAAATTGGGGGATGAGTTGTGATTAGCGGAGAAATTCCAATCGAACTCGGAGCTAGCTGGATCTCTTCGAAATGCGTTGAGGCGCAGCAGTTAACCATGGTAAGCATAGGGGTAAAGCACTGTTTCGGCAAGGGCTATGAAAGTGGTACCAAGTTGTAGCAAACTCAGAATACTATGCTTTATTTCGGTTAGCTAGTGAGACTGTGGGGGATAAGCTTCATTGTCAAGAGGGAAACAGCCCAGACTACCAGTTAAGGCCCCTAAATATTTACTAAGTGATAAAGGATGTAATAGTACATAGACAACCAGGAGGTTTGCCTAGAAGCAGCCACCCTTTAAAAAGTGCGTAATAGCTTACTGGTCAAGTGCTTTTGCGCCGAAAATGAATGGGACTAAGTATTTTGCCGAAGCTGTAGGATAATATCGGTAGAAGAGCGTTCTGTATTGGTTTGAAGCAATAATGAAAATAGTTGTGGACTAAGCAGAAGTGAGAATGTCGGCTTAAGTAACGAAAACATTGGTGGAAATCCAATGCCCCGAAAGCCTAAGGTTTCCTTCGCAAGGCTCGTCCACGAAGGGTTAGTCAGGTCCTAAAATAAGGTTAATAAACGTAGTTGATGGATAACAGGTTAATATTCCTGTACCGTGTTTTATTTGTTGAAAGTGACGAAGAAGGCTATGTCAGCCATATATTGGTTGTTTTGGTTTAATCTTTCCAGACGTTGAGAAGTAGAAAAAAAAATGCTTCGAGTTGAGAAGAGAATACGAATAGCATTACGGTGCTTAAAGTGATTTATGTCATGCTTCCAAGAAAAGCTTTTACAACGCGTAGTAAAACACGCCTGTACCTTAAACTGACACAGGTAGGCTAGTAGAGTATACTAAGGGGCGCGAGATAACTCTTTCTAAGGAACTCGGCAAAATGACTCTGTAACTTCGGGAGAAAGAGTACCTCTATTAACATGAGGTCGCAGTAATCAGACTCAAGCGACTGTTTACCAAAAACACAGGTCTCCGCTAAGTTGTAAAACTATGTATGGGGGCTGACGCCTGCCCAGTGCCGGAAGGTTAAAAAAATTGGTTAGCGTAAGCAAAGCTGGTGATTGAAGCCCTGGTGAACGGCGGCCGTAACTATAACGGTCCTAAGGTAGCGAAATTCCTTGTCGGGTAAGTTCCGACCCGCACGAAAGGCGTAACGATTTGAGTACTGTCTCAGAAAGAGACTCGGTGAAATAGAATTGACTGTGAAGATGCGGTCTACTTGCACTTGGACAGAAAGACCCTATGAAGCTTTACTGTAACTTGAAATTGGTTTTGGACTTTCTTTGCGCAGCATAGGTGGGAGGCTATGAACTTCTTTTTCGGAAGATAGGGAGCCACAATATGAGATACCACTCTGAGAAAGTTAGGAATCTAATGGCATTGTTTTATCAAGATGTTTGACAGTTTCAGGCGGGCAGTTTTACTGGGGCGGTAGCCTCCTAAAAGGTAACGGAGGCGTACAAAGGTTTTCTCAGTCTGGACGGAAATTAGTTGAAGAGTGTAAAGACATAAGAAAGCTTGACTGTGAGACCTACAAGTCGAACAGAGACTAAAGTCGGTCTTAGTGATCCGACGGTGCTGTGTGGAAAGGCCGTCGCTTAACGGATAAAAGTTACTCTAGGGATAACAGGCTGATCTCCCCCAAGAGTTCACATCGACGGGGAGGTTTGGCACCTCGATGTCGGCTCATCGCAGCCTGGGGCGGTAGTACGTCCCAAGGGTTGGGCTGTTCGCCCATTAAAGCGGTACGTGAGCTGGGTTCAGAACGTCGAGAGACAGTTCGGTCCATATCCGGTGTGAGTGGTAGAGTATTGAAAGGAGCTTTCCTTAGTACGAGAGGACCGGGAAGGACACACCACTGATGTACCAGTTTTTGTGCCAACAGAAGACGCTGGGTAGTCAAGTGTGGAGTGGATAACTGCTGAAAGCATATAAGTAGGAAGCCCACCTTAAGATGAGTACTCTTTTTAAGGTCACGATAAGATTAATCGTTTTATAGGTATTAGGTGTAAGGCTGGTAACAGCTTTAGCCGAGATATACTAACAGACCAAAAGTTTTTTCCTACTCAAGTGAGAGATCTGGTTCTTTGACTTATGGTAACACCTAAACCATTCCGAACTTAGAAGTGAAATATAAGTCGAGGAAACAATATTAGTAAGGACACTTTCTGAAAAAGTTTTCTTTGAGCCAGATCATATTAGCTTTTTATCGTCTATTTTAGTTTTAATTCGAAAAATCAGGATTAATATTATATTTTTGCTTAATCTTTTGTTATTAGTCATTAATTATAGGAGAAGAAGGGATTTGAACCCTCGGTGTTTATATATATATATTACCTTCGACCGGACTCGAACCGGCAAGCATTATGCACTTGATTTTGAATCAAGCGTGTTTACCATTTCACCACGAAGGATTTCGAACAACTACTTATATAATAATCAGTATTATGGATAATTTATGATTATTATAAGTATTTATATTTATTTATTCAATAATGCTTTCCTATTTTAAAACTAAAAAAGCAATATTAGGTATATAAGTTATTTTTTAGTTATTAAAGCTAAAAACTTTTTTGAATGCTTCTTGTACTTTAAATCCAGAATCAATGGATTCAAGAGGATCTTTACGAAGTCTATGTCTTAAGCAAAGAGTTATTACAGTAAATATATCTTTTGGTGTAACTTCTTGTCTATTTTCAAAAGCGACAAGAGCTTTTGCCGCTCTACTTGTTACCATATCTCCTCGTAATCCATCGACATTTAAATCGGAACAAATTTGTGATATTTTTTCTAATAATTCATATTTAATTTTCACATCTTTTAATGTTTTTCTTGCATTTATGATTTTTTCCATTAATTTATCTTGTTCTTCCTTATATTTTGCTTTAAATTCTTTTGGGTTTCTTTCAAACAATTCTCTTTGTTGAACAATTTTAACCCTTAGATGAGGTTCTTTTACTGTTTTTATTTGTGCATGCATTCCAAATCGATCTAATAGTTGTGGACGAAGTTCTCCTTCTTCCGGATTACCAGAACCTACTAGAATAAAGCGAGCAGGATGGCAGATAGAAATACCTTCTCTTTCCACTGTATTCCATCCCGATGCTGCGGAGTCTAATAGTACGTCAACTAAATGATCATCTAAGAGATTTACTTCATCAACATATAATATTCCTCGGTTCGCTTGTGCAAGTAGTCCTGGTTCAAATGCTTTTTTACCTTCTGATATTGCTTTTTCAATATCTATTGTACCACATACTCGATCCTCTGTTGCACCCAAAGGTAAATCGACCATAGGTGTTTTTATTTGTATAACATTTATTTTTTCATTATTTTTTAGTTTTTCAAGTACTTCATCGGACATTAATTCTGGGTCATATGGATGAGAATTATATTGATCGTTTTCTACTACATCTATAGGTGGTAATAGGTCAACTAAGGCACGAACAATAGTGGATTTTCCAGTTCCACGATCTCCCATTATCATTACTCCTCCAATTTTTGGGTCTATTACATTTAGAATTAGTGAAAGTTTCAGTAAACTGAATATAAAGAATATCTATTCGTTTTCGAACTAAACGTGATTTTAAGCTTTTCATTTAGCTCTTAATTTCTTTTAATTAACTTAATAAAAGGAGTTTGTTTGAGATTTATTCTTTTTTATTTTGAAAACAGCTTCGTCATCAAATAAAAGTTTTAAACTTTCTTAACTGATTTGTAATTATTTTAAATTCTTTTTAAAAGATTACTTTCTACAATATAAATTTAGTAATATAATATCTATATCATTGTTTCTAATAAGACAGATATTAATATTTATCTTTTATGAATTTACTAATACTGATAAATTATCTTTGTTTGAACTAAATATTATTATTATTATTTTTTTAAACGATTAGTAGTTTTAATGATAATATTTTATTATGTTAAAACATACTTTGTATTGATTTTATTCAGCTTTTTTAGGTTTATCAGCTAATGAGATTTCACACATTTCTTCTTGTCCGACTATTGATGTAAAAGGGAATACAGGTCTTTGTTCACTTGTTTTTCTACTCATTTTAGTTAATATTAATAATTAGATGGTTTTTTTAGTTCACAATCGTACTTTAATTTATATAATTAGACTGATTATTGAAAGTAATTTTTTCGTTGCAAAATAAAACTAAATAAAATATAATTTAATATATTCTTTAATTGGAGATTTAATTATGACTTTTGCAGGTCTAAAAACTGAAGAAAAACGTGGTTTTTTTGATGCGGCTGATGATTGGCTGAAGCGTGACCGATTTGTTTTTGTAGGCTGGTCTGGATTGCTTCTATTTCCTTGTGCGTATTTAGCATTAGGTGGATGGTTAACAGGTATTACATTTGTGACTTCTTGGTATACTCATGGGTGCGATATAATTTTTTGTTTCCTTTAGTTTTATATGAAATTTTTATTCTAAAGATATGAGACTTGATAAATAAAGGTTTCTTCATCTTATATCTTATAATATGCGTTTTGAGCTAAATTATCCTATTAAAAACAATTCTTAATTTATTTTGTGTGCCGTGAATATAAAATATTTTTATTTTAGTAAATTTTGATATCATACCTAAAAAGGTTAACTTATTTTTTCGGTATAGTTTGACTCAAAAGTTAGTTTATATTTATTTTTTATTTAAAGATAATATTCTTAAATAAAAGTGAGTTAGTTCTTCTTATTAAGGTGTTGAATTATTATTTCATGCCAAGTAATGGTAGTATTATTAAATAATTTTAATTTATAGTAAATTTTAATTATTGTAAAAGAGGAGATTATGGTAAAATAATAAAAAGTTGACGAAATACGACAGATAAACGAGTATATATATATATATATATACTCGTTTATTTTAACTTAAATATTTAATATTTTTTAGTAATTTACTAGGATCAATACATTAGAGTAATTTTATTGTTTTAATTAATTTTAGTATTGTTGCTTATTTTTAGTTTTATTATAAATTTTTACCTTTTGAGTAACGTTCGGTAGTTTTTAAACTTGAAAAGTTTTTAGTTCTTGTTTAATTTTTTATATTGTTGATCTTCTATCTTATTTTGTTGCAATTATTTTTAAGTTATTTTTAATAAATGGCTTATAACAAATTTGTAGAATTATAGAATAATTGGGAAGGGGAAAATATTCTGTTATAGCTTGTATTATTTTAATATTTTATTTGTTTTGTTTCGACTAAAGATTTATGCTATTTGAATTTTTGTGAGCTTGATGCATTGTTTTAAAATGCATGTCATGCTCATTCGGGAATATTAAACAGATTTTTACCGAATGTTATAAACAATTTTATTTGTTTTTTGATTTCATTTTATTTTATGAAAATTTAACTTTTTGTTATAATATTTATACCAATTTAATTGGTCTTAATTTATTTAAATGTTAGTTTGAGCTTTATGCAACTAAGAGCTGCTTTTAATGTTCTGATGGGAGTTTTTATTTACCATAATTTAGCAAGTTCTTTTTTAGAAGGTTGTAACGTGTTAACTGCTGCTGTATCTACATTGCGAATTTATTAGATAATAAAATTTCGTTTATTTCGGAATGCTATATATATATATCTATATATATATATAGATATATATTTTATTTTAATATATGAAAATTAATAGCTTTCCTTACTAAGTCTCGGATTAGAGATTGATTTTTTTAAAAAATTTAATATGTTAATGTGAAAGAAATAATTTATTATGTTTTTGCGGTACGATTAAATGCTGCTGCGTGTATTGAGATTTCTCTACTCTGCATACGTGCAAAAATAGCAGGAAATTTTTCAGTTCGAGAATATTGGATTCTCATCGATGATGTGGTCTCCGAATTGTGAGATTCTTGGAGGCTAAGCAGCGTCATAAAGCGGAATGGAATGAAGTGTAACCCAACCATCTCCGCAAGGTAAAATTTTAGAAGGAGGACTAAATTCGGGCCCGCGATAAGGGTGCCAGATTTATGATGCTATAAAATGCATTATGTAACTAAATTGAAGCAAGGTAGAGAAATCCGAACGTGTTTCTCTCTCCTACCATAGATTTCCAAGGGCTGTCGGCTCCTATCCTTATACATAAAATTATAAACGTAGTAGAACGTGTAAGTTTCTTTAGAGTATCCTTTAACCAGGCCTTGCTTTTAGTAAGAAAGTTCTAAAGAGACGGCGGATTTCCTTTCATAATAAATTCATCTCACGAATCAAAAGCATTTTTGAAAAACGGAAACGAAGAAGTATCGAACTTTTAAATTTCCCACTAAAAAGGGGTTTAATATAAACACGAACCAGAATCGTGATGAAATATCGTATCAGGAAAATATACGCTAGAATTAAAGGATATTCTTCCAGAACGGAGTTGTGAAGGACAGCCTATGGAGCATAGAGTAGAAAATTTTAGAAATACGACTTTAGATTATATTCAAACAGTATGATTTATGTTAGATTAAAATACAGATGGATATAGACATTATTTACCGCAAGAAGGAAAAGAGGGATCTTTTTGGTGATTCTTATTGGAAAGGTATTAATAAAGCGTCTCAAATCTTAGGTTTAGAATATTCTAATTAGCAGAAACTAATGATTAATTCATTGGCAAACTTGGCCTTTCTTATTATACATATTTCTTATAATTCAGGTAGTCAACTCTTTTTTTTAGGTTAATTCTTTAATTTTTATTCTATGATGCATAGGTATGAGTCGGATGCATGGTAGCACGCACGTCCGGATCACTCGGGGGCAGCGAGGTAACGTGATGCCTACCGGGCAAAAGTTAAATTTTATAAAAATGAATAAAACAGCAACACAAATAAAGCGTGTTACTTGTTTAGGTGTGGAATATTTATAAAGTGTTAAAAGGATAATCACGCGATTATAATTAAGTTTTGTTTATTATCTATAGAAAAGTTATGAACTTTATTACAGATTTTAGCTAAGTTTGAAGAGTTATTATAGAACAAAGGTTAATATCAATTATATATATATATATATATATATATATATATTGCTTTATTATTTTAATTGATTTTAAATTGAAAGTTTTATGTTAAAGTTGGAATTAAGAATTATGTTTCAAGCTTTGATAACTCTTAATATAATAATTGATGTTAGATAATTTGTTAAAACGTAAAATAATATATGAAGATTTTCTTTATTAATTGTTATTAACTGTTTCAGAATTAATAATATGTGCATATACAAACATAATTAAGCCAGGTTATAGATTTATATTCTATAATATATGGTTTTTAAACAACTTATTTTTTAAAATTACTTAATTATAAGTTAGTTTTATCCACCCAATAGTATGGCGCATTCGCTATTGCTTTTATGGGGTCCTGAAGCTCAAGGTGATTTTACACGTTGGTTACAGCTAGGCGGCCTTTGGACTTTTGTAGCATTACATGGTGCTTTTGGTTTGATTGGTTTTATGTTACGTCAGTTTGAAATTGCTTTGCGGCACGCTAAAAGCGGCTGTGTATATTGAGATTTCGTTATACTCATAAGAGATAACAGAGATCGTTTCAGTTCGAGAATGTAGGATTCTCGTCACCAAAGGTAGGGTCTTCGAACCATAAGGTTTATTGAAGATTAAGCACTTACTTAAAGCGGCATGTACCAAAAGGACCTAACGCATATCCGCAAGGTGAAATTTTAGAAGGAAGGTTAATATTCGAGTCCATTACAAAGGTACCAGATATAGTGTATTAATTTGAATTATGTAACTACGTTGAATCAATGTAGAGAAATTCAGCGATGTTTCTATCTCTTATTGTAGACGTTTATGGATTGTTGGCGCGCACCCCTTATATAAAATAAAATAACGATATATACAGTTGAATGTGTAAGTTTCTTTAACTCTACCCTCTGGGACAATATGGTAATCATACCATATTTGTAATTAAAGAAACGGTGGATTTTCTATCATAAGTAATTCATCTTCCAAATTGAGAAAATTCTCGAAAAAGGAAAACGGGGAAACATCGAACTTTTCGGTAACTTACTTAAAGAGTCCTAATATAAATCAAAGGGAGAAACGTCATGGAATACTGTATTGTGAAATATACATATATATTTTTTTTTCAATCACATATTTTCCGGAAACGGGATTATGAAGAAAAGCCTAAATACCCTCATAAGTAATTATTTTAAGGAAAAGGTTTTAGAAAGTATTCGGATAGTATTATTTTGAAAGATAAAATACAGATGGATATAGACTTGATTTATTCCAAAAGGAAGAAAAGAGACCTCTTTGGAGATTACTGGAAAGGGGTAAATAAAAAGGTCTCGAATCTTAGATATAGAATATTCAAATTAGCAGAATTGAAAGATTATAAGAAATTGAGTAACCTTTTCTATTAGACATGTTTCTTATAATTCTGGTGGGAAAACGCCGGGAATATACAAATTATTGTCACCTGGATATTTTATCACCCTTTCTTTTATGTTAATTGATTAAATTTTATTGACTGATTATATTTAAGTATGAGCCGGATGCAAGGTCACATGCATGTCCGGATCACTCGGGGACAGCGTGGAAACACGATGCCTACCGGGCAGAGCCGTACAAATTAGACCTTATAATGCTATTGCTTTCTCAGCCCCTATTTCTGTATTTGTTTCTGTTTTCCTAATTTATCCATTGGGTCAGTCAGGTTGGTTCTTTGCTCCAAGTTTTGGTGTTGCTTCAATTTTTAGATTTATTTTGTTTTTCCAAGGTTTTCATAACTGGACACTTAACCCATTCCATATGATGGGAGTTGCTGGTGTTTTAGGTGCAGCATTACTTTGTGCTATTCATGGTGCTACTTCGTGACATAGATGGTCCTGAATATAGCATAAGCATTAATTATAGACATGTATCTGTAAAATGTGATTTTATAATCAGTTATGTGCTAAATATAATGTTTTGGCATTAACAATTGATCTAAGAAAATTATGTATTACTTAAAATCATAGTTTATATCGTAAAGACTTTAATTGAATAAATAGTTTCGACTTTTAATAAGTATATCAAATCAATATTTGTTTAATTCATGAATTAAAATACCTCGAACTGAAGTAAGTAGCTTTTAGTTTTTAAAAATGGTAATTTTAATAAAGTTATTTAGTTTATGCAATAAAGATTTTTATTCAGGAGAACGTGTAAGTATTTTTTATGACTTTTAAACTATACATATTAAAGGTTTTATTATTTTTAAGTATATTGTTTTCTGAAAGTTGTTGATATTTTGGATCCTTTAACTTATATTTTATTTATTATTTGTAAGAGGAAGAATACTTTAGTTTAGAAAGAAAAAAAAAAAAAAAATATATATATATATATATATATTTTTTTTTTTTTTTTCTTTCTAAGAAGATATTTGTTGATTGCAAAATTATTAATTATGTAGGAGTAAATTTTATCCTGGTTTTAAATTTCCAATATCAATTTACATAATTTTATTCTATGCGAAAATAACTTATAAAATTAATCTAATATTGTAGTTAGTAAATTTACAGCAAATTTTAATATATTATTAAATATCAAGTGTCTATGAGCCGTATTCTTTAGTAATGGTGCGAGTTTGAATAATTAAAATGTTTTGTCATAACTCCTAAGTATTTAAATATTTTCTATTTAATGGTATTCATGTATTTCCTTATCAGAATCTCTAGATTTATTTTAAAATAGACTTAAATGTTCGAAAGTTTTACTGTAATATAGCAAGGGATATAATTTAATTATAAAGTTTTGGAACATTATAAATAATATAATTGATTTGTTAAATATCAAACAATTCACTAATTAAAAGCATTTACAACTTAAGAGAATCGATTTTTAAATAAATATTTTTACGTATGTTATTTGTTTTTGAAAATATACATTTAAAGAAAAAGTAAGAATTATTATTATTATTATTCGTTTTATAATTTATTTAGTAACGTAGATAATTTGTATAAAAAATAACTTATAATTTTTAACTAGTGGATAAATTTTTGATATAAGATAATGACTACAAATTTTACCAACAGTGGTTGCTGGAAGAAGCCAAGTTTATAACTTAGAAATAAGGCTAATTTTGTTATTTATAATACGAATTTATTAAATATAAGTACATGTAATTTTTATATCTATTTTGATTTAAGGATTAACATGTAGAAATTACTTAATATCTTAAAATAATATGATAAATCATAGAGCTTTATAAAGTTATATACTTTATTTAAAGTTTGAGAATGAGGAAGTTAATTCTTACTTAATTTTATAGAATGTCCGGATCTGTCGGAGGTAATTCTAAAAGAAAAACATCTACCGAGCGTTGAAAATACTTTATTTGAAGATGGTGATAGTTCAAACACTTTCCGTGCATTTAATCCAACTCAGTCTGAAGAAACATATTCTATGGTTACAGCAAACCGTTTTTGGTCTCAAATTTTTGGTGTAGCGTTCTCTAATAAACGTTGGCTGCATTTCTTCATGCTATTTGTTCCTGTTACTGGTTTATGGATGAGTGCTTTAGGTGTAGTAGGTTTAGCTTTGAACTTGCGTGCTTATGACTTTGTTTCACTTACGACACAATATTTGACTTTAATTATATTACTGTTAATTTATATAAAATAAATTACTATTTCTCTATTTGATTTTTCTAGGATATTAATAGATCGAATCTAATATATTGAGTACTAGAAAACGTTTTACGGGCTAAAGTTTTATAAGGAATTATTTTCTAATTAATTTGTTTTATTAAACTAGTTACTTATTTAGATTTCTATAGTCGTTGTTCAGATGTAAATTGAAATTAGGTTTGTGAGGGCTTGATTTTATAACATTTTGTTTTAATAATTTATTTTAATTGGTTAATACTGATTCTCTGTAAGTGCGCGTAATTAAAACTTCTAGCTTTTATTTTTATAAATATGTAATTATTTTTAGCTTTAATTCCTCTTACCTAATTTTGGTATTGTATTTAATGAAGTAAATAATAAATCTAGTGGATTAAAAGGTTAGAGCATGAGGAAAAACTGAAATTTTAGTTATTTAAAGTTAAAAATATAAAATGGAAATTTAATTTTAATAATACAATACAATTAAAATAATAGGTATATATATATTTTTTTTTTTTTTTTTTTTTCCTTTTCGTATATGTAGTTGTTTTGGAACTTACCAAGTTGACCATTGTTTGGTTTTTTGGTCAAAAGAATCAACAAGATTATTGATATTAATAATTATAATGTTGGTAGCATTTAATACTTTTTTGTAAAAATAACTATTCGTTTTTGTAATTTAATAAACTGATAAGTTGTTATAATTAAATCATTTATAAAATTTTTATGATAGGTGTTTTAATATAAAAGCCATATGAAATTTTTTATTTCAAGTATGGTTTGATAACAGTATGTTATAATTCAGAGATATTATTTATAGTATGCTAGTTTAATTTAGAGTAAAGTGTAAGTTTCTTAATTATATTATATTGTATAATTAATAATTTATTGAGTTTTTGCGGCGCGACTAAATGTTGCTGCGTATATTTAGATTTCGCTATTCTGCATACGTGAAGAAACAGCAGGAATTTTTTCAGTCCGATAATGTAGGATTATTGTCACCGATGATGTGGTCTCCGAATTGCAAAATTCTTGGAGGCTAAGCAACGTCATAAAACGGAATGGAATGAAGTGGAACCTAACCATTTCCGTGAGGTGAAATTATAGAAGGAGGATTGAATTCGGGCCCGCTATAAGGGTGGCAGATATATGATGCTATAAAATGAATTATGTAACTAAATTGGAACAAGGTAGGGAAATCCGAACTCGTTTCTCTCTCCTACCGTAGATTTCCATGGGTTGTCGGCGTCCTGTCTATATATAAAATTATAAACGTAGTAAAACGTGTAAGTTTCTTTAGAGTATCTTTTAACCAGGTTTTGCTCTTATTAATAGGTCCAAGATTTTAAAGAAACGGTGGATTTCCTCTCATAATAAATTCATCTTCTGAATCAAAAGCATTTTCGAAAAAAGGAAACAGGGAAGTATCAAACTTTTAAATCTCACACTGAAAAGGGGTTTAATATAAATACGAGATGGAATCGTGATGAAATACCCTATCAGAAAAAATATACGCTAGAATTAGGGGATATTCTTCCGGAACGGAGTTGTCAAGGAAAGCCTATGGAGCACAGAATAGAAAATTTTAGAAATACGATTTTAGATTATATTCGGACACTATGATTTATTTTAGATAAATACAGATGGATATAGACATTGTTTACCCCAAAAAGAGGGACCTTTTCGGTGACTCTTGGAACTCCTTTTATTGAAAAGGTATTAATAAAAGTGTCTCAAATCTTAGGTCTAGAATATTCAAATTAATAGAAACGAAAGATTATGAGAAAATGAGGAAAGTCCAGAAAGTGAGGATTAATTCATCGGCAAACTTGGCCTTTTCTATTACACATATTTCTTATAATTCTGCTAGGAAAATACCAGGTATTGATAACATTACTCGGATAAATTATGTATCGATACTTGGTTGAATATCAACCCTTTTGTTTAGGTTAATTCTTTAATTTTTATTCTATCATGCATAGGTATGAGCCGGATGCACGGTAACATGCATATCCGGATCACTCGGGGGCTGTTCCGTAACGTGATACCTACCGGGCAATTAAGATGCAGGATATTTCTTGTTCTAATTTATAATGGTTATAGCTTGAGTTTACTTCAAAAAAGTATGTTCTTGAAATACAATTAAAGTTTAAATGTTTAATCACATATTTCAATTTTGAACTATATACTTATTTTTTTTTTAGAAAAAAGAATTATTTAAATTGATTTTGTTTTTGCGGTACAATTAAATGCTGCTATGTTTATTGAGATTTCGTTATTCTGTATACGTGCAGAAATAGCAGGAATTTTTTCAGTCCGAAAATGTAGAATTATCGTCACATATGATGTGGTCTCCAAATTGTGAAATTCCTTGAGGCTAAGCAACGTAATAAAGCGGAATGAAGTTAAGTGGAAACCAATCATCTCCGCGAGGTGAAATTATAGAAGGAGGACTAAACTCGGGCTCCCCATCAGGGTGCTAGATATCGGATGTTATAAAATGGACCATGCAACTAAATTGGAACAAGGTAGAGAAATCCGAACAAATTTCTCTCTCCTACCGTAGATTTCCACGGTCGGACGACGTCTTTCCTTATAAATAAAAATTATAAATGTAGTAGAACGTGTAAGTTTCTTTAGAGTATCCTTTAATCGGGTCTTGCTCTTAGTAATAGGTACAAGATTCTAAATAAACGGTGGATTTCCTATCATAATAAATTCATCTCCCGAATCAAAAGCATTTTTGAAAAAAGGGAACGGAGAAGTATCGAACTTTTAAATTTCCCACTGAAAAGGCGTTTAATATAAACACGAGATGAAAACGTGATGAAATACCGTATCAGGAAAAATATGCTCTAAAGCTAGGGGGTATTTCTCCGGAATGGAGTTGTGACGAAAAGCCTATGGAGCATAAAATAGAAAATTTTAGAAATACGATTTTAGATTATATTCGGATAGTATGATTTATGTTAGATAAAATACAGATGGATATAGACGCATCTTACCCAAAAAAAGGAAAAGAGGGATCTTTTTGGTGACTCTTGGAACTTCTTTTACTAGAACTGTAAATGTATTAATAAAAGTGTCTCAAATCTTAGGTCTATAATATTCAAATGAGTAGAAATGAAAGATTATAAGAAAATGAGGATTAATTCATTGGTAAACTTGGCCTTTTCGATTAGACATATTTCTTATCATTCAGGTAGAAAAACACCAGGTATTGATAATATATCAATACCTGGGTGAATATCAACCCTTTTGTTTAGGTTAATTCTTTAATTTTTATTTTATGATGCACAGGTATGAGCCGGATGCATTGTAACATGCACGTCCGGATCACTCGGGGGCAGCGCGGTAACGTGAAGCCTACCGGGCTATTAATGACAAAATATTATTTAATTATAAGCCGAATGTTTAGTATTTTACATGTTCGGATTATTTGGGGGTATAACTATATTAATTATCTACCAGGTAAGAGATTCGTGCTGCGGAAGATCCTGAATTTGAGACTTTTTATACTAAGAATATTCTTTTAAACGAAGGTATTCGTGCTTGGATGGCTGCGCAAGATCAGCCTCATGAACAACTTGTATTCCCTGAGGAAGTATTACCCCGTGGAAACGCTCTTGGGCGGGCATGGTTAGCCGTAAAAATTCTAACCTATTTCAATAGTGTGTAATTAAAACAGAAATATAAAGACAAATATAAAGAAAAAAATAAATATTATCATTCAATGATAAAAGAATAGAAGGTAATAGAGTGTAGGTTCTATGATTAGATAAATATGGATAAAATTGTAGCCCATGGGTTTGAAATAACGCCAAACCTTTATTCTAAGGGTTGAACAGAAAATAATATACAAGAAAAATATAAGAAATTTAAGAAATTAGGAATCCATACATAGCATCTCTATTAAAGCGATATTTATAAAAATATCTGCGAATCACGATCTGGAAGGATGAAAATTAAATTTTGAACATAAACTCCGTAGGTATATTCCACCTAAATCATTTGATCTTATTAGAATAAGGGTAGTGAAGATAAGATAATCATATATCAGAAGGAGCGGTATATGAAGATATCATTAAATATCTTATCACGAATGGAAACCGGTCGAAAGACAGTTATCCATTTTCTTTTATTAAAAAAGGAGAGTATCGATGCATCCTAACCATTTAAATACTATATGAAGGAAAAAATGACCGTACAAACTAAAAGATCAGTATTTTAAATAGAAACTAAAAATATAAATAAAAACAACAAAGGATCAATTACATACGATCTCATTTCTAATAAAATATTTTATTAGAAATAACATAAATCGTACATTTTATATGTAGATAAATGGATGAAGAAATTAATAAAATCTCTTCATTTCGAAGTTTGGAGAGACCTAAAAGACCGACAATCCTCTGTAGTTGGGCAGGTCAGCTTTGAATCAAGATAAAGAAATCCTTTTGATAAATCCGTGAACGTTCGGTTAAAGACAAAAATGAAAGTATTTCTTTATCACGATTAGATATTTTACAATAGTAAAAATATTATTTTCAAAAGAGGTTTAGCATTTATAATTTAATAAAGACATGAAAGCTAAAACTATATATAATAAAAAAATAGCAGATAAATTCCATGATTCAAGATATTATGAAAGTAATGAGCAAAATATTAAGGATTATGAATTTATAGAAAACGAAAGAAAAAGAACAAAAACTTCAAAGAAAAAGGAAGTATCTGATATAATCAGACAAAAAGTAAAGGGTATAACAGTAGATGAAAAAGAAGAAAATATTTTCATAATACTAAAAAATATCTATGAAAAAAATAAGAAATTTGCCTTTAAACTAGATAATAACACTAAGGAACCAATAAATAGTGACCTTATAAACTTAGTATCAGATGTGTCGTTACTAATGGTTTCTTACGCAAAAGTAAGGAAAAATCCAGGTGCGACAACCTTAGCACATCAGAAAAGCAAAGCGGAATATAACAAACTAAACTCAGAACAAAAAGATCTAATTAACAGAACTGATGAAGGAGTCGACGGAATTGATATGGATCTCATAAAAGAGACCAGTCGACTTCTCAGGAAAGGGGAATATCCATGGGGTACCAGCCGTCGTATCTACATAGATAAACCTGGAAAACCTGATGCTAAAAGGCCAATTACAATACCACCCTTTATGGATAGAGTAGTTCAAGAAGCTATTAAACAAGTGTTAGTAGCAATATTTGAACCATATTTTGACGCATCTCATTGCTCTGTAGGATTTAGACCTAACAGATCAGTACACGATGCAATAAACATACTAACTAATCCATATACGTCACAAGGTTTAACCATGGCGTTAGAAGGGGATATCAAAGCAGCCTACGATAAAGTAAATAGGAAGAAATTAATAGAAATTTTAGGCAAAAAGATAAAGGATAGGAAATTCTTAGAACTAATCAAAAAAAGATTGGACTACGAATACTATGATACAAAAGACAAGAAATTTTGTAAAGAAAACGAAGGTCTCCCCCAAGGGGGTACAGATTCACCATATTTATGGAATATATATATGCTGGAATTTGATAATTTTATATTAAATCATATAAAAGACTATATAGAAACAATAAATACAAAGAATAGAAAATCAAAAACAAAAGATGATAAAATATTACATAAAGAAAGACAGAACAGAGTAAACCACAAACTAACAGTAAACAAAATATTAGAATTCATTAGATCAAAAAACTGCAAAAATTTTAAAGATGATTTGATAAAATTAAGTAATACTAATATAAAAGATTGGAAAAAAACTGACCCAATCTTTACAGGTGGTTTAAAAAAAGCTAAAGAAACATTGTTAAATTGTGACTTAACAAACCAAGACGAAGGTCAAATAATAAAAAGTCTACAAAAGATACAAAGATCTTTAAGACACCAAATGAATAACTTACCATTCTTAGACTTAAACCATTTAAGAATAAGGATTGTATACGTTAGATATGCGGACGATTGGATCATATTAACAAATATGAAAGAAGACATCCTACGAAATATAAAGGAAAAAATAAGCAATTTCTTATCCCAAGAATTATATGCTACTCTGTCAAATGAAAAGACACTAATTACAGATATAAGAGAAGCACCTGCACATTTTTTGGGTTTTGAAATAAGAACATATCGAGGAAGGAAAATAGGAAAATATACAACACAAATAAGAGGTAAAGAAAAAATAGTAACGGCAAAAGTGGCTGGAAACAGAGTTTTTGCCAGTGTAGACAAACAACGACTAATAGATCGACTACACATGAAAGGATATTGTGATATAAAAGGATTTCCTAGAGAAATCACTAAATTAAATAATTTAGAAGCCTTCACTATTATAGATAAAACTAATAGCGTTTTGGTAGGTTTATATCAATACTACTATAGATTTATAAGAAGACCAAATACACAATTATCAAGATGGGTATATATTATAAGGTACTCATGCATGAAAACTATAGCACTAAAACATAAACTAACACTGAGAAAAGTTTTCAAAAAATTTAAACCAAATAATATAAAATACGAAGAACAAAGAACGATAGAAGACACTATTGAAATGAACTTTGAGGGAATAACGTATAATAAAACATGGAAATTACATACGCCCCAAAGCTTACAAAAGTTTTGCTCAACAAAAAAAGCTTTTAAATACAGGAAAATTATTGAAAACAGATTTTGGTCGCTATATAAAGGTAAACCAGTAGAAGAAGACATTTTAGATAAAGAAGACAATAAAAAAGTAAAAACAAATATTACTCGAGACGACTTTCTAGAGAGAACAAATTGGGTAAACATTAGAACACGATCTAGTTTTGATTTACCATGCAGTCTATGTGGAAGCACAGAAAACATCGAAATGCATCATGAAAATCATGTTAGAAAAACTAGTTATAAAAATATAAAGCAAACCAAGACTTGGCAACAAGTCATGGGTCTTAGAAATAGAAGACAGATACCAGTATGTAGAAATTGTCACAGAAACATAATACACAAAGGGAAGTATCAAGGCGAACCCCTTAAATCTAAAGCTATTGAAATGTATGATAACAGAATAGTAAATATTGAAAGTTACATACATCCAGGAGACCCAGAAAAGAACTACAAAAAGACCCTTCAACAAAAAGGTTGGAAAGTAGTTAGTAAAGGTAAAGAGAAGGACAAACCTTCTATATAAATATATAAATAAATTATGAATGAAATAGGAAAAAATAAATTAACAAATGAAAATACTAAACTAAATAGCCTACTAAACGAAACTCTAAGTGAAAACTTGGAGGAAGTGGCACCAAATTTTAGAAAAAGTATAATGACCGAGGAACAAATAGAAAACATAATAACAACACTCAGTGTAGCCCTTAAAATTGATGAAAAGACTGCAATGATAGGTTCCATGTTATTATTTCTACAAGGAGCCGCCAGCAGTGGCACACCCATGAATATGTCAATACATTTAAAAGACGGCAAGGTTATTGAAAAACGCAATCTAGTAAATGCATGTATGTCTGTAACAGGACACCAATACATCAGAAGGATGGCGGAAGCAATGGCTCCCCAAATCGGTCTTTTCGCAAATAAAAATAAACTAAACGGAGAATTAGCCGCAAGGATAAATAACAAGCTTAGAGCCGAAACAGGTAATAACTTAACAGAATTAGAAATGGCATACTGCAGTAGTTTTAGCCAAAGTATACCAAATCTGGAAGAAATAGCTTCGGAAAGACTTGCAAAACTGTTAGCGGAAGACTACCAAAAACGTTTCGAAAATAAGAAAAAACCAAGTAACCCACAAAATAGTGAGGTAAAAAAAATAAAAGGTAAAAAGAAAAACAAGAGAAAATAAATATATAGCAAAATAGCGCTAAATAAATAGATTTATTCTCATAAATAATGTTAAAAGAAAATAATATTAAAAGTATATGAAAAGATATATATACTTACCTATACTCAATTTACTAATATAACGAATACTAATCGCTTTATTTGTTTCTTGAAGGTGAGAGCGTAGTGAATCGAGAGGTTCTCGCTACGTTCGGAGGACGCTTGGACGGTTTTAGTATCGTGCTTTCGATCCTATTAATGGAAAATGTGTGGGACTGATTCCAAAAATCGGTTTATTTTATTATATAAGAAACCAGTTTTTGGTGAAATCAAATTCTGTTAACAGTTTCTTTTAAATGATATAATTAAAAATTAAAGTAATTTTACGTGGTCAGCTAATGAGATTTGTAATCAGTGATTTTTTTTTTCAATCTTTTTTTAAACGTATTTTAAATAGTTTGTACATTTTTTATGGCATAGTAAGTTTCTATTTGTTTTATTGTTTAGTTATTAATATTAAACCTTTTTTAATTTTGTTAAGGCTTTTTATTTTAATCAATTGTTATAGGATCCTATATTAGAAAAATAAGGATTTAATACTATAAATTCGTTCAATATTTTGGATAACGTATTATACATAATTTAAAAGGTCATTGGAGTTCTTCTAGTTATTAAAGGGTTTTATAAAGCTATGCATAATAAAAATTATTATATTTAATATCTTCTATAATATCAAAATGTATCGTGAATCTTTGTCAATTATTAAAGACTTTTATAGCTTTGAATATAATGACTAAATATATAGAAAAATGTGTTAGTTTTTTTGTTTAATTAACTTTGCAAAAAAATTGTGGATTTTCTATCTTAAAAAGTATACTTAATAAATTAAAAATTTTGTAGGTCTGAATCTCTATTTTGAAACTAAATAATAATTTTAAATTTGGAAAGTTTACGTCTAATTAATTTGTTATTAGAATATCAGAGATTTACTACATTTTTAGTATATAATATGCTTTTAAGAAGATCAAACTTATTTATTTCTAAATACTTATTTCTTCGATTGTTGATTTGTAAAGTAGTTTGTTTTTTAAATTAAGCTTGATTTTATAAAAAAATTTGAAATGAGTAATAATACTTGGCATTTTATGTCTGTTAATAAATAAGTAAGAGCCTGATGCATAGTAGTAAGCATGTCAGGATCACTCAAGGACTATGAAGATTACTTTATGTCTATTGTTTATTAGTCAAACTATTTGATAACATAAAATACTTAATTTAATGATTTCTTAATATCGATTTGGTTGTATACTTTTGGTTAAAGTCACATTGAGTTAGCAACTTTTATTTTAAACGTGTGCATATGATATTCTAGATAATATATATATATATATATATAACAGCTTTGATATTAAGTTTTAATACTCACTTTTCTGCCATATACTTTATAAAGTTCTTACTCAATTAAGTAATTTACCAGATAGAAATTTAATGAGGAATACACCTGAATTAATAGTCTTTTTGTAGGCGACTAAAATCAAAGATTTAAAAGAAAGTTGAATTAAATGAATTTGCTATACCGTGTTAAATTATAAATAATTTAAGTTACAAAAGAAACGGATGTATAATCCAAGTTAAACTATTTCGTTTGTTTTAAGTAATATAATAGCAAAGCTTATCTTCCTTTATTTGTATGAAAGTTACTAATTTTCTGCATTTTGTAACGGATTCGAGAATATATTTAAAAGGGAGGAGTATAGAAATGTGAGGTATAAACAAACATCTTTCGAAACGTTTTATCATGAAAAAATATATGTTATTCATACAAATTTAGTTTAAATAATTAAATGTCATGATTAGAATTATCATTTTTTAGTAGTAGATATTTTCTAATAAAAGATAAAAATGTATTTATCTTATTCAAGTTTTTTTTGTAATCGAGAATATAATATTTACATTAAAGTGGTTCGTAAGTTAATTTACATATACCATTTGAGAAGAGGTATGCTTATTAAATTGTTAGCTTTCTACTTTTATTAAATTTTATACTATTTAAGGATAATATCTATTATTGTTTAATAAAATTTGTCTTGGGGAGGTTTAAGTTTACGAGCTTTTAATTTGTTTATTTAAAACTTGCCTGACTGATAGTATTACTAATGAATCATATTTTATTTATTGAATTTTGGTTTAGTAAAAATGACAGTTTCTCTTTTTATAAATAAAAGAATAATTACAGAGGATTTATTAATTGTTAGTTGGAAAATTTTGAAAGATAGTTATTCAGATTTTTGTTTTAATTATTGCAAAAATCAACCTATTAGTAGGTTATGGTTCCGTAAAACTGCTTACCTTGTCTCAAAAGGTTGTTTTTTATATAAGGATGATACGTTTGTAATTTTAAATCGACTTTATTCTAAAGTAAAAAGTAGGCTTTTTGACCAAGTCAAATTCCGTATTATTGAATTGGCATTTTTTTTCTTGTTAAAATCCTTATTCGAAAGTAAATTTGATGAAAATGAAAACAATTATACTTTGGTTGAATATTTGTGTATGTACATTAAAAAAGGAGCACATAATTTAGATCTTTATGAGTTACTTATTATTAGATTAGTCTCGTTTTATTCGAAAATTATTTAACAAAATTTTATATTCTAATTTTTTTATAATCATAAATTAAAATTAATTGTAAGTATTAGATTAATTTCTTTTCCTGGAATTTTATAACCTCTCTTTTTATAGTATTTATTTTAAGGTATTTTTCTTATTTTATCCTTCGCAAATTATCTAACGATTATTTAATATGTTTTATTGACTAGCTTTAGGAAAGTTTTTGGATTTTAACGTAAAGCTTTATGTTTTGAATGTTGCCTGTAGGGTTTGAAAACGAATTAATAATTTAGTTTATTAGACTTAGTTTTGAGTATTTAAAGTTCTCTCAGTTTGTAAAGTTAAAAAATGCTAAGCTTGGTTTACCTTCTGTAGCTTTTTCTTTCAATAAATTTCTTAGTAAAAATCTGTTTAAAGGGTATACTTTTATTAATAAAGAAAGCGCTAGTTATTTGAATTCAGTTCATATAATTGATAAAATAACTCATTTAAAAAGTTGGAAAGATGTTAATTTTTTTTTACAAGGTAAATTTGTAAAGAGATTAGATTTAATTAATAAAAATCGCCTAAAAAATATTATACTCAAAGTTTGTATAGATTCTCTTATTTGGTCAGAAATAGATAAATTGTTGAGTCTTAATTTAGTGGGCTTTTCTGGAAGTCTAATATATGAAAAAATGAATCCTATGCGGATTAGCTTTTTATCCTCTTTATTATTTGAGATTTATTTTTCAGAGTTTGATTTCTTTGTTTCTCAATTGGCATTTAGGTTTAGTTCATTTTTAAATAATTTTAATAAGCGAAAAAGACCATTTTTTGGTGTGACTAAATCTTTGAACAAATTTTTTCCTATAAAATTGGAGAAACAGGTTTATTTATTAAAAAGTTTACATATTTTGAATTCCAAACGTTATGGTTTAATCTGTAAACGGTTGACCGGAAAATATATTGCGGATTTAAGTGATTTTAGCTTTATCAGGCATTTTTATTTTTCAAGATATAGAGATCAAGTTATTTTAGGAATTGTAGGTTCTAAAAAATTTGCAGAAATTTTACAAAATAAAATAGTATCTTTTTTAAGTAGTGATCTCCATATGAATTTCAGTCAAATTAGTTTACATTCACAAGCTGACAATTTAGCCTATTTTATTGGGTTTAATATACGTTTTTTTAAACTTCCTGACAGTCATTATAACCAGATGGGCATTAACAATACGACTTTTACATCTTCTAAAAATAAGATTATTTTAAGGTTAAATTTAATAAAAAAGAGTTTTAACGGGATTTTTGTTAAGCGATTAAATTTTGAGTTGATGTCTAATCTTAATAAAGTTTTTGTTAAGAAACATTTAACATCGATTAACAAATTTGATAATAGAATTTGGAGTTATCTTTTTCAATTGGAATCGGTTCGATCTATGCAAGCTTTTAAACTTTTATCGACGAAAGATAAGTTTAATTTGATTTCAAGTAATTTATTTTTTGGTATTAAGTATTATAAACTAGATTATTATAGAAGGTATAGTTTTAAGGTTTTTCTTGCTAAGAGTGAGATCCTTTTAAAAGAAATTATACATTCTCTTCCTTCTTATCTTGATAATTCTGTTTCTTCGGTTGATTTATTGTTATCTAATTATGTTTTTGAATTGAAAAGAAAAGCTGATTGCTTCTATGAAGTTTTTACTAACTATTCTATTTGTAATGACTTGAATCTTTTTAAGAAACGTTTTCCAATAAAATTTAGTAAACCCAATGTTAATAATCACTTAATTATTTTGTTTAGTGATCTTTATCAGTTAAATAGTTTGACTGTTAATTCGAAATTGCTCAATAATAAATGTTATCTTATTTTACATGCACCAATAAGATATCTTTATGAAAAATTGACGATTTTGGGTTTTGTTCATCCTAAAGCTAGGCGTCCAATAGGTAATTCTAAGGTGCGAGTCAGCTTTTCCATATTTAATGTTTCGTTTGTCTGAAACGTGTTTGATTATATTATAGTTGAGCTTGTCTCAAGGGTTCTTTTATTAAATTAATAAGAACTTAGCAACTTGATTCATTAAAATATTTTAAAAGTTCGGAGCTATTTAATTTTTAGGAAGCTATTTAGGATCTATAGATTTATGTTTTTAGTTTTATGTAACATCTATAGTTAGCAAAAAAAAATAATAATATTATAGTTTTGTATAATTTTTTGTGTATCTTACAAATAATATGTTTTTGCTGCTGTTCTCGTATTTTTCAATTATATAAATGCTTAATCTTATTCTGGTAAATCTTAGTTTATTAGTAGGTTTTGTATTATCTTGGAGGTTTTATAGATTATCCTAATTATAAAAATTCAGTGAATTATGGATTATAGGCTAGGCAGTTACTTTATTAAATTACGTTCATAAAAAGCTACTGTTTGTGGATTATAATTTGTCAGAAATTTATAATTAATTGTTTAAGCAAAAAAGTTGTACTGTTTATATTATCTAATTAATTTTATGTTACAAACAGTGTATTTTATCTGGAAAAAAAAAATTATATATATATATATAATTTAAGTACAAGTTTTTGTCTTAAAGTATTTTTTTATAAGTTTTATATTACGAAGCTTATTATATGATAAAAGTTCTGATAGATTATTTTAGTTCTTTTTAATAAAATTTAATAAGATGATGAATGGATAGTTTATAGCTTAATTATTTTTTGGTGTTTTAGAGATAATACGTTATTATAGAACTTGTCTAAGCTGTGTACTTTATTTAGGGTACGCACAGCTTTTATGGGGATTATTTTAGTTAATTTTCTACCAAATTTTTTAAATTTTTCAGATAAGTTTATTGTTAAAGTTTTTGGTTATTTTTCTTATCTTATTTTATACTGGTTTCGTTTTGTTGATAATTTAGGTCAAATTAAGAAGCTTATTGAGTTTTTAAGGAAAAGTTGCTTATTAACAATTTGCCGAAAACATAACAAAAGTAAAAGCTGGGCTTATGGAATATATACTCCTAACTTAGTAGTTCTTAATGGTTTATTTAATACTAAATCTTTTTTTCCTACAAAAAGTTTTGTACTTAAATTTCAAAAAGACTTTATTTTTAATACAAGTAGTTTTTATTTTGAAGAAGAGTTTTTTTTAGAAACTTTCTAAACATCTAAATTGTTGTAATAATAAGTCTGATGATATTTAGTAATTTTTATAAACAAAAGAAATCTAATTGTTTTATTGTAATTCTTTAAATAAGCATTCATTATGTTATCAGTCAGAAAGCTGTATGTATTTTATAATACTTGTACAGTTTGGAGAACGGTATTATCCGATTCACCTAGTTATTGGAGGTCGAGATCAAGAATCAACTGGCTTTGCTTGGTGGTCAGGCAATGCTCGTCTTATAAATTTATCTGGTAAATTGTTAGGTGGTGAGTTTAAATAATAGTGTGTCGCGTTTATTTTGTTTTATAATTTTACGTAAGGAAGTTTTTTTCTGTGTGTTTTATTTAGTATTTAATTTATTTTAATTTATGATTAATTACAATAAGGAGTCTTATTTTCAATGGAAGCTACTTTCATGGGAAAATTCATATTTAAATCTTTTTAGACTTCAAAGGCGTTTGCTAAAAAGTGTATTTGTTTCTGATAATATCAAGGCTTTACTATTTCAAAAACTTATATTAAATTCGAATTCGGCAAGATTACTATCTATTAGAGAAGTCACCCAGATTAGTTTAACTAAAAATATTGCGGGTGTAGATGGAAAAACTTCTCTTACTTTTACAGAGCGATTTGAGCTAAATGAAAATTTGAAATTAAATATACATAATTGGTTACCTCATGCATTTAGAAGAATTTCATTAATACGTAAGAATGGCTCTATAGCTTACTTTGATGTTTCAACAATTTCAGATAGAGTATGGCAAATGTTGATTAAATATTCTATGGATCCTTCCTATGAAGCTATTTTTAGTTTTAGAAACTATGGCTTTAGATTTGGACGTTCTATTCATGATCTTCAGCAAGATGTTTTATTATCTTTAAGTCAGGAGGCTTATGGTTATCAGAAAAGAGTTATTAAGTTAACCTTGATCAATAGTTTATCATTTTTTGACTTTGATTTTATTTTAAGAAATATTTTAGTTCCCCGAGGAGTTAAGCTTGGTCTTTTCCGTTTATTTAAATTGGGTTTTAAGCCTTTTTTTTCTATTGATTTTGTCCATATTTTTGGTCTTAATGCTCTTATTGCAAATATAATTTTACATGGTATTGAAGATTTATTTCCTTCTTTTCGTTTTGGACATGATATAGTTTTATTACTTTACGGCACGCTAAAAGCGACTATGTATATTTAAGTTTCGTTATGTTCAATACATTTGTTAAATATAAGAAACTCTTTTAGTCCGAAGATATAGAATCTTCGTCACCAATGATATGGTTTTCAAAGCATGAGAGTTCTAATAAGATCAAGTTCTATCTTAGTAGCGAAATGGATTAAAGTGGAATCAATCCATATTTTGCGAGGTGAAATTGTAAAAGGAGGACTAATATTCGGACCTGTTAAGACGTTACCAAATATGTATAGTATGTTGCTAATTTGAACCAAGGTATAGAAATTCAGTAATGTTTGTGTCTCTTACCGCAGATGTTCATGGGTTAGTTGCCTTTCTCCTTATATAAAATAATTATATATATATATAGTTAAACGTGTAAGTTTCTTTAGTTTACTCAAGTTGCGAAATTAATAGTAATATTAATTTTTTTACTAAAGAAATGATGGATTCTCTATCAAAATAAACTTATCTTCTAAATTGAGATCTTTTCGAAAAAGGAAAACAGGAAAGTATTGGGTTCTTAGGTATTTTACGGAAAGTAGACCTTATTCCAAATCTGAGATTGAAAAGCGTGATCAAATACCATATTTTGGTTGTTATATGCAATAATATTCGTAGATATAAATTTAAAACGTAATCCTGAAGGGAAGCTTAAATAGCATAAATTTATTTTATGATGCTTAAGGATGAGCCTGATGCGTGGTAAAATGCACATTAGGATCACTCGGGGGTAGCGTGGTTACACGGTGTCTACCTGGCCAAACCTTTGGATAAGGAAGATTTAGTTTTAAACAGAATTAATACTTTTTTGTTTATGAGAGGTATGGAATTAGATATGTCATGCATATCTTTTTCTTCAGTACACGCTGGTTTTGATTTTTTGGACTGGACTTTTAAATTAGATAAAAGTTTTTGCTCTATTAGCTATCCAGCTTATGACAATTATCAAGTTTTTTTAAAACGCGTAAAACTTATTGTTAATAATTCTAATTATGGAGCTAATATTAAAGTTGCTAAGTTATTACCTATTGTAAAAGATTGGAAAGAATATCATAAATATTGTGATATAAAAAATGCGCCTTTTTCTCTTTTTTTTATGAAAAAAAGAGCGTTTAAAGTGTTTAGTAACGAGGCTAAACAAGATGCGTATTCTACAAAGAGGTTGTTAGATAAATGTTTTAATGCATATTCATCAGATCTCGTTAATAGTCCGTTTATAAAGGCATCTCCATATTATGGTCATAATGTTTTTTGGATTAATTATAAATATAATTTTATTAATAAAATTGATTGTGCTTACTTGTTTCACAAAAAAGATTATTTATGTATTCATTGTGGAGTAAGTTTAGTGGAATTAACTAATTTTTTTTTGCAGTGAAGTTTTAATTTGTATTTAGGTTTAGTATAGTTTTATTTCTTTACGACACGCTAAAAGCGGCTATGTATATTAAGGTTTCGTTATGTGCAATGCATTTGCACAATAGCAGAGACTCTTTCAATCTGGAGATATCGGATCTTCGTTATTAACAATAAGGTCTTCAAATCGTGAGATTTTTCAAAAGATCAAGTTATATTTTAATAGCGAAATTAACTAAAGTGCATTTTCTCAATATTTTGAGGTGAAATTGTATAAGAAAGGCTAATACTAAGTTCTGCGAAGCTGGTCCCAGAGATATAATGCAAAAATGTAATATGTCGATAAGCTTAATCAAGGTCTAGGAATTCAGAAATGTTTCTTTCTCTTAACGTAGATGTTCACGAGTTGCTTGCGCCTTTCTTTGTATATAATAATTGTATACATAGTTGAACGTGTAAGTTTCTTTAGTTTACCCAAGTGTTGAAATCAATATTAATATTAATTTTTTTACTAAAGAAACGGCGGATTCTCTATCTAAATTGAAATTTTTCGAAAAAGGAAACAACGAAGTCTCGGTTTTTAGGTATCTCACTGAAATTAGACCATATTTCAAACCTGAGATTGAAACGTGTTGAGATACCTTATTTTGATTATTATATGTAATAACATTGTAGATATAAATTTAAAACAGAGTTATGAAAGGAAGCTTAAGTAACATAAATAAATTTTTCGGATAAAAGGTTTTAATTTATCAAGGCAGAAAAGAGTTCTTTTTGGTAATTTCTGAAACTCTTTGTATTAAGAACAAATAAATAAAAAGGTCCGGAATCTTAGATCTAGAATATAGACTTTCATATTATGTTAACTTTTTGAAACTTTATTTTATGATGCTTAAGGATGAGCTGGATGCTTGGTAACAAGCACGTCCGGATCACTCGGGGGTTGCGTGGTGACACGATGTCTACCGGGCGCTCTGTTTTTTTCTTTTCTAAGGTTTTAGTCTATTGAATAAATTTATTTTATATAGTTTATAATTGTTTTCCTTTTTTAAGTTAAAATAACCTGTTGTTATTATGTTATTAATTTTTCAACTGTTTAATCTTCAAGTTTTCTCTCATGTGGCGCATGCTGGTTTAATCGTTTTTTGGGCAGGTGCTATGAATCTTTTTGAAGTTGCTCATTTTGTACCTGAGAAGCCTATGTATGAACAAGGGCTTATTTTTGCGAATGTAGTATATATTTATATTTATTATAGTATTGTTGCTTATAAATTAAACTAATCTGATGATGTGTAATTTCTATTATATTAATATTAATAATTAAAATTGAGAAAACTCTAACACATTAAGCAAGCTGTTAATTCTCCTTTAAAATACGGAGTAAAGAATCTAAGCTAAATCATACTGAAAAGTAGAGAATGATTTTGAATTAAATTTCCCTTATCTTTAGATTTTAATTAAAATGATGTTTAACATAGCTAAACTAATAAAGAGATGTAATATAGCTAATGAATATTTCGAGCAAGATCTTGTTATTATTATAATGTGATTGATTTGCATTAAAAAATTGAGAAATGATGGCGAAAAATATAGGATTAACACATTAAAAAACTGACTAGAAAATCAGTTTAATTTCGCTATTTGAGATTTAAAGTAGTATAAAAAGATTTTAGATTAATATCATGTTAAAATAAGTTTCTTTTATATCTGTAAATTTGTTTAAATTAATTTTTAAAAATGTTTCATATGCAATATGCACTTATATGAAGTGAGTCGTATATTTGTTAAAAGATTTTCTCGACTTGTAAATTTATTATAGAAAAATTTAGTTTGAATACTTTTAAAAAATTTTCGAATAGATTTTGTAAAAAAGATAATTTAGATCTATAAGTGATCAATTTAATATGAACTTTATTATTTAGAGAGCGTAATGAGTTATAAATTCTCCTATTACGTTTGTGAACAGGTACCATATAAGCATAAATGTTATCTAGTTTCATTATTACCACATTTAGCTACTTTGGGTTATGGAGTAGGGCCCGGTGGTGAAGTATTAGATACTTATCCATATTTTGTAATAGGTGTTTTACATTTGATTTCATCAGCAGTTTTAGGTTTTGGTGGTGTATATCATTCTTTAGTAGGTCCAGAAACTTTAGAAGAGTCATTCCCATTCTTTGGTTATGTTTGGAAAGATATTTCGGCATGAAGTTTCTGTAAGCATATTTGTGTTTTTAAGTTTTATAAAAAGTGTAGGTTCCTTGATTATAAAAATCAAGGTTTGAGTTCTACTTTTTAAACTTTAAAAAGTAAGGTAGGGGCTATTAGGCGCGCTTTAGACAAAAAGGATTTTACTTTTTCTCTCTCAGTTTGATTTAGAGACAAGAGAAAAATAAGGTTTTGTTTTACCTGATTTACGAAGTGGAAGAACTTGAAAGTGTTTTAGAATTGTCCTCACCTTCACTATGGGCTTATAGGAAAACATGTAAGCTTTGTTCGGTTATACTGTATGTTTTAAATGTAATAAAAAGAATACAGATTTCGTTGAGAGAAGTGCGGATCATTTATCTTAAGTGACAAAAGTGTGATGTAATAAAGAACGTGAATTATATGTTTAGGAAAAGCTTTATTAAGGTGATAGTTGTTAACACTATTATAATACTGTTAGGGAGACGATGGGTGCTAATCTTATATTATATTAGTGTTACAGTACATTATAGTAAAATAAGTTATTGTTCGTACTTTACGTTTTGTAACCTTTATATTTTTTAAATATTACTAATTGTACCATTATTATGATACTTTACTAATTATTTATTTAAACAAATTGTAATTAATATTATTATCGATTTTATCTAGTTGTAACTTTACAAATTTTACCTGACTTTGTTGCTAGATTTATGCAAATTTTTTTTCTGAGTCGAATGCTTGTTAACAAGCATGTTCGATTCTGTCGGAGGTATTTAGGTATCAACCGGTTAGAATAAAATGACAACAATTTTAGGTATTCATCTATGTCTTTTAGGATTTGGGGCGTACTTACTTGTTTGGAAAGCTATGTATTTTGGCGGTATCTATGATACATGGTCACCTGGCGGAGGAGACGTTCGTATTATTACTAATCCTACGTTAAGTCCTTTTGTTATTTTTGGTTATCTTTTGAAATCGCCTTTTGGAGGAGATGGTTGGATTCCAAGTGTTGACAACATGGAAGATGTAATAGGAGGTCATATTTGGGTAGGAACTACTTTGATTTTAGGTGGTGTTTGGCATATTCTTACAAAACTTGCGACACGAAAATAAATTGACTGTATATATATAAGTAAGGTTTCGTTAGGTTTGTTAATCCATAGTAGGGAAGGACTTTTTCAGTTCAAAAATTTAGGATTTTTGTTGCCAGTAATAGGGTTTTCATATCGTGAGATTCATGGAGATCAAGCTCTATTTTAAAAGTGGAAATATATTGAAATCCAATCATTTCCACGAAACGAGATTCTAGATGGAGGGCTAAATTTGTGCTCACTACGACAGAATGCATTTTAATAGTATGTAGCTAAATTGAACCAAAGTAAAGAAAGTCGTTTTATTTTCTTTCTCCGACTGTAGAAGTTCATGGGCTGGTGGCGCCTATCCATATAAAATAGTTATATATAGTTGAACGTGTAAGTCTCTCTAAATTTTGAGCGATTGGCAAAGTAGATATTAATGTTTATTTTGTATTCGAGAGGCTGAGGATTCTCTATCATAATAAACTCATCTTTCATATTTAGATATGATTTTCGAAAAAGGAAATCAGGAAAATATAGGATTTCCAAGTTCTCACTGAAAGGAGTTTCTTGGCAATAGAATCTGAGATGGGATACTATATTTATGTTAGTATATGCATTAATTTGTAGATATACGCTTAAAACGGAGTTGTGAAGGGGAGTTTGAATAAGATAAATTAATTTTTCTATAGAATCGATTTTAGGATATATTCTAATAGTATTATTTTGATTATTTTGAAAGATAAAATATTAATGAATAATGACTTGATAACTCCGTGTAAATAGAGAAGGCGTTGTTTTGGTGATATTTAGAATTCCTTTTACTAGAAAAGTATAAATCAACAGATCTTAAATTTAAGATTTAGAATCTATTTTTACTGGTAAGTATACTAAAACTTTTATGATATAAAGATTTGGAAAGATTTAATTTTGGTATTTAAATATTAGCCGGATGCGTGGTAACATGAACGTCCGGATCACTTGGGGGTGGCGGGGCAACTCGACATCTACCGAGCCTTTTGCTTGGGCCCGTCGTGCTTTTGTATGGTCTGGAGAAGCTTACCTTTCTTACAGTTTAGGTGCCGTTTCTTTAATGGCATTCATCGCTGTTCCTATGGTTTGGTTTAATACTACAGTATACCCTAGTGAGTTTTATGGCCCTACAGGTCCTGAAGCTTCTCAATCACAAACATTTACTTTCTTGGTACGTGATCAAAGATTAGGTGCCAATATTGCTTCTTCTCAAGGTCCTACAGGACTTGGTAAATATTTGATGAGATCTCCTACAGGTGAAATTATTTTTGGAGGAGAAACTATGCGTTTCTGGGATTTCCGTGGTCCTTGGCTTGAGCCTTTACGTGGTCCTAATGGTTTGGATTTAAACAAATTAAGAAATGATATTCAACCATGGCAAGAACGTAGAGCTGCTGAATATATGACACACGCTCCTCTTGGATCGTTGAATTCCGTTGGAGGTGTTGCTACTGAAATTAATGCCGTAAACTTTGTTAATCCACGCAGTTGGTTAGCTACGTCTCATTTTGTGTTAGCTTTTTTCTTCTTTGTAGGTCACCTTTGGCATGCAGGCCGTGCCCGTGCAGCAGCAGCAGGTTTTGAAAAAGGGATTGATCGTGAAAATGAAGCAGTTCTTTCTATGCGTCCTTTAGATTAACAGGTATTTTTATTATTAATTTAATGCTTATTTATTAGAATATGTATTAAATTAAACGCCTTCGTGGTGAAATGGTAAACACTCATGACTTAAAATCATGTGCTTTATAGGCTTACCGGTTCAAGTCCGGTCGAAGGTAAATTTTGTTTTATATTAAAAGTTAAAAGATAATTATTTTAACAGATCTTTATATTTAAAGTCCTCTGGGAACTTAATTTTTTAAACTAAATATCATGACAGCTACTTTAGAAAAACGCGAAAATACTAGCCTTTGGTCTCGTTTTTGTTCTTGGATTACTTCAACAGAAAACCGCTTATATATCGGTTGGTTTGGTGTTTTAATGATGTGTGGAGGTATTTATTGTAATATTAATTTAAATTTAATGGAAGTAATTGCCATATAACTAGGTATTAAGCTTAAAATCATCTAACTAAAGTTTTAAAATTATTTAATTTCTATATGTATATTTTTGATATTATAATAGATAATGTAGGGCAAATAAATTGATTTGAAGATATTTTTTATAAAGTAACATGTTAGAAAAGTGATTATTTACAATATTTAATATGATGGACTTATGGAATAATTTGTTAAAAATTAAATTATAACAGTGAAACATATAATAAAATACTAGTGTGTTACTCTTCATCGGATGCAAGCATTATAAGCGTCAGACAATACGATTAAAGTAACTAAAAAGTGATATTTAAAGTTAGCTAAGATGTAAGTACTTATATTATTATTATTTATTCGACCATAAATACTTAAAATTAAGTAATGTAACCATGATAAATTATCATATTTATTTTACAAAACCTTAAATGGATGGATAAAAAAGATTTAACAACTCTATAATTTGCTTTAATCAGCATATTATTTAAAATTTTAAAAACTTTTAGTTTTTTAGTTCAATCCAAAGAGCAATTAAATTTATAAAGAACATTGGGTTGCATAAAATCTGGTAAAATATTTAATTTATTATAAGTCAGTTTTTAAATAGCGTAATGATTGTAAACTATCATATTATGTTTGGTAACGAAGGTAATAAAAATTGTAAATTATAAAACAAACCTTTAGTTTAATTCCTACTTTGCTTACTGCAACATCTGTTTTCATTATAGCATTTATCGCAGCACCGCCTGTTGATATTGATGGTATTCGCGAGCCAGTTTCAGGTTCTTTACTTTATGGAAATAACATAATTTCTGGTGCAGTAGTTCCTACTTCAAATGCGATAGGATTACATTTCTATCCTATTTGGGAAGCTGCAAGTGTTGATGAATGGGTGTGAAATTATAATACATATAAATCCGTCTAAGTATAATTATTACTTTAGAACTAATAGGAAATCTGGCAAACCTTATACTTTTAATATAACTTTTTTGATTTGATATAATAGGTAGAATCTTTAGGTAAATAAACATGGTTTGTGATATTATTTGTAGTAGTCCAAGTTAGAATTAAAAATGAAAAAAAAATTTATGTTAGTTTTTATGTGATAAGAGGTATACTTTTAATACTTTTTGGTTTATTGAAATAGTCAACGTTTAGTTCATTAAAAATTCACTATAATTGAGCTTCTCCTTATGACTTTAAAACTGTTTTCTTAGTCAATCTAAATATTAGGAGACAATAAATATAAAATTATTAGTATAAAAATTTAGAATCTAATGCTATTTGCATTTATTAACTATATAAGAGTGTAATTCTAACATATTATTTGTTGTGTTTAATGATTTAGTTAAGGTGTAGCCATATGGCTTATTACTTTTTTGTCCTATAAAGTCAGCTTTGTAGGTAGCAGTATATGTTCATAAAAATAATTTGTATATTTTTATTATACGTTTTATCTTTTAAAGTAGCTTTAATAGTGATTAAAGGTTTATTTGTATTTGTACTTTTTTTATTTTTAATGTATTGATAAAAAGCTGAATGTACGAGTTAATTTACGCTTTCAGTTTGAGAGCGAAAATTGTTTCATGTTAATTTATATGGTAAAATTTTTAGTTCATTTATATAATGGTGGTCCTTACCAATTAATTGTTTGTCATTTTTTCATTGGAATTTGTGCTTATATGGGTAGAGAGTGGGAACGTACGAGATGTTTTCTTAATTTGTATTATTTTTAGAATAAATATGATTCTTTTTCCTTTAATTTACGAGTCTGTGAGTTTTTCTTAGAAATACTTTTTGTACCTTTTTAAAAAATTTTTTTATTTCTTTTCTTTGATGTAATGGTATTAATTCTTTTTATTAATTAAAAAGATTATTGGTTAGAGCTTCTCAAAGTCATATTGACCGTACTACTTGGTTAACTTTATTTACTATATATAATAAAAATATGTTTGGTTCTCGTTCGTATTAGTTCGTTTTATTATGTACGAAAATGACACCCTAATCCATTTATTGTTGGTACAAATTAAGTTTTTATCTAATTTCTTATAAGATTATAAATATTTAATAATGAAAATTATCTTGGGAAAAAGATTTTTATCTTCAGCAGATTTTTCACCTGTAATTGGTGAAATGTACATTCTATATATAAAAAAAATATATAAATAAATATATATATATATGTCATATTATATTGCTTATGGATAAATAAGTCTTTGAATAATTTTATATGTAATTATTCTTAACAACTATAAAAATTTTTAAGATTTTCTAATTTTTTATAATTAATTTTAAAGCTTGAAAGTTTTTCAATAATTTATGGGTTTTAGTAAAATTAATGCTAAGCGAGTTTTATTGCCTTTTATTAAAACAAAAGATTTGCGCCCTGTATCAAATCTTTTGTCACCATCAAACTTATTAGTTCCTATGTCACTGATTGTTATTCTAGGGCAGATTACTGAAAATTTGAAAGGCATACTAATCCCTAAAGATATTCAGCAAATTCCTTCAGTTAAATTGTATACAAAAGTTTTAAATATAGGTTATAACTCTGTTGCTCTTAGTGCTATTAATTCTATATCTAAAACCTTGGGCCCTGAACTAGAAACTTTATCTGTTTTAAATGTTCAACAACGATTAAATTATCTTAAGGATTTACAAAATAGGATTATTTTGGATCGAGGGCCTGGTAGAATAAGTACTAAATCCAGTATATTTTATGATTCTTTTGAATTAGCTAAGCATAGAAGAGGTTTGTCAATGCAATGCCGTAGTGTTTTGGTAGCTTCGCCCATTTATGCAACAAATACCTTAGTTATAGGTTTACCTATTAATCAAGTAGATATTAAAACTATTGTAGATAGTTGTAAACTAATTTGGGGATTTTTAGGATTAGACTATGATGAGTTCGACTTTCTTGCTAGAAAACATGCTTTATCTTGTTATAAAAATATTTATGGTAACGAAGTTTTAGGGATACCTGATGATATTTATAATGCTTTGAAAATTATAGTTTTATCAGAGTTAAGACATGCAACAGGCTTTGACGGAAAATTTTTAATACATGATGACTCTATAGTTTTAAATTGTGATTCTAATTTGACACTGGTCGAAAACGAATTTTTATTTATACGTCGTACGTTACCAGAATTACCTAAAGATGTATTTATTTCTGATTATGAATTAAAAGATGGAATTCTTAGAGCTGCAATAGAGCAAAGAAGGAATTATAATTCAAAATTACACAATATTTTTAAAGTTATAGGTACAAAAAAGAAATCAAATTTGAATGGAAGAAACTCTTTAAAATTAATTAAATCAAAAAAGCTTTTATTAGATTCTTAATCATTTATTTTAAATATTACGTGGATAGTTAGATTACTTTTTATAGTTGAGAAAGGAGCCGTGAATGAAGAAATTCGTATACTCGGTTCTTAGGGAGGATTCTAGTTTCTGTTGTATGTTATTTTACAATAATATATGTTTCCTACCCTACTTTTCTTTCCGTTTAGGTATGCGTCCTTGGATTGCTGTAGCATATTCAGCACCAGTAGCAGCAGCTTCTGCTGTATTTGTGCGAGTTGTATGATTATACGTTAGTATCATTAAGATTAATAGAATTACATATTATGTCAAAATACAAAATTCCCTAACCTGATTAAGAAAAATAAAATAAAAATAAGGTGAAAGCCTAGAGGACAAAAGCATGGGATTGAAACGAATTTGTATCGTTATGATAATTAGACCTATGTTAAAAATTAATACAAAACAAAAAAAAGTACTTAGGATTAATACTGTTTAGATTGAATTAATCTAGATATGGTGATGCGGACATTTTTATAATAATCTTACAGTAATTACGTATAAATGTTGTAAGTTGTAATATATATTTACAACTTATTGTCTGTGTGATATATTTTACAAACAACTAAGCTGACTTAAATGCATGTATGTTGGTAGATGAATACTTAATTATAATTATTCTATATAATAACATTATAATATATATATATATATATATATATATATTATAAGTTTACTTTGTGGAGGGCCATGTGATAGGTAACTATCAAGCACGGTTCGTGAACGACCTATTGTTAAAACCATATTTATATTATGGAAGGTTAGTTTCATATCGTATATCCTTTAGGTCAAGGATCATTCTCTGATGGTATGCCTTTAGGTATTTCTGGAACTTTCAACTTCATGATTGTTTTCCAAGCTGAGCATAACATATTGATGCACCCATTCCATATGTTAGGTGTAGCTGGTGTATTCGGAGGTGCGCGGTCAATAACAAGACAAAGTTAAGCTTATAAGTAAACAATACATAACGACAAACTCAAAAATAAATAGAATAAGACATAGAACAAATAAGTCAACTCGTATTAAGTTGAAAACCATATAACTAGGATCTATCGAATAAGAACGGTCACATTAACTGAACTTTATTTGGAAAATAAAAAGTAGATAAAAATGAACAAGACAATCGTAAAGAAAGATGGTCAACCACGGTTCTGAATATAGCATGTTATAAAAGCCGCTATTCACATAGTAGGAGAGGTATGATAACCATGGATGAACAAAAGCTAATATCAAGTGATACAAGTAGACACAGCTTAAAACACATGACTAATTAGAGTAAGGACAACGGACTCTAAATAATACAAGAGGTGGTCAAAATAGTATTATCAGTGCTAATACTTAATTATATTAATCATATAATAATGTAAATAGAACGCATATTAAATAATTTTATGATCACGGTGAGACATCCTAAAGAAATTATCACAAGATTTACTTAAAAGCAGATGACAAGCGGACAAGGAACACAAATTCTAGAAGAAAATAGAAAGATAAATATGTAGTCTAGAATTTGAAAGCCTGGGGATGAAATAAACCCAAGTAGAGTAGAGTTCACCTAAATATTAGGGGACGATACGACGCTCATAATTAAAAAGATTAATTACATAGAAAGTCCGAAGAGCGACGAAGGTCTAGAAAAAGGTTACCTAATAAGGAGAGATCTTAGTCATATATAATCTGACAAAATATATCATAAAATATTTATTACTTTTTAAAAGAAATAGTCATTTAAGTCAATTATCCGAGCAAAGTTAAAGGTTAAATAGATGTTATATTATTTACTAATTGGAGGAAAAAAAAGAAAAGAGTAATAAAAATTCCCAATTAGAAATAAAGTCAGATTTGGAGAGCGTAGTAACGGGAAACTGTCCCGCTACGTTCGGCAACAAGGGCAATAAAAGAATATCCTAATTACGAGCCTTTAGTTTCATTCTCTATTCTCTGCTATGCATGGTTCTTTAGTAACTTCAAGTTTAATTCGTGAAACTACTGAAAATGAATCAGCTAACGCTGGGTACAAATTTGGACAAGAAGAAGAAAGGGCGATCGGAATAGGTACATGCAATACTCGCATATGTGTAATATAAATATACAATGGCAAGGCTCCTGAAATCCATCTGGGATGTCTCACTAATATACCTGATAGAACGGGAAAACATAATCCACTATGGGGTTAGCAATATTAGCAAAAAAGAGAAACAAAATTAACGTTTTCTGAGAATGAATTAGTTAAAAAGAAATCAACTACAAAATTTACAACAATATAAATTATGAATAGTAAAATGATAACGCTGGGAAACGAAAGTAAGACTCATTATAAAGGACCCACACTTGTATAACCCATAAACACAAAGTTAGGATGGTTACCTAACCCTTAACGATTACAATAAAACTAAATAAAATTAGTGAATTGTAAATAAAAAGGAATCAGTTCTTTTAGTTTTCTTCTGAATTAATATAGGATTTGAATGGTTTTAGGTCAAGAGAGTCTCCCTACTTTAACTAAAAAAGTGCAACTGTACATTAAAGCCGACATAAAACGTAAAAATCACTTCCAAAACATAAAAAAGTGAACGAATGAAATATCTAAAAGCAGATGCCCTATTGAAAAATAGAAAGGTCTTAAAAACCTTACCTAACGACTTATCTCATTAGGATGGATGTCACGATGAAACAAAATGTATCACATTAAAGTTAATTCATGCAATAAATACACAAATTTGGATAATGTAGCTGACTAGATAAAGCCTTTACTCCTTCTTTTTGTAGAGGAGTCTAAACGATCTGTTATAAAAAGTTTGTAAATAAAAGCCTTGATAATATCTTGGACAGGATTCAAGTTTCATTTGAGTCCTGTTCGAATAGTACTAAAACAAGATATATTAGCTCGTACTTAATTCTAATAATACTTATACGAAGTCAAAAGGTGAAACAATTGAATTTTCTAAAGTTATTGAAAGAATACAAATCGGTTGAGAATGGAAAGTTATATAAACTTTTTATAATGAATCAGAACAATGCCGAGATAACCTATTTATGAGGGGAAAAAATTATGGCAAAAAACAATATTAATCAACTTAATATCTTTGTACCAGTTTTAAGTAAGACTAAAGTACAAGCCCTACTTGCGTTTAATAACACGTCAGTAATCGTCACAGGACTTCTTATTCTTTGCTATCTTTTAATTGTCAGGGCACAGCTGAGAACGATTATTGATAACAAAAAAATAATAAGTTTAGACAAGTTACCGCAGCTGGAAACAGCAAAATGGTCCGCGACTTCCATAGCGAAAAATTCTGATACACATAGTCTGGCATGTCTATTAGCTGTAGGGCAATCCTTACAACATTTAGTAAACCTAGAAGGTACCGTAATAAAAGAAAATGACGTAAAAATCTTAGCTTTCGTTAATTGGGAAAAATTGAAAGGTGTAAAACCAACACCCGGGTGTAGAATACTACCGTCAAGTTTGATTACAAACGATAACTTAATCTCTCATCAGCAAGGTTTAGTTTTACAAACGATAGGAAAATGGCAGGCAATATCAATATATGAAACAACGTCGCTTATTAAGGGAATTCCCATTTTATCGATAGATTTTGAAAAGTTTTCATTAATTTTCATTAACCTCTTGGAAAATTTAGGAATCCCATTATTAGACGAGTTATCTACTAAGGGAAGTCAATATAATTACATTAAAGAAAACCTATATTCTAAAGAGAATATCTTTTTAGATAATATAAACTTAGGTACTGTGGATAATAGGTTACCCTTAGAAGCTGAATTTGATATAAATAGATTAGCACCAAAAAACATTCCGACTTTAAAAATTGACGAAAAAGAAGCAAATAGTCCATTGATGAAACTCTTAAAAGCAAATTTGAAACATTATAATGAAACTAATATAAAAAGTAAAAATGCGACAAAAAGAGAAAGAAAAAAGAAAAATTAATTTTAATGGGGATAATATCATGCTTAGATTAAGAATCACAAATGCAAAGAGAAGAAAAGCAAGAATAAAAAGGGATAAAAAGATAAGGAAAAGGTTATACTCTAACAAAACTATAGAAAATAAGAAGAAATCACTCAAACAAAAGAGAGAAATCTTTAAAATTCCAAATGGGGAAAAAATTACCTGGCTCAGACAGCGTATTATTAGAATGCAATCTGATTTAGCAGTGGTTATTCGAGAGCGGGAAACCGCTCAAGTTACCCGATTAGTAAAATACATTATAAGGAACAAGCTTACTCAATATTGGGCAGTATATAAAACTGTTTCTTCAATAGGAAGTAGGTTTCAACGCATTTTGGATAATGTGAAACCAAAGACCCAACGAGAATATGATTTCCTAAGGAAGCAGCTATGGCAAGCCATAAAGAATCCTAAAATTTATAAGGCAAGTCCACTTAAGAGAATATGGATACCTAAAAACAAACGTGACAAATTTAGGCCCATATCAAAACCTTCTTACTTGGACAAGGCTCTTCAATATTTATATTTAATAATACTAGATGTCTTCCAAGAGGAATTCGCGGATAAAGACAACTATGGTTTTCGACCCTTTAGATCAGCAGGTTGGGCAGCCAAGGCAGTAACACTTGCTGTTTGGTCAAGAAAAGATTTTAACCCCCCTAAATTAGCCATTGAACTCGATATACGAAAATGTTTTGATTCCATTAATCAAGTATTTATACTTAATGAAGTAGCAAAAGTAAATATAGCCGATAAAAGATATAAAAAAAAACATAACCTCTCCGAAAATGACAAATTAACAGAGTACATTGAAGTTATCCCGAAAGAGATAATCGAAAAATGGTTATTTTGTGGTTATCTTGACATAGCAGGGATAATAAGAAGTACTGAAAATATAATTATCCCAACTCAACAAGGTATTATTCAGGGTTGTCCAATAAGTTTAACTATTGCTAATATGGTTCTAAACGGTATACAAGAAGTAATTGAACAAAATAGGGAAAAAGAAAATTGGATAAATTCTAAGGAATTTAAAAATACTATTTGGATCAAACCAGATGATATAGTATCTTGGAGATATAATGGTAAGGAAGTTCTTAGATCAACAGGTCTAAATAAGAATAACTACAATACAGTAAGCGAACAACTTAGAAAATTGGGTTATCAAGATATTCCTAAATCATTTACCAAAAATTTTCTGACATATAAATGGCAAAATTCAAGGGGACCATGGTCATATAAAATATTAAATGTAGACTCCATGATGTCAAAAAGAAACAAAATCATAGACAACGCATGGATAAGAGCATTCAGGTTTGTAGATGACTGTTTAATACTTTTAAATGATGTAAATATGATTGGAAAAGTAATAAACAATATCAAAGACTTCCTAAGTCCAAGAGGCTTAGAATTAAATATGAACAAAACTCATATATGCCAGTTACATAGAGGAGAAAAATTTCAATTCGTTGGTTTTGAATTCGCGATGATGAAAAATCATAATAAATGGAAAATTTACAATTATCCACCGGCCTCACAAATTAGTAATGTTAAAAAAAAAATAAATCTTTTATTTAACAAATACAAATTACAACCTTACGCAGCATATTATACTGTAAATGTCGTAATAAGAGGATGGTGCGCATTCTATGCATCAGGTAATTCAAGTAATTCATTTAACAACCTTACTCATTGGTTATGGATAAGAACTTTTAGATATTGGTGGGAATTCTTAAAATATAAAAAAAAATATCGAATTAAATCGCAACGCCAAAACAAAAAACTTCTAGCTTACGATGTCGTAAAAACATACCAAAAGAGATTACGAAAACCGCTTAAAAATAAAAACAGAGCAAATGAAATTTTATATTCCAAGGTTCGATGGTGGATTGTTCCTAAAGAATATATTCATAACGAAAGATGGATAGACCAAGATCAAACGTTCTATTTGGAATATCCACGCGGATATAAAATCTCAACTCCATCAATAATCTCAGGGAAGAATGCCTATTTAAAAAGAGATCGTTTAGAACTTGCAGATAAAGCAATTTATTGGAAAAGTGGTCTAATTCAAAATTTAATTATTAAAAGTAAAGGTTGCTGTAAATTATGTGGTTGCTCTCTTTTAACTGGTTCAGAAGTCAACATAGAAATACACAATATTCAACCAATTGAATATGCTGGAAAAAGAAAATTTACTAATATAGCAGCACTATGTGACGAATGCCAACAATTAGTAACAACAGCTATTAAAAATAAAAATTTAGAGCTAATTTATATATTAGAAGCTAGAAAAATCCTTAGTAATGTATCAAACTTAATTGCCCCCAAAACTTTGTAAATAAGGGTAATAATCGGTGACACACCGGATCAGTAATTTATTACTGATTATGAAGGAGGAGCTGAGTGCGCTGAAAGGTGCTCGCTTAGTTCCGGAGGAGCTTATGTACTATGGCCAATAGGAAAAAACTTCTGATGACTCATAAGATAACATTTTCTACCCTCGCACGTATAACATTGTTGCTGCACATGGTTATTTTGGTCGTCTTATCTTCCAATATGCTTCTTTCAACAACTCTCGTTCTCTTCATTTCTTCTTGGCAATTTGGCCTGTTGTAGGTATTTGGTTCACTGCTTTAGGTGTTTCTACAATGGCTTTTAACCTTAATGTGTGAAAGGTTATATTTCTTATTATATTTTAGATGAGTAACTTAACTAATATTATTATTATGTCTAACCTTTTTTATAGAAACATGAATATTGAAAAGGAACAATAGCATGACATTAAAGTTTAGCTAAAATAAAACAATTAGACATTTCCTACGTTTATTATAAGTTGTTATTTTGCAGAGATTTTTCTGTTAAGTTTATTAAATAAATAAATTCAAAGTTTGAACTTTTAAAAGTTAAAAAATTTTTATAAATAATAAGAGACACTTATCCAAAATTTAAGCTCTGATATGTTGTTATTTGTTTACAATTTTATTTTATAATGATTGTTTATTAGAAACTAATAATAAGGAAATGCCTTTATTTCGAATAAAATTGTATTTCGAAATAAACCTTAAGATTTTTTATTATAACGGGTTAAATTTATAGCTTTTATATTGTTGTATATGAAGTAAAAGGTATTTTAAGTCAATTTTTCATAACATATTAATAATTTAAATATAAAAAGCTTAGAATATAATTTCAGAGCTTAATTCATCTAGAGATGTACATTAGGTTCGATCTCAGACATACTTATATTTGAAATGTAAGTGTCTAGTGGTATGGTTTTAATTTTAACCAATCTGTAGTTGACTCACAAGGTCGTGTTATTAATACTTGGGCTGATATTATTAACAGAGCTAATTTAGGTATGGAAGTTATGGTGTGACGAGTTTATATAATTATTATTATTATTAAAATTAAGTCACTTAATTTTAATAATGATGATTTAGTAACTGCATTGTTAGATGGTGTAACACCATTTACTTCGCTAGGAGTAACTCTATGAGGTTTTATCTTTTACGAAAGAAATATAGCAAATCTTGTAGGTGATTGTTATGGATGTAAGAGGAATGCCATATTTATATCTGGCTAAGCCATTAAGCACAAAAACTTATTAATATCATATATTAATTATGTAATATAAAAAAACTATTATCAATTTTCGTGACAATTGAGAACTAGTAAAATTAAATGTTTTCTTTGTGTAGTTAGCCGTCCTAAAACAATATATATATATATAGAAAAAATAATTTTGCGGAACATCGGAAAGTAATATGATTATTTTAAATATTTTGATTGCTAAGAATTAGAGTTTAAATTTTAGTATTTGTTATATATTAATCTAAAGTACAAAATTAAAATTTATAAAAAGTTTTTAACAATTTAATAATAGTAATAATTATATTATTATGGAATTTCCCAGGTAGCTAAAGGATATAAGCTTAACTTCAGGTTTGATATCATATGCTTATGTGGGTATAATTTATGATTTAATAATATTTTACTTTAAGCAAAGTTTGGTTGCATCGTAAAATTATCTTTTATGTTTAAGTAAAGGTTAGTAATAAAAGCTTAGGTATAAGGATTCATAAGTTAAAAGCTGGATGAAATGAAAGTTTCACGTCCAGATTTGTGACAGGATTTTAATCAAATTTATATCCTAGTTTGACCATGAACGTAATGCTCACAACTTCCCATTAGATTTAGCTTAGTTTTACATTTATTTTCTCGTTCTTTTTTTTATAGGGGACGAGTTTTTACCAGAATTTTTAATTAGTTTATTGATTTTAGAAATAACTAATTTGTTTTATAATCATATAGCTTTTACTATAAGCTACCTTTTTGTAAAATATATGTCGTTTTTCTGTTGGGTTTCGAATGGATAGATTTGTTTTAAAGTTTTTATGGTTAGATAAAGCTATAGCTGTAGCACTTGATCAAAAAATTGGTGATAGAACAATTCCTTTAACGGAATTTTATTTTTGGCCACAAAAAGATGCTTGGGAAGAAATGAAGTTGTTTTTGGAAAAAAAAAGTTGGGTCTCTCAGTCTGATGTTATAATTATTCTTAATCAAGTTACTGAAGTTATAAATTATTGGCAGGAAAAGGATAATTTGCCTAATAAGGAGTTAAATAAAGTTCGTGCTAAGTTTCCTAATTCTTTATTTGTAGGATATTAGACATAATAGGTTAGTTTTTATTTAAAAAATATAATTACCCTATTATATATATATAAATTTTATTTGTACTTCTGCTTATTTTAGTAGTATAAAATCAATATTTACTAGTACAAAAAAAGTCTTTTTAAGAAATATGTTTAGTTATATATTTTTCTTTTTTTTTATTCGATTAAAATGTTATTGTAATAAAAACTTAAAATAAGTGTTGGAACTTCTTATTATAGTGGCAAAAATGATTTTTTATTTTATAAATGTAATTTGGACTTAAAATAATTTACTTTTTTAAATGAATTTATAATTTATTTGTGATTTTATTAGTTTGAAAATGTAGTTAATATTTTTAGGTAAAGAAAATATAAAATATATTGCTTGTTATTTTTGCACTTTAAATACATTATTAGCTGTAACATCTAAACAAATATATTAATTTGTGTAAAAAATAAGAAGATTTTTGGCTTATTTAAAAAAATTACGAAGCTGGATTTGAATACTTAATCATTAAACTCGTTTTTGGATTCGTACTAGTTCTATAACTCTTAAGGAATCATAAATATTGGACATTCTAATATTTTGAAAGCGAGATTTTAACTAAATAGTTTGTGTAGCATTTTATAATAAACTTTATTAGTTCTTCAAATTTTTATTTTAAAAGTTTTTGAAATTTATGCTATTTTTAGCCAATTTTTTAGAATTTAACTTAAATTTAATAATAAAATAATTAAAAGCTAATTATATCTTAAAAAATTATTTTATTAAAGTACATTAAATAGCTATTTTTAGATTTGTAATTTCATTTTTACATTTATTTTGAATTATCATTTGAAATAAAATTTTATTTCTAAAAACAAATAACGTTAAAAGTGATGGTTCTTTATAAAATTTTGAGCAGTTTCAGTATATATTTATTTAGGAAGTTACCGAGCAAGTTAAAATAATTTGAAACTTATTGTATAAATTTAATCAATGTTTGTTTTAATTTATATTTGTGACGTATTCTTAGGATTGGTAACTTCCCTTTTTATATTTATAAAAAAAAAATAAACCTAATTCTTATTTCGTTTCAAAAAATTGACGTTTTGTAGAAAGTAATTCTATTAATTTTCAAGTATTACAATACGAAGAATTTAATCTTATTGAGCTGCTTTGAATAAGCCTTCAAATTAATATAAAACAATTTTTTTGTCTTTCTGCCGTAGTAGGTACGAGAGGCTATAATAAAATTATTAATGTGCATTGACATTTTGAGATGATCAGTTTTTAATAATGGCTTAATTTTCATGTGTCTAATATACTTTTATAATCATTATTCCTGCTAGCCTTTAAAAGAGTTATAAAATAAAAAAATATTATAATTAAGATGTTTAAAGTATTATTAAATCTACCATATGTCTATTTTTATGAAAAGGGTTTGAATGCGAGTTTTTATCAAAATATACTATATTATAATCGTCTTTTCTATCCTTTTATTCCCTTCGTCAGAGTCTGAATTTAGACCTTTTTTTAAATTTATTATAAAATGATTATTTGATTTGTTATTTTTAATTTAAAAAGTGATATGTAATTAATTAAATTCAGTTGAATTAAAATTAGAAAATAATTCGAATTATATTTTTAGATTAATTCATTAATAAAGTTAAAAAGGATAATTTGATATGGGTAATTTGTGTAAACTTTGTGCTTATATCACAGGCGGGATTCGAACCCACATAAGTCAATTTAGAAGAATGATGCCTTTCCATTAGGCAACTGTGACAGGAAAATATTAGAATTTCTTTATTATTCTAATATTTATTATTTAATTTTATTTGTATAATTCTTTACCTAATTTATAAGCAAAAAAGGCTGGAATTAATGAAATTATTAGTGCAATAAGTATTTGATTAGTGCTAATTCCCATAATGTGTGTTTTATTGGTAAAAATTCATTTATTATTTTTTAGCTTTTAAATTTTATTTATAATAAGCAATGAAGGACTTTATTATAAGTTTCCTTGTTTTATAAAAAGTAAAACTACAACTAAAGGTCCTGCAAGGACTATGAAAAGCAATGATCCTAATTGTGCAATTAATTTTATAGGTCAACGATTTCCTTTTTATTTTTAATTTAACTTAACAGAAAGTTATAAAAATTTAATTAGTTTATTAATTAGTTAATAAATTATTGTTTATAGTGTTTGTATTCTCAACTGTATTCATATGTTCTTTCTATAATTAATTATTTATTATTTTTTAATCAGTTTTTGTTTGTTGTTATTATTATTATTAATTTATCTGAATTTTACTGCAGCTTGCCAAACGAAAGCTAGTAATAAAAATAGTAGAGGGATAATAGGAAGTATTATAACTAAAATTTTTTTGTTAATTAATTTAATTTGAAGATTCATTTTAGGTATAATTTTTCCCTATATAGTTTTAATATAAGTTAATTTATTAAATTTGGTTTTAATTTTATTTAAGTTTAAGTTTTTTATTTTTTTAATATAAAATTATTTTTTTGCTCATTTTATAATTTTATTTATTTGTTGTTTATATTTGTTTTATAATTGTGAAAATCAGCTATAGTTCACCGTCAACAATTGGATCAAAAGGAGCGTAAGCTTCTGGAAGAAGAGCAAAGTGATTTACTTTTTCTAGATAATTAAATTTTCTTTTTATTATAAATTTGAGTTATCATTTAATATAAACAAAGACTTTAAGCTTTCAATATTGTCTTTATCTTACACATGTCAATAATAGTTTCGATATTTATAAGAGACATTTATAGAGTTCTACGAATATTTTTGGTTTTGTTAAACTGACATTTGTATTATAATGTTTTGTGTAAAAAAATTAAGTATTTAGTATAATACATGTGTGTTGTTTTTTTCGCCTTTTTAGCTCAGTGGTAGAGCATTGTATTTGTAATGCAGCGGTCGTCGGTTCAAGTCCGACAAAAGGCTTTGCAGATGTAGCTCAGTGGTAGAGCGCAACCTTGCCAAGGTTGATGCCATGGGTTCGAGTCCCATTATCTGCTGTGTTTTTAGCGGAGTAGAGCAGTCTGGTAGCTTGCGGGGCTCATAACCCTGAGGTCAAAGGTTCAAATCCTTTCTCCGCCATTTAGTAAGTATTTGTAAGTATATATTATATTTAATACGTTGTTATAATATTTTTATAAAAAGTAGTTTGTAAAGATATTTTTATGTCTGCATCTTTTCTTCCTACTATCTTTGTTCCTTTTATTGGTTTAGTTTTTCCATTTTTAACTTTAGGATCTTTCTTCATTTTTATTGAGAAAGATGAAATTAACTAATATATATATATATATATATATATTAGTTAATTTCATCTTTCTCAATAAAAATGAGGTATGCTGGATTCGAACCAGCGTAAGCGTAGCTAACGGATTTACAATCCGTCCCCATTAACCACTCGGGCAACACCTCATCAACTATTCAGAATGATTGTAACGTTAAGTTTTTATAAATAGTTTTTACTGTTTTTTAATAAATTTATAATATTAGACTGTTAATAACGAAAAAATATAATTTTTACAGAACTTTTGGTTATAATTACACTAGTTATTAAGATCAAATATTATTTTTTTTCTATCTTATGTCAAGATATAGGGGTCCTAGATTACGTATAGTTCGTCGTATAGGTAAGTTACCTGGATTAACTAGAAAATTATCTAAAAAAACGAACCCTCCAGGTCAGCATGGAGGTACTTTTAATAAAAAGCTTTCGCAGTTTAACATTAGATTGAGAGAGAAGCAAAAATTGCGTTTTAATTATGGTGTTACTGAGCGTCAACTACTTAATTATGTTAAAAAAGCTAGAAGAAAAAAAGGGTCTTCAGGTAGGCTGCTATTAACTTTTTTGGAAATGAGATTAGATAATATAGTTTTTCGACTAGGTTTTGCTCCTACTATAATGGCTGCTAAACAGCTTGTTAATCATGGGCATGTTTTAGTCAATAATGTAGTTGTAAATATACCAAGTTATCCTTGTCATCCAAAAAATATTTTAAAAGTTAAGAGCTCTCTTGTTTCGCAAGGTCTTGTCAAAAAAAACTTATTATCTTCAGAAAATTTAGTTGTTCCCCAACATTTAAATTTAAATAAAGATATTTTAGAAGCAAGAATTAATAGTTTAGTTAATAGGAAATCTATTTCGTTAATTATTAATGAACTTTTAGTTGTAGAGTATTATTCGCGTAAATTGTAATTTTATTGGTATATTATTTTTATTAAAAAGTGTTTGATTTTTAAAGAATTTAAATGAAATTTTATTATATTATTTTTAATATATTTATTAATTTATTCAGTAATATTAGCTATTCATTTTATTTATAAAAAATAAAACGTTTACAAAATGGATTTTCTTATATGTTAAAACAGAAAAAAGTAAATATAAAAAGTATAAGAAGAAAAGTTTCTAGAGGAATCGTACATATTTTGTGTTTTTAAGTTCTTTTTAAGAATGTTTTTTTGTTTCTTATTTAAATTAATTTTGAGTTTTGTTTTTATTAATTAGAACGTTTTATTTTTGGTATCTTTAAAAAGCTAGTTTTAATAATAATGTGTATTTCTCTTTTTATTTAAAAAAACTATTTTCTAATTGTTTAAAGCGAATTTTTTTTTCTTGATTTGTTTTTTGAAAATATATTTATATATTTAGTTCGATAGTTTCAGTCACAGATATGAGAGGAAATGTTATTTCTTGGTCGTCTTCTGGTTCTTGTGGGTTTAAGGGTTCTAGAAAAGGTACTCCTTTTGCTGCACAGACTGCTACAGAAAATGCTATAAGGAAAGCTTTAGATCAAGGTTTAAAACAAATTGAAATTAATGTTTGTGGCCCAGGGTCCGGGAGGGAAACTGCTATTAGATCTATTCAAAGTTTGGGTTTAAGCATAGTTTTGATTAGGGATGTTACTCTTATACCTCATAATGGATGCCGTCCTACAAAAAAACGTAGAATTTAATTTTAAATTAATTGAAGTTAACTTTATTATATTATATAAATATAATTTGTAATTAAGTTATATAATATAGTTATAGCAGGCGTGGTGGAATTGGTAGACGCGCAGGATTTAGGTTCCTGTATCTAAAGATGTGAGAGTTCGAGTCTCTCCGCCTGTACATTCTAAGTAGTTTTTCTTTTTGTTTTATTAAGTATTTTTATATTATAAGAGTTTAAAGATATTTGTTGTTAACGGGCAAGAAGGGATTCGAACCCCTGACACCGTAGTTCGTAGCCACGTGCTCTAGTCCACTGAGCTACAAGCCCTTTTCTCCCCAGGTAGGATTCGAACCTACGACCAATCGGTTAACAGCCGAACGCTCTACCATTGAGCTACTGAGGATATATTATATGGGGGCAAACGGACTCGAACCGCTGACACTCTGCTTGTAAGGCAGACGCTCTACCAACTGAGCTATGCCCCCAAGTATATTATAACGTCTTTTGCATTTTATAACCAGTACCTACAGGTATTAGATTTCCTAGTATTAAGTTTTCTTTAAGTCCGCAAAGCCAATCGATTTTCCCTTCAATAGCGGATTTTGTTAAGACGCTAGTTGTTTCTTGAAAGCTAGCTTCTGAAATGAAACTCTGGTTTGACAGGGAGATTTTACTTATCCCTATAATAATGGGTTCATATTTTACTTTTGTTTCTAATTTGTAGTTTATTTTTTCTATTTTATTAATCTCTATAGTTTCTCCATTTATTAAGTTAGAATCTCCTGCTTCTAATATAATTACTTTTGAAGTCATTTGTTTTATTATTATTTCCATATGTTTATCACATATATTTACTCCTTGTGTTTTATATACTGATTGTATTTTTTCTACTAATAGTTTTTGTATTCTATCAATACTTTTTCGTACCGCGATCTCGTTAGAATATTTTTTCTCGAAACATGTAAACAATTTTTTTAGCTTTTCATGAGGATTATTACTTATACTTCTAAAGTTAGATGTTTTCTTTGCTTCTAACAGTTCTTCTATTTTTGGTAGACCCTGTACGATATCTTCTGTTTTTTGTTTTTGGTGATGGGTATAAAAAATAGTTTTATTTTTTTTTGTTAAACTGTTATTTTTTATATTTATTTGGCAGTTTTTAGATATGGTAGTAGGATTAGCTTTTTGTACTTTTAAATGGTCCTTTTTTATTTCAATTACTTGTAACGGATACTTATTTACAAATCTTCTACCTATTATTTTGTTTTTATATACAAATTCTCCTATTTTAGGTAAATTTTCTCTAATTTTTAGTGATTTTGTTAAAAGTTTTTTGTTTGTTAAAAATTCTTTTTTCCTGTTAGTAACTTTATTTACACAATATATTTTAGATTTTAGTTTATTATCAATATTAAATTCTTTTAATTTTTTTAGCTCTTTATGAGATAAATAGTTTTTTTGGATTCTCTGAGTTTTGCTGTCGTTATTTATTATATTTATTTGTTTGTAGTTTTCATTTTTTGTTTCTAAAAATATATGCTTTATGATATAATTTTTCTTTATCCTATTTTTGTATAGGATTTTATTAGTTAATATGTTTCCGTTAATGATCCATATTATTCCGTTTTCTTCTTTTTTGTTTATAGTGTCAAAATAAACTTGTCCGGAAATCTTGGTTTTTATCTCTTTTATTTCTCGGAGTTCTTTTTTCTTTTTTTTTCCTTTTAGTTCTTGCCAATCACATAATTGTGCTAGAATTTGCCTATTTGAAACTTCTTCATTATTTTTACTAAAAATTATACTATAGCATGGTATGTATATAACTGATTTTTGTGTTTTCCCATCGGTTATTGTTAATTTTTTTTCTTCCAACGTAAAAAATGCTTTTTCTCTATATTTGGTTTCGATTTCTCTCCCTTTAGAAAATGAGTTATATTTTATATTTCCGCTGTGTGGTGCTATTATTGTTTCTGCTACTTCACCAGCAAAAACTCCACCTGTGTGAAAAGTTCTCATAGTTAATTGTGTACCAGGCTCTCCAATGGATTGTGCTGCTAGTATTCCTATACTTTCACCTAATTCTACCATTCTTCCGTTTGCTAAATTCCATCCATAACATAGTTGGCATATACCTGTATTTAATTTACACGTTAGGGGTGATCGTATATAAATTTTTTTATAAATAGAAATTCTTTTTAGGGTGTATTGACATATGTCTTGTCCTGCACTAGCTATTACTTTATTTTTTCGTTTATCATATATGTCTCTTGCAATTACTCTGCCTAATATTTTTTCTTGTAATATTTTGTAATACTTTTTGTCTTTTTTTAAAGACAAAAGAAGCTTGTTATATTTGCTTTTACAATCATTTTTCTTTACAATTAAGCTTTGTGCAGCATAAATTAGTCTTCTAGTTAGATATCCTGAATTTGCAGTTTTAATTGCCGTATCAACTAACCCTTTTCTTGCTCCATAGCACGATATAAAATATTCCGGGATCTTCAGTCCTTCTTTTAAATTACTTTTTATCGGTAAATTTATTATTTCGCCTTGTGAATCAGACATTAAGCCTCTCATTCCTATTAATTGTTTTATTTGTGAAATATTACCTCTTGCTCCTGAAAATGTCATCATATAAACAGGGTTTAATAAATCGGTTTGTCTTAAATTTTTGATAACTTCATCTTTTAGAAGTTCATTAGTTCTATTCCATGTTTCTGTTATTTTGTCTAGTCTGTTTAATGAGTTGATTCTTCCGTTTTTAGCTTTAATTTCTATTTTATTTAGATCTTTTTCCGTATTTTTAAAAAGTATTTTTTTTGTCTCTGGTATTTTTAGATCATCAATTCCAAGTGATATACCTGCAATTGAAGCTTGTTTAAATCCTAAAGCTTTTAATTTATCAAGTAGTTTTATTGTTCTTATTCCACCGTAATTATTTAGAAACCATTCGATTAAGCTTCTTATCTCTTTTTTGTCAAACGTTTTATTGCATTTTATGTTTTCTCTCATAGTTATTTATGTAAAATTTTTTGAGTAAATAAATAGATGTTCATTTATTTACTCACTCAAAAGTCGGTTTATATTTTTCTCAAAAAATTTATCTAAAGCATTTCTTCTACGATTTGGTTAAAAATTATCCTACCTGTGGTAGTCCTTATAAGGTTGTTTAGCAGTTATTGATTATTTTACTGTATATATTTAATTTATATTTATATTAAACCTAATTAAATGGTCTTAATACATTATAACTGTAATATTTTTTATTCACGAGCTTTTGCATCTTTGAATTTTATAGTAGAATTGTTCATTTAATATTATTTTAATTGTTATTTCTTCTCTTTATACTAAATTTTTTGTTTTCGCAATATAAAATGCATTTTTTGTATATATTTTTTTTTTTTTATAAGTTTTATTTTTTTTTCAATAGCCTTTGGCTGTGTATTATAGATCCATATATATGCATGAAGTTCTAATTTTTCTTGTTTGTATTCTAAAATTACATTTTTTTTGTTTGTAAAAATTTTTTTTAAGTAGATATAATAGACTCTTTTTTTTATTCAATTAGCTTTTGTATTAAATAACTGTAATTTTTATGTTTCTCCGTTTTAGTTTTAAATTCAGTTTATAATCACTAAATTTGTTGTAGCAAATAATATAACCTTGTATTTTCAACAGTAAGGTAGTAACAACCTAATATCATATCTTGACTCGGCAAAATATTCGGTAGGCCTGTTGCTGGTGATGTACAGTTGTTTGCGGAAATCATTATTAAGCGGGCTTCAGCTTGTGTTTTTAGTGATAAAGGTATATGTACTCCCATTTGGTCTCCATCAAAGTCTGCATTAAAGGCCGAACAAACTAAGGGATGTAGTTTAATTGATTTGCATGATATTAGCTTAGGCTGAAATGCCTGTATACCAATTTACTAAACTTTAATAAGTTCGTAATTAAGCCCTACGAACAAGTTAATTGTGTAAGGTTTGTGAAAGTTAATGATTTTATGTTTTAATTTTTTTTATATTACTAATAATAGATACATATATATATATATATATAATATTTATAGTTTTTATGCTTATTATTTGGGCTTATTTAGACAAAATTAACTAGATATTAATTTACTCTTTTATTTATAAAATTTACGTAAAGTCGGCAATATATTTTGTGTCTTTTTTGCAATAAATTCCGTTTGATCAAATATCTTTTTATTGTTCTTTGCTATTTTCACTTTTTTTAATTTAAGTGTATTAAAGAAATCTTTTAATTTAACTATTTATTAATTCTTGTATTAATAAACCGCACGACTCTGTGCAAAGTTGGTGCTCTATTTAGTAATATAGCATGGATTAATATATACATTTTTATTTTATTAAATTAGCATGGATTTTCATTTAATTTGAATTTTAAGTTGTATTTCTGTAATTTTTATATTAAAAGATTTAATCTCATTTTTTCTACTATTTTTTCTATTATTTGATGTATTAAGGGGTATTTAATTTTATTGTTTAGTTTCTTTTTCCCGTCCTTAATACTTGTTATTATTCGTAATTGCGACATTTTTTTTATTATGAAAGGTTGAAAAAGTTCTATAGGCTTGAATTTATTATTTATTTCTTTTAGTTTTTTATATTTGTTAGTGAAGTAAAGTATTTTTGTAATTAAATTTTATTTGTATTTTTGTTTAAAATATTATTTTTAATCTCACCCATTTCTTCTGGAATTCCACATTCATTTAGTTTTAAGTTTGGTTCTACGATTATTACGGATCTTCCAGAATAATCAACAGTTTTTCCTAATAAATTTTCTCTAAATCTTCCTCTTTTTCCTTGTATTATTTTTGATAAAGATTTTAGAGCTTTTTTTAATTAAATGATTTATGATCATTTTTTTATGTTTATAAATAAATTTTTATATTTTGAAAATAATTGTTTTATAGAAGTTTAAATATAATAATATACTTTATCACACAAGTTTTTATTTTTTGTGCGAGTTGAATTATTTTTTTCATTTTTTATTAGTTTATGGACATTTTCTTGTAGTGTAAATTTTTCGTTAATTAGGAATGGTTCAGGGACTAGCATTTTCCTTAACTTGTTTATTTTGCTATTTATATTGATTATTTTTGCGTATAAAAAGTTTAAGTCTGTTGTAATTAAAGTTTTATCTTGTAGCTTTACTATAGGCCTTAGATTAGGTGGTAAGACTGGTAAGTTGTAAATTATCATCCAATGAGGATTTGATTTTGTTTGAAGAAAATGATTTATTAGTTTTAATCTAGTGTTATAGGCTTTCCTTTTTTTTTCAAATTTTTCTTTATCAATATCACTTAAACTTAAATTTGTTTTTAATATTTTTATTTCGTTTTCGAGTAAGTTTTTTCGCTCGCGTTTACTGCTTTTAAGTAAATAACATGGATTATTAGTAATCTATTATATTACTTATTTTAACTTTATTCATTATTAGGAGTTTTTACATTTATTTGATTTGAATCCAACGATATATTTTAATAAGTAAAGCCTCTATTTTATACTATGCATGAATGAAAATTTCACATAGCATTTTAAATTTACGAGGATATGTTTTCTAAAGTTAAGTTTATTATTTTTAATTTATTTTTTTTTAGTATCTCATCCTATAATAATATTTTAGTAAGATTTTCTAGATTTTGTGATTTGTTGCTATTAGAATGATTTTTTTAGTATAAAGTTGTTTAAAAATTAACCGCTTTACTTTTGAATAAAAGTAGGGGATTATCATTTATAAGTTTTTCGTTTGAGTGTTGACTCTTTTTTAACTTTAGAAGTTTGATTAATTTAATAATTTTTAATTGCATATCGCTCTTTCACTTATCTTTTTTGCATCTTAAATCAGTTATAAAACTTTTTCGAAACTAATTTAAGTATTTATTATACGAATTCGTTTTAATTACTTTAAAAAAGTATTATAATTATTGTGTTCTTAGTCGCACCTTTGTTCTAGTTTTATTTCTTTTAACAATATATTTAAAGCTTCTCCTCCGGTAATCCATCTTTTGTTTTCATTATTTTCTTTTATCATTATATAAGATTTAAAAGAAGATATTTTGTTAGTTTCTTCAGATGACTTATTTATTAGTATTTTAGTTTAACTTTTAATTTAATTTATTAATTCGTATAAATATTTAAAAAGGGGATTTTGTTATTTATTTATCTCTAATTAATTTAATTTTTTAAAATATTATTTTATTAAATCTCTCTTTATCACTTTTATTGGTTTCATATAAAAATTGTTAATGAGTTATAAGATAATAGCAAAGCTTTATTTAAAAATAATTTTTATTGAATCATATATCCAATGTAATTGGGGATGCTTTTTAAGTACCATATATGAGTTACAGGTGTAGATAATTTTATAATTTGGTAACGTTTGTTTCCTTTTAAGTTTTAATTATTCAAATATAAGATTTGTTTTATATGTATTAGTATTATTATTAACTTTACTTTTATGAATCACATTAACCCATCCTATAATTTCTTATTTTTGTTTCAGTTATTTCAACGTAACATTTAGGACATATAATAATTTTGTCGTTATTTTTTATTTGTATTTTTTTATAACGTTTGCAATTACACTCCCAGTCTTTAATAGGTCCAAAAATCTTTTCGCAAAACAAGCCATCATTAACTGGTTTGAATGTTTCGTAATTTATAGTTTCTATAGAATAGTAAGTTTTTAATTATTTTATATCTTATAATTTTATTAACAAGAAAATACGTTCCTTAATTCGTTGATTATGTCATAGCATTTTATATTTTAATTTTACTAGTATACAAATATTTTCTTTATTTTTAATTAGAATTTGTGTTTATTTAAAATGACTAGAGTTTAAACGGAAATTCCTTTATTTAGACCTTTCACATAGCTTTGGTTATTTCGCCTACTAGTTTATTATTAGGTAGTAATCTCTCAGTCCAGCTTAAAATTTTCGAAGGAGACGCTATGTTAATTTTTATATATTCTTTTATCATTTCGTTAAAGTTTTTTTTTAAGGATTATTGTTTTCCTTTATATCAATATTCTTTTTACTGGGTGTTTATTGTTTTGTATAGTAAGTTTTAGTTTATAAAAAATTTCTTTTTATCTTTGTTGTAAATACTTAAATCTAAACATAAACACTGTAATTCTATTAATAAGGTTTTGAATGATTCTGGAATCGCGGGTTTTGGTATATTACTTCCTTTAATTATTGCTAGCAATGCCTTTGATCTATTTGTAATATCATCAGATTTTATTGTTAGTAGTTCTTGTAATGTATAAGCGGCTCCAAAGCCTTCTATAGCCCATACCTCCATTTCGCCAAATCGTTGTCCTCCATTTTTTGCTTTTCCTCTTATAGGCTGTTTTATTATAGATGAATATGGACCTATTAATCTTGCGTTTATTTTATCTTCTACTAGATGCATTAACTTTAACATGTATGCATATCCTATCGTGATAGGTTGGGTGAAATTTTTTCCGGTTTTACCATCTATAATTTTAGTTTTTCCTGGGTAATTAGTATTAAATATCCATTTTTTTTTACTTTTTTTCCTAGTTTCTATTAGTTTATTGTACACTGTTTTCTTAGAGATTTCATCTTCTTGTTGTTCATCAAATAGTTGTATTTTATATGTTTCTTTTAAATTGTTTGCAGCTAAACCAAGTAAACATTCAAATATTTGTCCAACATTCATTCTGGAAGGTATTCCTAAAGGATTTAGTTTTTACTAAATAATGCCTATTATTTGTAAACAAACTGTTCGTATGATTTTCATCATAAACAGCTTTTAGGAAAAATATATATATATATATATATATATATATATATATATATTTTTTTTTTTTTTTTTTTTTTCAAGGCTTTCAACTTTTTGTTTTAAATAATTTATCCAGTTGTTTTTAGTTTTTACTAAATATTTTGAAAGAAAACTTTACTTAATTTTGTTACATTTAAGTAAATATTAAAATAATACTTTTTAATATATATATATATATATATATATATATATATATTTTTTTTTTTTTTTTTTTCCTTCTAGATTTTTTACATTTAATTAAAGATAGTAGCTTATATTTTCTATTAATTTGCTTTTTAAGCTTTAGTTTTTTTATCTTTTCTTTATGGAATTTTATTTCTAAGTTCAGAAATTCAAAACTATTAACATCTTCTTAATATTTAGTTCAACCTTCATAATATTATATCCAGAGGAGTTCCATCTTGTAAGAATGGCATATCTTCTTCTGCTAATATTTTAGAAATAATTCCTTTATTTCCATGACGTCCTGCTATTTTGTCACCTAATTGTATTTTCCTTTTTTCTGAGATATAAATTGTTATAGTACAAATAGATCTTTTTTTCAGAATTTTAGTTTTAATAATTGTACCAGATGAATTCTTTGCTATTCTTAAAGAAGTGTCTTTTATAATCGGTTTTCCAAAAATTGTACTTATTAGTTTTTCTTTAGGTGTTTTATATTTTTTTCTTCTTATTTTTCCTACTAAAATATTTCCTTTATTTATAAAACAACCTTCTTTTGCTATTCCGTTTTTTTTCAAAAGTTTTACGTTTTCGAATTCTAAGTATGGTATTTTGCGTGTAATGCTTTCATTAAACTAAATTGTTGGACTAATAATTTGTTTACGAATTGTAAGTATTGGCGCAAGCAATATACAGTTCTTAATCTGTTGATTTTAACATGTTTAATTTTTTTTTGTATTTCTTTTGACATAATTAAAACCCTATTAGGTTTGCTGTCATAATAATGCTTAATTAATTTATTATTTTATGAAAAATACAATTTTTCAGGTGAATGTTTGATATTAGTTAAAACTGAAAGAATTTTTATTTATATTTATCTGTTTTGTTGAATAGCAATTTTTTGCTTTTCCATTTTATATAAATGTTTAAGTATAATCTTTTATTAATTACTCATTCGCACTTCACCGATTTCGCTATCTATGATGAAGCTTTTATATTTTTTTATATGGGTAGATGTAAATATATCTTTTTCTATGATTTTTTCATTTATTACAATAGCATCTTCAAAGTTATAGCCTTCCCATGCCATGTAGCCTATTAATAAATTTTTACCTAGGCATAATTTTCCATTTTTGGTTCCTGGGCTGTCAGCCAAAGTTTCTCCTCGTTTGATCCATTTCCTTTTTTTTACTATAGGTTCTTGTAAGTAATAAGTATCTTGATTCGTTTTTTTTATTTTTTCTAAAGTGTAAGTTGTTTTTTTGTATGTTTTTGGTTGATAATTTTCCTGTATTTTTCTTTTTATTTTATTTAATAAAGTTTTTGTTTTTAATAAAGTTAGATTAGTTTTTTTTATTTTTTCTTGCAGTATTATTTTTTTTCGGCTAACGTATTTTATGACTCCACTTAGTTTCGATATTTTAGTTGACCCACATTCTCTAGGAATTAACTTCTCTAATCCTGTTTCGACCAAAGGAGTTTCCTTATGTATTAACGGTAAAGCTTGTCTTTGCATATTAGATCCCATTAATGCTCGGTTTGCATCATTATGTTCTAAAAAAGGTATTAAGCCTGTTCCAACAGAGATCATCTGTCCGTTGGAGATATTTATATAGTTTACTTTTATTATCTTACTTGTAATAAATTCTTGATCTTTTCGTATTAAAATATTTGCTAAGTTTGTAATACGTAGATTTTTAATCTTTAGGTTACCGGGTGCCAAGTATAATTGTTTTTCTTGTTCTGCAAGTAAATAGTATATTCCTTTTTTATTTTTTAGTTTACCTCGTAATATTTTTTTTAAATAGATTTTTTCGTTTGGTTTAATTTAATGTTATAATTTATATTTATATTCTATTTAATTTAAATTTAGATTTCTTTTTTTAATATATAAGTTTGATTTAAGTCACATAAAAAACGGTGTTTCAATAAATCCTTGTTTGTTTAATCTTGATTCTCTTGAGAAAGATAGTATAAGTCCTGCATTTTTTCCTTCTGTTGTTTCTATAGGACAAATACGTCCGTATTGACTTGGATGTATTTCTCTGACATTTAGGTTAGCTTTTTTTTTGTCTATCGCACCAGTTCCGAAAGAACTTATTTTTCTTTTATGGGTGATTTCTGAAAGTGGATTTGTTTCTTCTATTAGTTGTGATAGCTCATTTGTAGTGAAAAATTTTTTTAATAAATTAGTTAAAATATATTTGTTTATTATTTCATTTATATTTATATAAATATTTGTCTCATTTCTGCGATTCTTTTCTCTCTTAGATTCTACTATTTTTAATTTTTCTTTTATGTCTTTTCCTATTTCGTAAATTGATGTTTTTAAGTGATTTTGAAGTAATTCTCCTACACATCTAATTCTTTTGTTTTTTAGATCGTCAATATCATCGCTGTTACCTTTTAATTGGTTAATCAATTTTTATCCTGTATTTTAAATTTTGGTTTTTCCAATTTATTATAGTTTTGTTTGTCGTTTGTTATATGATAAGTTTTTAGTTATTTACATTAAATCGCACCCATAATTTATTTTTATTAAATTATTTACTGCACCTAATATATCTTCTGGTTTTAATATCCTCTCGTTTTTCCATAATTCTCTTTTGTATAGTTTTCTATTTATTCTTATCCTCCCTATTTCTCCTAAGTCATATTTGAATGTATAGAGTAGTTTTAATCTTGTTGATTTGACAAATATAATGAGGGTTTATTTGCTTTCTTTTATTTGATTTTTTGTTATATAGATAATGATTATTTTAATCTCAAGGTCTATGAATTTGGTATATATGAATTGTCTAGCCTTTTGTAATAAATTGAGTGTTATCTTTTCTAGAGATTAAAAATATAGTTTTTATTTAATATTGATTTCTATAATTATAGGTATATGTATTTTTTACTTAAATTTAATTAATACGCATTAAATTAGGTTCTTGTTCTATATTTATTTCGTTGATTTTTTTGAGAGCTTGTTTTACTGTATTTGAAACTATATTATTTTTAGATCGAATAAGAAGAATTTCGTTATGTGGACTTGAATCTATAATTTTCTTTTTTGTTAACCCCATTGCTTGTAATAATATAATTATTGGAATTTTATTTTTCATTTTGTCTATTTTAGCAAACATGCATCCTTCTTTTTTTAGATAAATTTGTTTTCAGTTTTATTTGTAAATATTTTTATATGCAATATTTGTTAAATTACTATTAAGTTTGTTTATAAATTATTTATATATTTATTTATAACTTGTATTGTCTTCAATCTCACATCTAATTTTAATGTAATCCAGCTTCCTTGACTTGGTATTATTGTACAAACAACACTTTCTTCTTTTTTATTTTTGTCGAAATATATACCTGGGTTTGAGAGTTAACACTTTTTAACTAAAATATGTTTCTCATTCAGAACCGAACGTGAAATTCTTAAATCATTCGGCTATTTAGACAAAAAGATTTTTTTGTTTTTTATAACATTAAAAAATATTATTTGTCTATAGTAAATTTTATTTTCTTTTATTCACCAGCCTATCACAAAACTTTATTATATTAGGTATTAGTTAGTTTTGTTTTTTCCAAGTATCAACACGCATATAGCTTATTTATAAGTATTTTGTAAATAATCACTTTCAATCTTTTCTACTCCATACCATTAACATTAATTAGATAGATGGAATGCGCAATAAAATTACCATACTTCATTTTTATTTATATAAAATATTAAAATATTGATATTTATGTAGATTTGTTTTACTAAAGATGAAAATGGACAACAACTATTTAAAGGAAAAGTATTATTTATCCTTATTTTATCCTGCTTATAGAATTTGTTGATTTTCATTTCTATAGGATAAGTTGCACCTTCTATCTTGAGTTTATTATGGTGTTAATTTACCAGAGATTTCTTTTATCATAATTTCTGTAGTTTTTCCTTTATAAATTTCATTTATAATTTCATCTACTACTTGTCACACACTGCGAATTATTTGGTTTATCTTAAGTATATTTATTTTTCTTATTTTATATTGATTTAAATTTTTATTAATTGTGTTTTTTATATTAATAATTTATTTAAGTGGATCTTATTTTTTATTTGATTCACATTTATTAATCTAGTATTTCCATTAATGATGAAATTGCATTTGTTATTAAGTAGTGGAATTTCACCAAAATTTAAATATCTCTCTTTTTAAGTAAATGGGTTTCTTTGTTTTAATTAAAAATAACTTTTATTTATTTCTTTAAAAAGTTTATTAAGTATTAATCAAAAAATATTTATGCTAATTAGTTTTTATTTACTACACTTTACCAAGAATTTATTCTTAAATTTTATTGTGGTAGGGATATATAAACTTAAGTTATAAGTTTTGTTTTTAGATAAGCATTCACGTTCTGAATATTTTGGTTTCATATATTTTAAATTATAAGGGTCTATTTTGAATTCAAAATGTGAGTATTTAATAATTTTAAATTTCCTCATCTCTTCTTTAGTTGGGTAGAGTTGTATTTTCCCCTTAAGATTCGTACATGCTTAAAACATACGACTCATTTTTATAAAATAAAATAGGAAAATATTTCTTTTATGTTTTCCTTCCTTCTTTTAATTCTATTTTATTACTTGCTTCTGTTTTAGCATTTAAATTTTTATACATGATTTTCTGTTTAAACATATTAGCTTTTATTTTTGGACTTTTAGTTTTTTTATGTTTAAATTATTTTTTGAATTTGATTTTTGATTTGATTATCATGTTTTCTTTTCTATATTTGAATTTTATTTTCCTTGCTATTTTCAGATCTCACAATCCTTTTTCTATTAAAAATTGAAAACTTTTTCTTTGTGTTTGTAGATAAATTTTATTCTATTTATCTTAAAAAGTAATAATAGTCTTCAATTTAATTTAACTTTATTATTTATATACTTAGTTATTTTTAAATATAAAGACTCATTTTTAGTAAATCTAATGTGATTTTTTTGTTTGATTTCATATTTAACAAGGTTTAAATTTTTAGTTACATTTTATCATCAAAATTATTTTAAATTCCTTTTTCTTTAATAAAATCATGAATGTAGTTAGGTGAGTGTCGCCAAGTGGTAAGGCAAAGGATTGTGGCTCCTTCACTCGCGGGTTCGATTCCCGTCATTCACCCATCGATCATTTGTTTTATATAGGCTCAATAGCTCAGTGGTAGAGCAGGGGATTCATAAGCCCTTGGTCACAGGTTCAAATCCCGTTTGAGCCAGTCCACGCTTTTAGTTCAGTCGGTAGAACGTAGGTCTCCAAAACCTGATGTCGTAGGTTCAAGTCCTACAGAGCGTGAAATCTATTTTATAATCAAGTTGTTGGCCCCCATCGTCTAGAGGCCTAGGACATTTCCCTTTCACGGAGACAACGGGGATTCGAATTCCCCTGGGGGTAATTATTTTGTTTTGCGGGCATAGCTCAGTTGGTAGAGCGTGGTCCTTCCAAGTCCAATGTCGCGTGTTCGAATCACGTTGCCCGCTGTTTTCAAAAGAAAGTTAAGTTTATCTTGTTATTTAATAGTATGGGATTACCTTGGTATCGTGTACATACAGTTGTTTTAAATGATCCAGGACGATTGATCGCGGTTCATTTAATGCATACAGCGTTAGTGTCAGGCTGGGCTGGATCAATGGCTTTATATGAGCTTGCTATCTTTGATCCTTCTGATTTAGTTTTAAATCCTATGTGGCGTCAGGGAATGTTTGTTCTTCCTTTCATGACTCGTCTGGGTGTTACGTGTGGGTTTATTAAGTCCTTATCTTAAATATTTACTAACTTTATAATAAATAATTTAACTGCATATATTAACTTAATTAATATTAAAAAAAGTGCAGTATTTTCGATGAAAATTGGAGAGTGTTCAACATCTTTATTATAAGAAACATAAATAAACTAATTTATAATCTCTATTTGTACAACTATGTTTTATTAAACAAAAATTTTAATTTTTAACCAGATGTATTAATGAAAATTAATTATTGAAGTAATATATATAGGAAAGGTTTTTATTTTATAGTATATATCTTGTTTTATAATTATTTAAATTATATTATTATAATTGAAGTATTAATTATTTTAACAAAATTAGTTCTATTATATTCTAGTTTTAAGATTTAGTAATAATTGGTTTGTCAGTTAATTTTTACAAATAAAGATAAATTCGATTAAAGGAAATTAAGAGTCATACAAACTAAAATTCGCATTCACAAATTTGTTTGAAGAAGTCTTAGACGAAAAGGGACAAAATAAAAGTAGTATAATTATTCTGTTAATAAATAAATGATAGGTTACTTATTATCTTATTTTTACATATAAATAGCCGAATATTATATAACTTTAGTAAGTTCGGTTTGTTAATAAGTTTTATCAAAAACTTAATTTTATTAAATCTTGGGGAGCATGGAGTATTACTGGTGAAAGTTCTTCTAATCCTGGAATTTGGTCACGGATCGATAGTTTCCTTTATTGAATGCCTTATAATCGAATAAGGAAGGGAACGCAATTTCCTATAATTTCCCTGTGAAGGTTTTAAAAGACAAATAAGTTAATTAGAGCTTAGCAATTCAGAAAACGAAATAATAACAATGGACGTTATTGCGTGTTATTAATTTCAAGGAATGTGTTAACTGGAAAATTTTGGTGGAAATCTTACAGGAGGTAGTATTTTCATTAATACACTAAATAACTTTAAGTTTTATAATGAGAGTAATTCCAGTTTATTGTTGTTAAATGATTCCCAAATGTCTTTAATGATTGTAATTGCTGGGGGTTTGTTTATAATTATCCAATAACAAGACTTTAAAGGAGAAACGATTACCCCGTTGTTTATTTTCTTAAAATTGATACTAAGTTTAATATTAGATATGGAATAAATAATAGTTTTTAAAGGGAACTATAAGAATTATAAACTGTTGTCGGATACGGTGTGCTTCCTCGATATATGATTTACGGATAAGAAAAAGTGGATTGGAAATTATATCTTATTGATTGGTAGGCCATTTATTAAGATGTATGAAACCAGTTATAATATTAGAATATCAATTAAACTTTAGTCCAAAATCAGGATGTACTCGTTTTCTTACGTTAAAATAGATAATCCTTAATTACTTTGGAATACAGTTATTAACATTGAAGTCAAGAAAATCAAGGACTGGAAATATATTTCTAATAAGGTATAGAATCTTTCAGGCAAAAAAGCAATAAAATTATTTGGCACTTAAAAATATTCAAATATTTTATATTATATAAAGAAAGTCGATTCTAACGGTGGCCGTAAAAATGGAAGGTTCAAACAAATATACCATTATGATTAACAAATATCAACTAGATTTATAATTTATACAAGGAAATTTGCAATAATCGATATGAGTCAGCACTCTAAACCTATTAGAATAATCGATATTAAAGAACCGACTAAATTTAAGCCTATAGGGATTTTACTATAGAATGCTAGTTTTGGCTATGTTAAAAAATAGTTTGGGGCGAACATCTCTATAAGTATTTGAATCCGGAAGTTATGGCTTTCATCCAGAAAAATGTTAATGATGCAATAAGCACACTTTGCAATGCTGTAAACAAAAATGTAGTTAGAAATGGATTATTAATGCAGATATCACTAATATCTCTAAATTTTTTGATTCGATATTCAAAGCCTATCTTTTAAATAAATTGGTCAAAGTTGTAGATAATAATATAATAAGGGAATGTTTATAAATGAGAGTCTTCTCTCAAACTATCTGATTAAACCTTGGTAATGAACTGACCTTCAAGGTTTTAGATTCTCTCTTCTCTGTTGTGCAATATTTTATTACATAGACTTGTATAAGAACTTAAAGTGAAATATATAAGAAACGTGAAGATTCTTCTTTAAAGTAGGCTTTTAATACTATGTAGGATGAGAATAGAATTATTATCTGTTCTGTAACTAATGAAAATAGTCTTGGGTAAAAGAAGTCTTATAAGATCTGAGACCAAAATTAATATTATACATATATCGAAAGTTTTGATTTTCTTGGAGTCACGATTTATATGAAACCAAGATTGCATGATCGAAATTATAATGTCATACATATAAAATTGATTTTCACAATGTAGGTTGTATATATTTTGCCTTAGGAAAAATCGTTTGTAAAAATTCTAAAGAGACTGGGAAACAAGTTTTGCAAAGCGAGAGCAAATTACATATAACATCGTTTTTAGTATAAAAGATAACCAATTTACCAAAATTTTAACAGAAAAGTATTTGTCGGACAACTTAAAAGTAGAAAAATGATTTAATTAGTCTGCATAAATGAATTATTTTAATTTAAGATTACGCGAGCCGTGTACGTTGAGAGGTGTATGTACGGATTCTAATGGGGGGGTACGAGTGATCATAACTTCTACCGAGGAGTTATGAAGGTGTGGCTGCGGCTCACGTGTGAATTGATTAAAATAATTAAAACTTGTTATTATATTTTTATTATAGTTAAGATTATTTAGTAGTTAAATTTCTGTATTATGCAAGTTTATAATCAAATTTGTTTTTTATTGTTTTAGAAGGGATTAGGAGATTTTGTTTTTGCAGGTAAATTATGCAGCGGTTTATAATATATATATATATATATATATATGTGTATGAGAGTATAATTTGAGTTTATATTAAGTTAAATTTCTTATAAATAAATTATTTAATTTTCCTATAAATTCCTAACTTTAATTATTAAAACCAATTATTTTGGTTTAAATTTATCATAAGATTAATAAAATTAAAATTTAAATATTAAAGTTATTAGAATATTCTAATAATCAGAGCTTTATAATGAGAAATTATTATTTATAGTTCGTCACGACATTTTATTACAGGCTATATTTTTAATATTATTTTTTTGTATATAATGGAATTTTTAATCGTAAGATGAATAGATTAAGTACTTTCTAAAATTACGTCACGATAAGTTGTTATAGACATTGTTATTTTGTTGTTAATACAACATAAATTAGTTCATGTTTAATTTATAAAATGAACTAGTTCTTATATACAGGGTCTTCTATTTTGCTAAGGAAATTAGATTAAGTTCTGCATAACAGCCTTACGATATTCTTATTAATGAATAATTATGTTGGCAAGAGAAAATCAGTAATTCGATGATAGATGAGGACTCTAAAAAAGTAACATATTAATTGTAATTATACTATTATTATTAAATTAAATCGAATTTGAATCCGAACTCTTTTATATTTAAGGATTCTTTATATTGTAGCTCGAGTTTTGTTTAAAATTGTCCAAATATTGAAATAGTTATGTTTATAATAGAACGTGTAACTTTCTTTTTATATGTGCCTGAATATTATATTAATATAATATTCTAGATTTTATAGGAAGGTAGATTTTTTATCTAAAATAAATATATCTTTTGGATTTCTATTAACGAAGGTAAACTTAAAAATATTTATTCTCTAAATTTCTTACTAGTTTATTTTACTATAGCATATAATGAGAATTGTCATGTTATGCTTGAAATTATATTTGACAAGGCTATTATGTAATTAATTGGCGTTTTCGTATAAATTTATAAAACAACTATTTAGACAAGAAACTTAACCAAAATATGTCATTTTTGTCCCGTTGAGTTATAGAAAAGCCGGTTCCGCAATGGTACTTACGATTTTAATTCATTTAAATGGCTTAATTTGTTAAAAAACATATTGGTTATTAAGTATGAGCCTGATGCATAGTAATAGGCATATTAGGATCAATCGGAGGCAAATAGATAAATAATATGTCCACCGGGTTGTGAATACATTGAATTTATCAAAAGAAACTTAATGAATGGGTCGCTTTTAAACGTTAATATACTTGTCCAGAATTTCGAACTGTTTACTGGTTTTTAGTATTTATTTGTTGGCTTTTTAATGGTTTTCATTTGTAATTCTTATACAGTCTGTGAAGTTTGTGAACTTCTTGTATAATTGTAGTTTGATAAATTATAATTATTTTTAGAGATGTTTTTGATTCGTTATCTTATAAAGTTTTTTGATTTTAACCTGTTCTAAATTAAAATATGCAGTAATAAAATACTTCGTTTTATAAGAAAGAAGCTTATTTATTAAATTAAAAGGTGAAATAGTTTTAATATCTTACTTAAATAGGTATGAGCCGGCTGCCTAAAAATAGGCTCATTCGGATCATTCGAGGGTAGAGCATAGTTTAAAATATTTCTATCTATCGGTTATAACAGCTTCTAATTTTATAAGCTAGTTTACTATTATTTTGTCAGGATTGTTGTTTTTAGCGGCGATTTGGCATTGGGTTTATTGGGATTTGCAATTATTCCGTGATCCTAGAACGGGTGATCCTGCGTTAGACCTTGTGCGGGCGATTCCGAATATTGATTTTTAAAAATTTAAGTTTGTTGATATTCTAAACCAATTTGAATTTAAGTAGAATAGTATTTAAATTAAATAAACGTGTAATGGGACTATAGCATGAATTAAAAAATCTATACGATTTTAACAAATTTTGTATTTTAGAGAAGGTTTGAATAAATGTGTACGTTTTAGTTTATTGCAAAATTAGAAATTATATTTTATATTCTCTGAGAATATAATTGAAAATGTGTGTATTTATAAATTCTAAATAATAATAACATTATTATTATTTAGTAAGCGCAAATTTTATTAAAATTAAGTATTACAACTTTGTTAATAAATTAACTTATCTAATTAACTTTGTTAAATTTTAAATTTCTGTTTAGTGTTAATTTTATTTATAGGAATTTGTTTTAAATCTTTAGCTGAAATCGTTAATCTAATTTTTTGTTATTTGTGTTAGAAGAGTTATTGTCATGTTATTTTTGAAGTTTGTAGCTGTTTTTGTAATTTCTAATGTTATTTAAATTTTTACCAAAAATAAATTGTCTGAATTTGTATTTATTCTATAAAGATATATATATATATATATATATATAGGTATAAATAGCTATATAATAATTATTATGTATGGTTTGTTACGATACGAAATCACTAGAAAAATTTTATACTGTTAATTTTATTATGGTTTATATAGGGTTTTTAATTGAAAAATAAATACTAAGTACTTTGTTATAGTTGATTAATTCTTTAGTGAATTAAATCTTTTTTAGCCAAAAAATCGTGGAAACTTAACAATGTGGTTTTAAATAAATAGCTAATTAATTTTAGATAGGCGCAAAGTATTAACAAACCAAAGATTTGGCCAATGTTCCTATACAGTTTTTTTTTTAGTATTAATAACTTAAATATTGTTTCTTATTTCCACTACTTTACGATTATTTTAGTGAAACGTGTAAGCTTCTTTTATACTTGCTAAGTTTTATTTCGTATTATTTTGTGAGTGTTTTTAGAGATGCAAAAGATTTTTTATCTTGTTGATGATTAATCTAAGAAGTTAATTATACGTTCAAAAGGAGTTTATCCTTAAATAGATTAGTTAATATTAAGAAAAGATTTATTTGAAATATAACAATTAATATATATATATATATATATTGTAAATAAACAGGAATAGGGATTTTACGAGCAAGAAATTAAAAATATTTATGTTTGCCAATGTTATTAAACTAGAAACCTAAGTTTTATTTATTTATTTTTTATTAGGAGTTAGTTTTGTTGTCTATAAGAGCCGAATGCTTTTTTTAAAGCCTGTTCGGATCATTTGGGGATAGGAGATAAAATCGTCTATCTACCAGTTAGAACAGTCTATTTATTTTATTGATAGTCTAGTTTCATCCTAAAATTTTTGGTATTCATTTATTCTTATCAGGATTACTTTGCTTTGCATTTGGTGCGTTTCATGTAACAGGTCTGTTTGGTCCTGGCGTATGGGTTTCAGATCCGTATGGTTTAACTGGTAGCGTTCAAGCAGTATCACCTTCTTGGGGAGCTGAAGGTTTTGATCCTTATAATGTAGGTGGTATTGCTTCACATCATATTGCAGCAGGTATTTTGGGTATTATTGCAGGTTTATTTCATTTAACGGTACGTCCGCCTCAACGCTTATATAAAGTATTAAGAATGGGAAATATAGAAACAGTTTTATCTAGTAGTATTGCTGCTGTCTTTTGGTCAGCATTTGTTGTTTCTGGAACAATGTGGTACGGTTCAGCAGCAACTCCTATTGAATTGTTTGGTCCTACTCGTTATCAATGGGATAAAGGTTATTTTCAAGAAGAAATTCAGAGACGTGTACAAAGTGATTTAAATAGTGGTGCTTCTCTATCTGAAGCTTGGAGTAAGATTCCTGAAAAATTAGCTTTTTATGACTATATAGGGAATAATCCTGCTAAAGGAGGTTTATTCCGTTCCGGAGCTATGAATAACGGAGATGGTATTGCTATTGGATGGCTTGGCCATTCAGTTTTTACTGATAAAGAAGGAAATGAATTGTTTGTCAGAAGAATGCCAACTTTCTTTGAAACTTTCCCTGTTTTATTAATTGATCAAGATGGAGTTGTTAGAGCCGATATTCCTTTCCGTCGTGCTGAATCAAAATATAGTATTGAACAAGTAGGTGTTTCTGTAAGCTTCTTTGGAGGTGAACTTGATGGATTGAGTTTTAATGATCCTTCGACTGTTAAAAAATATGCACGTCGATCTCAACTAGGAGAGATATTTGAATTTGATCGTGCTACTTTACAGTCAGATGGTGTTTTCAGAAGTAGTCCTCGAGGATGGTTTACTTTTGGCCATTTATCTTTTGCTTTAGTGTGAATTATTCGATCTCTCGGTTTTTTAATTGGAAACAGCAGATCTTTAATATAATAGTTAATCCTCAATTCTCAAATCTGATTAAAATTTATAATTTTAATGTTATGCCATATTATCTATTAGATATAATTATCAGAAATAACGTGGGAAGTTAAATTTTTTTAAACCGAAGTCCGATAGAGTATACTAAAATGTGAAAATATAATGAAAATTAATTAGTTAAGATCCTTGAATTTCAATCATTAAAGGGAATTTTAAAAAATATAAATGTTTTTTAGGAAGATTTTTATTATATTAGAATTGTTTGATTAAAATAATTTGTTTGATTTTTGCGGCACGATTAAATGCTGCTGCGTTTATAGAGATTTCGCTCTGTATACGTGCAGAAATAACAGGATTTTTTTCAGTCCGAGAATGTAGGATTCGCGTTACCTATAATGTGGTCTCCAAATTGTGAAATTCCTGGAGGCTAAGCAAAGTCATAAAGCGGAATGGAATAAAGTGGAACACAATCATCTCCGCCAGGTGATATTGTAGAAGGAGGACTAAATTCGGGCCCGCGACAAGGGTGCCACATATATGATGCTATAAAATGGACCAAGGTAGAGAAATTCGAATCAGTTTCTCTCTCTTACCGTATATTTTCGCAGGTTGTCGGCGTCCTGTCCTTATACATAAAATTATAAACGTAGTAGAACGTGTAAGTTTCTTTAGAGTATCCTTTAACCGGGTCTTGTTCTTAGTAATAGGTCCAAGATTCTAAAGAAGCGGTGGATTTCCTATCATAATAAATTCATCTCCCGAATCAAAAGCAACTTCCAAAAAGGGGTTTAATATAAACACGAGACGGAATCGTGATGAAATACCGTATCAGGAAAAATATACGCTAAAACTAGGAGATATTCTTCCGGAACGGAGTTGTGAAGGAAAGTCTATGGAGTAGAATAGAAAATTTTAGAAATACGATTTTAGAGTATATTCGGATAGTATAATTTATGTTAGATAAAATACAGATGGATATAAACATTGCTTACCCTAAAAAGGAAAAGAGGCCCCTTTTCGATGACTCTTGGAACTCCTTTTATTGGAAAGGTATTAATAAAAGTGTCTCAAATCTTAGGTCTAGAATATTCAAATTAGCAGAAATGAAAGATTATAAAAAATGAGAAAAGTTCAGAAACTGATCATTAATTCATCGGCAAACTTGGCCTTTTCGATTAGACATATTTCTTATAATTTAGGTAGAAAACACCAGGTATTGATCGCATTATATTGAAAACATCTAGTGACAGATTCAATCTTTTCTAAGAGAGGTGTCTGGAAATAATCCGTTCTTGTCTGAATCTAAGAATGATTTACTGGGATAAATTATGTATCAATACTTGGTTGAATATCAACCCTTTTGTTTAGGTTAATTCTTTAATTTTTAATCTATTATGCACATGTATGAGCCGGATGCATGGTAACATGCACGTCCGGATCACTCGGGGGCAGCGCGGTAACGTGATCTCTACCGGGCATATCTTTAAATCAAGAGCTTTTGGTCATTTAAAATTTTAATATTTGTTTATTGAAAATATAAAAATTAATATCAAATTAGATTGCTAAGAGTATAAACAATATTGAATAATTTATATTTCATGTATGGAATTAATTTAATAGAAATAGCCATATTACGAGTAATTGTAAAGTCCGGTTAGTGAACAGCTTTTGTTTTAAGTATTTAGATCTTTGCATATCGTTAATACTTTTTGTTTCTTAAGCTAGTTTCTTTTATTTTTCTTTGGTCATATTTGGCATGGTGCAAGAACTATTTTCCGTGACGTTTTTGCTGGTGTCGATCCAGATTTGGAAGAGCAAATTGAGTTTGGAGCATTCCAAAAACTAGGTGATATTACAACAAGAAAACAACTGGTTTAATTTAAAAATTCTGATTACTTAATTTTATAGAAACTTTTTTATAATATACATTAATTCATAATTTTTAAATTTTTTAAATGTGTAAAGTTATTATTTTTTCTTTTTTATGGAAGCTTTAGTTTATACATTCTGTGTGATACGAGGATATAAATTAATACGTTGTAAAGGAAATTGTAGATTTTGTTTATCTATATTTATAACGGCTTTATAAATATTATGTAAAATTGTATAAAATTTTTGGATAAAAATATCAGTTTAAAAATGGTAGCTTTTAGATGATCAGGATTAAAAGTTGATTATTAGACAATATTACAGTTTTTTTAGACTATCTTTACTACTAATTGACCTGGCAAAAATTGCGCTTTTTTAAACACAATTAACAAAAGTTTTTTTAGTTTGGACTGCCGAAACGTGTTAATAAAAACGGTTTTTGAATTTTTATAAATAAAAGAATGACTTACTGAAAGGAAAAGAATAGGAATTAAATTTCTACAAGGAAAACTAAGCTTATTAAAGAGTGTTAAGCTTTGCTAGTTTTGTTTCTTTAATTAAATATTTCCTTTTATTTATTAAAATATATAACGGTGTGACTTTTAGTTCTATTAAATTATTTACATTAATATGAATAAGATTAAGTTGTTATCATTGTTATTGGATATCTTTTTACTTAAATTTAATATACTATTAAAACTATTAATGATTGAGATTTATAAGGAAAATAACATAGAAGAAAAACCTTATTTTGTAGGTAAGTTTTTAGACTTGGCTTGAATATGATTGCATATTAAACGATCTGTAGGTTTATTTTTACTTAGTTGTTAGGAAATTTATACTTAAAGTGTTTTATTTATAAGAGATTATTATAAATTTTAATGTTGATCAAAATAAATTAGCTTAATTTTGTTTATTTATAGGAAATAAAGTAATTTTAATAAGACTTACTTTTTCTTTTTAGTAAATCTTATTAAAAAATTTTGGTGAAGTTATTGTAGCCATAAGAAATGAATAAATAAAAATGTTTTTCGTGGTAAATTTTACGTTTCGTTTTTTGATAATGTTTAAACCTAATGAAATTGCTTTGCTTTGTAAAACGTATTTTGAACAATTTTAGTTTAGATTGTTTCTTAATAGCAATATACGGATATATTTCGTAAGTCTTGTTTGTAAAGGGTAGGTTTAAGTTTTAATTAAACCCTCAACTTTTATTATTTTTGTTTATTTCTATTGATCTTAGGATTTTAAATTTATTTAAAATAAATTTTATTTGTGAGTCTTAAAAACTTTTGATTTGTATGAGCTTTATGTATTGTGATGCGAACTGAGAAATTCTATATTAAGTATTTTTAGTTAAAAAGCAGGGCATACTATCCTAAATTCTGATTTGAAGGCTTGGTAAGTTTAATAAATAAGATAGTAGAGCTTAGTCATTCAGAGAAAGCCATAATAACTAAATAATGTTAAATGTTGTTAATTTAATTGAAAGGAACGTATTAGTGTGTATGGTTAGGTGGAATTTATAATAAATGCAGTACATGTTTTTCAACCTATAATTATAAATTTGTTGAAGTAGGTTTAACTATTGATGTTGTTAGACCCAATATTCTAACAATAAGGGTAATTTGATGGAGGTTTGGCTGTTCCATACCAATAAAATAAAGTCATATAGAAGAACGGTTAACCCGCTTAAGTAATTATATTTAGCATTTATTTTGCATGAAGTTAAAGAACGAGATTTGGTAATATACTTAGTTCTCTATTCTGTGGGATACGATTCTCTTTCCTGGAATGGTAGTTTACAAACAATAATAGAATGTGGATTTATTTTTGTTAAATTGTCTAAAAAAAAAATGTATATATATACATTTTTTTCCAGGATGGGATTATTTCTTATGTTAATAATTTATTGAAAGATTATTTTAGTATAGTTAAAGACTGGAATTTTATAACAAGATCGGTTTAGATATCATATAACGAAAGATTCAGTATTAAAGGTTAAATTTGAAACAGCTGAAGCACCGATATTTGTTGTTAATAGAAAAAAAAAAAAAAATATATATATATATATAGAGAAAATCTGAGTAAAGAACAAAGCGTTATGAAACCGAACTTTAAGATTGGATAATTATGATTTATTAAAGCTATTACATAACAAGGATTGAGAAAATACTAATAGTAGTTATTAATAAATCTATACTTTGATTTAAATAACATATTAAATATGAGATTATACGAGCCGTGTATGTTGAGAAATGTAAGTACGGATCTTAAGGGGAAATTAGGGGCCATCTTAATCTCTACCACGTCTAATTTGCGCGTGTTTATTTTGTTTTCAATTAATTTTAATAAAAAAGCATAATTCTTAGTTTAAAAATAAGTATACTTAAGATAAAAGTTTATAATAAAATTTTGATTTAAAAGCCTTTTAATTTTAAGTAGGCTAGCAAAACCTTCTAAATAATAATAATAATTTCATTTTAATGTGATATGTCGGATCAATATAATCCTTTGATTATTTAATTTTATTAATCTGTACCTATTATACATTTCCAAGGTTTACTTATATTTATTAAAAATAATAAAACAATTAACTTGTTTTTTAAAGATTTGTAGAATTGTTTATTTTTAATGGATTTTAAATATAAAATTTATTCTAAATATAGTTGAGATATATTTCATTTATAAATTTTTTGTTTGACATATAGAAAATACGTTGCTCAATAACGGTATTTTTTTAATCTTTGAGAAGAAAAGGTATTTTGAATAGAAAACCTTGTAATAAGTGTGTTAAAGAAGACGTCTTTTAGTTATTGATAGTATTAGAATTAATCAACTTTATTTTAAATATATGATAGAAGATTAGATTTAATTCAATAGTTATTATTGTTGACATTATTTTTTGTTTTAAAACAAAAAAATAAAAATTTGGATCTGTTATTTAAATTGAAATTTATTACTATATTTCAAGTATTTAGAAAACTTTTTGATCAGATTAGATATTCTATTTATTTATAAAATATTGTGTTGTTTAAAGTAACATGTTAAATCAGTATATATACTGATTTATTTTGGGAAGTGGTATATAGATATAATTTTTGTACGTACCATTTTGGAAAGGTAATATTAGACTATTTCTATATTTTATATATTAGTTTAATTTTCTATTTTCATTACAAGTAAAGTTCTTAAAGGAGAAAATTTTTCTTACTTTGCTACTAGTAGGTACTTTAGGTATTATTTTCTTTGCTATTTTTTTTCGTGAACCTCCACGTATTGTAAAAGTGTGAGATTAAGCTCAGGAAGCGTAGATTAATTCTTACTAATTGAATCACATATTAATCTTATTTTAAGGTGATTTAAATTTTTATTAAATCGTATACAAATCTAGTGTAAATTGAATATGTTTGAATAGGTCCTAGGTGCGATTTGTTTTCTTGAAATTTTTGGTGAAAGTCCATTTAGGGAAAGAAGAGTTTAAAAGCTTAACCACATAATTATCTTGAAGGTGAAAGTCCTTCTGCTCAAGACGTAGAGTTAAAGACGTGCAAATTGCCAAGTTTAAATTGGTATTCCTATCTATAGTCGTATTTATTTCTGCTACGTAGTTTAGCAGGAGCAAAAACGTCAACCAATAGAAATGTATTTTTGAGTGAGTCTAGTTTTTAGTTTATGTACCGTTATCTACTACGTAGGGAAAAATCTGAAATGATCATTTAAACCATCTGAAAATTTTATTTTACTTATAGAAAGTTAAGTTTACAGTTTGCATTCAATTTATTTCTAGGATTAAATAGATACGTCACATGTATAATTTAAGGGTGGAATTTCGTTCCCTATAAAGACTAAAAGATTATATAGTGGTACAACTAAATTCCTAATATTTTAAATGATATTAGTAATTAAGATGCTTCTATAAGTAAGTTTTATTTCGGCTAAATAGATAGCGTAGTTTTAAAGTATGTAAATTTGATTTCTAATTTATTTTCGTTTTAATTTGTTAAAAATAATAACTTAACGATTAAATAAAATTGATAGATTAACTTTTTCTACTAAAGAAGCTATGTGACAATAAATTGTCAAGCATAGTTTTGAAAAGAGAACGAATATGGCTAAAAAAAATTTTTGTTCTACTTGAATTAAGTTCTATTTTAGGAAGAAAAGGTTGTTGATGTTTCAAATTTGTATTTTATAAGTTTTGTTAATTTAGCCATATAACTTTAAAATCGTGTTATGTATAATTCGTTGATTTGTTTATAACATCTCGCTTTAAATTTTTTATTTTTAATTTTAAATTTGAGTAACATCGCTAATATTTTAAGTTTTTTAATTTGTTTTATTTTTGCGGCACAATTAAATGCTGCCGCGTTTATTTAGATTTCGCTATTCTGTATACGTGCATAAATAGCAGGAATTTTTTCAGTCCGAGAATGTAGGATTCTTGTCACCTATGATGTGGTCTCTAAATTTTGAAATTCCTGGAGGCTAAGCAACGTCATAAAGCGGAATGGAATGAAGTGGAACCCAATAATCTCCGCGAGGTGAAATTGTAGAAGGAGGACTAAATTCGGTCCCCCGACAAAGGTGCCAGATATATGATGCTATAAAATGGACCATGTAACTAAAGTGGAATAAGGTAGAGAAATCCGAATGAGTTTCTCTCCTACCGTAGATTTCTACGGGCTGTCGGCGTCCTGTCCTTATACATAAAATTATAAACGTAGTAGAACGTGTAAGTTTCTTTAGAGTATCATTTAACCGGGTCTTATTCTTAGTAATAGGTCCAAGATTCTAAAGAAGCGGCGGATTTCCTATCATAATAAATTCCTCTCGCGAATCAAAAGCAACTTTCGAGAAAAGGGAATAGGGAAGTATCGAACTTTTAAATTTCCCACTGAAAAAGGGTTTAATATAAACACGCGACGGAATCGTGATGAAATACCGTATCAGGAAAGATCTACGCTAAAACTAGGGGATATTCTTCCGGTATGGAGTTGTGAAGGAAAGCCTATTGAGCATAGAACAGAAAATTTTAGAAATACGATTTTAAATTATATTCGCATAGTATGATTTATGTTAGATAAAATACAGATGGCTATAGACATTGCTTACCCTAAAAAGGAAAAGATGGACCTTTTCGTTGACTCTTGGAACTCCTTTTATTGGAAAGGTATTAATATAAGTATCTCAAATTTTAGGTTTAAAATATTCAAATTAGCAAAAATGAAAGATTATAAGAAAATGAGGAAAGTTCAGAAACTGATGATTAATTCATCGGCAAACTTGGTCTTTTCTATTAGACATATTTCTTATAATTCAGGTAGGAAAACACCAGGTATTGATTACATTATATTGAAAACACTTAGCGACAGATTCAATCTTTTCAAAGAGAGGTGTCTGGAAATAATCCGTTCTTGTCTGAATCCGATAATGATTTACTGGGATAAATTATGTATCAATACTTGGTTGAATATCAACCCTTTTGTTTAGGTTAATTCTTTAATTTTTATTCTATGATGCACAAGTATTAGCCGGATGCATTGTAACATGCACGTCCGGATCACTCGGGGGCAGCTTTGTAACATTATGCCTACCGGGCAATTAGGGGAAGTTTTCAATAATCTAGGCAATGCTGATTGTTTAAAAGACTTGTACAACTTTTATTTTAAAAATAGTTTTTTATAGATTTAGGTTGTTAAGCTGTATATTCTTAAATTGGAATATGTACAGTTTAGTAAACGATTTTTTTCGATTTTACTAGTAGTAATTAGTTATTAGATATAACATTTGGTTGCAAAGAAAAGTCTTATATATATATATATTGCTTTTATTATTATGTTTTTAATAAAAGTTATTTTAGATAGAATAAAATAACTTTTATTAAATGGGAAAATAATTCTCCCATTTAATATTTATTAGCTCAGGAAATCTTCTAATTTTGACTAATTTAAATCAAGTATTACAGAAGAATTATATATTTCTAATATAATTGTTAGAAATATTGCAAATAATGCCATAAATACACCCATTATTACTGTAGTTCCCCAGCCTGGGGCAACTTTTCCGTATTCTGAATTTAATGGCTTTAATATAGTTCCTAATGTAGTAACTTTACCTTTTGAGTTTGATATTTTGTTTTTTGAAATTGTAGTCATATAAAAATAGACGAAGATAGTTTTACTTTCTATTAAGTGTATGTTTATACTTATAGTTATATTATTTTCTAATCTTCATGTTCTTCAAAAGGGTCTCGTAATTTTTTAGAATTTGGTCCGAAACCTACATAAATTGAGTATATTGTCATGCTTATTAAAGAGCAGCCTATAAAGATAGTTGAAAAAAAAGCGATTGTTTCCATATTTTCTATTTAAATAAATACTTTGGTGAATATTATATATTTTTATATCTGTTTAATTTATGGGAAAGTTTTATTATTGTTATAATATTTTATAGTTGTTTTTAAACTAAGATCTTTTAAATTTTGATTTTGTCCAATTGTGTTAATATAGTTGTTATTAATATTATTTTTTGTAGGCTTTTAAATTATTTAGTGTAAAATATAAAAAACTGTTATTTTTTATTTTTTATAATGGTTTTTGTTTGATATAAAAAAATATTGGTTGAGTGTGATTTATCATAGTCTTAAAATCGGTCTGAAATTTTAAAAAACCTTAATTTGAATTTAAATAGGTATATTAATTTTCTTTTATTTTTTCCTTACTTTTGGAGCTTTATAAAACTCGTTCATTATTTAATAATAGTAATATTTTAGTTTAATTTGGTAAAATATGAGTAAAATTTACGATTGGTTGTGTGATTCGTTATTTTTGATATTAAGGTTTTATTCCTTTTGATTTTCAGTCTTGATATCTTAAAACGATAACGTTATTTTTTGTTTAAGTTTAAATGATGTTGTTGGAGCTTTATAAGTTATTGTATTTGGTTATTCATATAATCCTTTTTATTTACCTTTAAGTAATTAATTTTGGTATTATTTTTATTAAATTTAATTAAATTTATATTGATACGTTAACCTATATAGGTAAAGTTAGGAAACCTAGAAAATATACTCGCATTTGTTAATTATTGAGGATTTTTGACTCGTTTGTTATTTTAACATATCTTGAAATATACGAATTTCTAGTATTTTTTACTAGATGGATATCGCAGTTATATAACGAAATTTCGTTTTGGAAACTATATTTGATATGATAACTTTTTAATTTATATTTAGTTTTTGAGCAGAATGAAGTTAATCTTTCATGTTCTGTTCTTTAGGGAGAAATTTTTCTTATCAGTCCGAAGAACGTTTAGAGATTCAAGCAATAGCAGATGATGTAACTTTGCGCGTGTCAATGTAATAATAAATTATTTAAGCTTATTAAATTTTTTAAGTAAATTAGCTCATATTTATTGGAATTTTTTAAATAGATTATATTCTTGATCGCCTTAATAGTGTCTATCAGAAATAATATTTTCTTAGTTCGATATTTATTATAGATGTTTTTAGCGAAACTTTAATTTCACGGTTTTTATTAAAGATTATACCAGCGCTATTTATTCTGTAATTATTTTGATGAGTATAAAAATACTTTACTATGTTACTAAATGAATTTTATTGAGTATGTCATTGTTTCTGAAAAATTTTGATTTATTAATTTTAACATATGGAAAAACAAATAGAGGTTATTGTCCGATATATTATAGAAATTAAAGCTTTTTCGTAGGCGATAAAGGTTTATAGTTGATTGTAGTTAGATAAGGATTTTCATTTGTTTGTAAATTTTTGAAAAAATTTTGAATATAATTTTATATTTTATATAGATTTTTTATTAATTAATAATTTTTCTACTAATTTTTTGTCTAAAATATTTAGCCCAAAAATCCTTATTGTAAAAATATTTTTATTAATTTATTGAATAATCGAGTACAATATAAGAGTTATTTATATACGACTAATTGAAGAGACCCAACAACTTAATTCTAGTTACTGTTTAATTTTTAATAATAAAGGCAAAGTGTTTTTAAAATTGTTATTATACTTTATTCTTAGGACCTTTTGTTGATTATAAAATACGTAATCTAATATCACCAACTTTCATATTTTAGAAATTTTTTAGTATTAGTAGAATATAGTTGATTTTGTTGTAAATGTAGCTAAGTTATAGCTTATATTAATATTATCAATATCGAAATTTATTTCGTAAAGCATTTAAAATTACCTAAATGTTACAAGATTAAAATGGATATTGTAATAAAAAAGCTGTATTTAGAGTGATTTGAACTTACAGTTTGTTAAGAGAAGTTTCATTGTTATGAATTTCTACTTTTATAGTAAATATGTTCCACCTCATGTTAATATTTTTTATTGTTTATTGTGACATAAGTGTATTCGAAATAAAATATAAATTTATTACTTATAGCGTTTTATATTAGTTTCTTTAAATTAAAAGTATTATTTTCATTCTATATCTGGGTTAATATAGTAGATTGTAAATCTTCTTATATTATTAAATTCTAGTTTAATATAATTAAATTTTTAGAAAATATAGCATATGTTGTGAAATATGGATCTTTTTAAAATATGTATTTTTTTATCACATATTAGAAAAATAAATAATCTTTTAGACAATATTTTTTATTAATTTATCTGAGGTCTACTTTTTACATCAAATGTTATTTATTTATTTAGAATAACATGGAGTATTTCTTAAAATATTAGTTTCATTCATTATAAGGCTAATTTATAAGAAATTTATTGGTCTTTAATCTTGTTATATAATTTAATTATGTAAATTTTTGGGCTTAATTTAAGAAAAAGATGTCAAATAAAATGCTATGTCATCTAGCTGGGAAGATTTGTTAAATATTATATCTTCTTTATTATTTTAATGGTTTTTATAATGTACATTTAAAAAATTCATCTTATTTATTTACGTCTAATTATAAATTTTTTTAAATCGATGTAACTATAATAATGAGGATAAAGTTTATCTAATGAAATGAGAAAATAGAATATTTTTTATTTAGAAGAATCTATTATATACCAGTTTTTATTGAATTTTTTAATCAAAAATGTAAGTTGTTTAGCTATCCTTTATTCTTCGCTGCAGCAAGAGTGATTTAAAAGATTCTAAATAAGTTTGGCTATGAGCCGTATATATATAAATATGTTTGTACGGATTTTCAGGGGATATTTATTAAATTTGATTTATATCTACCTAAAGGTGGTATTACTTTTACTTGTGTGCTAGTATTAATTGTTAATTAGGATTTAATAGTATAGACTATTTACTAAACCAATAGTATAAGTGTGAATATTTATTTAAAAAGTTAAAAATAAAAATGTTTCTAGGTAAATAAATAATCCTTTTATTGTTCGAGATCTTTTTATGCTATAAATTAAAAAACATATATGTTTGGTAATCTAGATGATTTTGAGTAAGAGTTGAATTTTATAAATGAAAATAATTGCTTAATTTAAATTGAGAATCTTAAAGGTAATTTATTAAAATGTCATTTTTTCGATAAATTATACGTCCATATTTTTTTAATACTAATAATAATATCAATATTATTGTGTTAGGTTTCATTTATTCTAATAAAATATTATTCTCATTAGATTATTGATTTTTATAATATATGAGAAGAATTTGGCAAAGTTTAAACTTGTTTTAATAAATGTGTTAATTAAAATAAATAATTATAAGTTTTTATTGAAATTTTCTTTTTATTAATAAACAGGTTTTGAGTTTTTAAAAAGCTCAAATAGTAGAAAACTTTAAAAGTAATAGAGTTTTATAAAATTAAAAGCTGTATGAAAAATAATTTTCAAGTACAGTTTTTATAAAGCGTAGATTATTCAATATTAATTTTATAGTCTTCTACTTTAATTTCTTATTAAAAAGTCTGTTGATCGAAATATTTAGTAAACTTAATAAAATTAAATAGATGTGAATTTATGAAGACATCAGCATGAATTAAAAACCTAAGTAGTTAAGAAGTTTGGTAAGCTATTATTTTAATATAAAAGTTGGATTATCCTTATCAATGAATAAATAAATTCGATTATTAACTAGGCTAGAGTCTGAATTTTAAGATGATTTATAAACAGCACGTTATATAATGTACTTATATTCAAATAAAATTATATTCAGTGTTTTTTGGTTTGCTTATTTTTAATATACTTTATGAAAGAATAAATTATTAATTTAGATGTCTTTTAGTTTTATTATTTATAAGTAAAGACACTTATATCATTGTACTTAATAGTTTTAGATTTTAGAAATGATAATAGATGCCATCTTTAAATGATCTTTTAACAAAAATATTATTTTCATGAGAAATTTTTTTATTATGTGGTGTGATAAGAAATTTATTAGATCAATATTAAAAATAATAAGTCTATAGTAAATGGGATAATAAGTTATTATCGAAATATTAGTCTATTTATAAAATTAATGGATATTAAAATGTAGATGTAACTAATTTAATTCTGTAATGAATATATTTTAAAGTGGTATGCAATAATTAAAATGGTTTGCAAGTACCATTTGTGAAAGATTTAGCTTAGATTTTAAGCTCTTTATTTTCCTTTTATTATACAGGTAGCAACAGGTTTTGCTATGACCTTTTATTATCGACCTACTGTAACAGAAGCCTTTCTTTCAGTACAGTATATTATGAACGATGTCAATTTTGGTTGGTTGATTCGTTCGATTCATAGATGGTCGGCTAGTATGATGGTTTTAATGATGATTTTACATGTTTGCCGCGTGTACTTAACTGGTGGTTTTAAAAAGCCACGTGAACTTACTTGGGTTACAGGTGTTATTTTAGCGACTCTTACAGTATCTTTTGGTGTCACAGGTTATTCTTTGCCTTGGGACCAAGTTGGTTATTGGGCTGTTAAAATAGTTACAGGTGTCCCTGATGCTATACCTTTTGTAGGTTCTTTTATAGTTGAATTATTAAGAGGAGGTGTTAGTGTAGGACAGTCAACATTAACACGTTTTTATAGCTTAGTGTGGGTTTAGTTATATTTAATAGAATCTTTTGATCAAATTATGTAGATAATAAATATTGTTACCCTTTATTCGCTTCTCTTTTTTCCATAATTAAAATTATTTTTTGATAAATAAAGTTAGTCTTAAAAGGGTTTATAATAAATTAAATTTTAATTAGAAAGATATCATTTTTGTTTTAATGTATTTAATTTTATAAAGCAGTACTAAATCGTTATAAGTAATTCTATTTTCTTAGTAACAGTAAATATAAATTTAAGAACATATTTTAGGCTTACCTAATTTAAAATTGTTTTTCTAGGATTTTTTCAATTAACTCGGGTTCTAAAAACTTATCTTTTAATCACTAATTGTAAGTTTTAGTCTTGTGCTTAAAATATTCAGTTTCATTAAAAGAAATAAAATTTAGTAAATAGCTTCATATAAAGGAAATTATACTAACAGAAAATATTAAATCTGAATTTAAATCAAACTAATTAACATCTAGCATTAAATATTGAGTACTATCTATTTAATTAAGATTGTATAATTAGTAGAAAAGTTTGGTTTTGTCGTAATAAAAACTTTCTTAAATTTTCAATATTTAAATGTAAAATTTGAACTAATATTAATATATATATATTATATTTAGTAGGTTAGAGTTATTGTTTCATGCAATGATTAATCTATTAGTTTTTTGATCCAAAGAGTTATTTGTTGTTTTAGCCACATTCTAAATTTATACTAATGATGTAACGTGTAAACTTCTTTATAAATAAAAAAATATTTACATTAATGTGTGGGTTATTTTGTTTTAGACGAAGTGACTGATACTTTATTATTTTCATAAATGCGATTATTGTTCATTACTGATTAAAATCATGATATGTCTAATTTTTGCTTTAAACTATAAAATCTTAGTTATTGAGCTTAAATAAACAGTTTATTATAAATTTTGTTTTTTATATAAATTAATATTCTTTGATTTATTAAGTCTAAAGTAATAAAATTTTATCTATTTTTAAATTAGAATTGTTTTTTTGATCTTTTATATATTAAATAGATAATTATGAGCTGGATGTCTTGTAACAGGCATGTCCAGATCTTTTGGAGGTACCGTTTAAGATCGATATCTATCATTTAAGTCTCGACACGGTCACATTATTATTAATTTAATAGGTATTGTATATTCCCAAAATCAATTAACTAAAACCATTTTTATATAGAACTTTAAAAAAAGTATTTTGAAGAGTTAAGAACTATAGTAAAGTATTGTGATATTAGATTTGTTTTATTTAGGAAAATTAGAATTGCGTGTTACGTTAATATTCTCTTTAACTTATCGTTACTAAATATATAAATATATATATATATATATATATATATATATATATATATATTAAAAGTCTTGCTCTTAATTCTAGGAGACAGAAAATTATTTTAATAGCCATATATTAGATGATTAGTATTTATGGTTTGGGAATGAGACTTTTTCAAGTCTTAGTTTTATCATACTTTTGTTCTTCCTCTGCTGTGCGAACTAATTAAATATTTAATCTTATAATTATTTCCTAATTATGACACAAGATTATACTCAAAAGTTATTACGCTAAGTATTTTACTATTAAGTTTAGCTTTTTTCTTAATTTGCTGGATATTTTTAATATTTTCATCAGATCGTTATTTTTGAAAGTAATTTATAGGAAAATCAAATTTGCTTTTTATAAGAAATTATGATTTGGTTATAAAATGTTGGTTTAAAATTTTATTTAGTTTAATACATATAGTTTGTAAATGCTTTGGATTTTACTGTTTATTAGCCTTGATGTATAAAAATTGATTATTAATAACCGTTTATTAAATTTATAATTTTTGAGTAATGTGTATATTTTATTGATCCGTAAATCATAACTTTCGTTATGATAAATATTATTAATGAAGATATTTTATTATGACTCTTGTAAAAAATAATTTTTTTGACTCTTTCAGAATTTAAGTTACTACTTTGAAGGCGTTTATTTACTTTATTAAGGTAAAATTTTTACTAAAATTTCAGTACAGTCTTTAATTATTACATTTTATAAGTATGATTGGAAAAATGTTAATGCTAATGGTTTATATTAAACTTGTTATTATTTTGTTTGTGTTTAAGGACATTTTAATAATAAAAATAATTTAGATAAATAAAACTTTTGAATTTGTAGCACTATAATTTATATTTGCTAAATTCAAAAGTTTATTTAAAAACTTGTCTCTACTTAAAATAAACACTTCAAATTCTTATTTTTGTTTGATTATTAGTTATCAATCTTTTCGAGCTGAATGTATAATAATATGCAAATTCGGTTCTTGTGGGGGTATTTGAAGAGTTATATTTATATCTACCAAGTTTATATACGTTCTTACTTTTGCTTTAAACTAATATTAATGGATAAAAATTGAAAAGGACATTAGCGTGAATGTATTAGTTATTTTGTCTGGATTTAACAGTTATTTACAAAATTAAATATAACATTCTAAATTTGATTAAATTTATTAAAGTAAAATAAAGAATTTATCGTAAAAATCCGAATAATTAATATTCAAAAATGTTATTGTTGTTACATAGGAAAAAATTAAGAATCATTAGCGGAATTATATTTATTTTAAATTGATTTATTTATAATAATAATTATTATTAATACTATTCAAATTGATGTTTAAGAATATGTGGAAATTATTAGTTTCATTGATTAAAAATACTTTTATTAGTTTTTTAGTCAGAAGTCGTTTTACCTGTTAAACAATCATCTATTAATCTGATATTTATTAAGTAAAAATGTGTTTTTTTTTTAGATTTAATAAAATTTATTTATTTACGGTTACAAGTTAATTAAAAAAGTTGGTAATAGCCGTATACTTAATTAAATAAGTATGTACGGAATTGTTAATGAGTGTTTATCTAATAAGTACTTAATTTTATAACAGCTACGTTTATGTTAGCTCATTTCTTGATGATACGTAAGCAAGGTATATCAGGTCCTTTATAAATTTTATTTTAATGATTATTTAAATGAATTTTATTAATTAATTATTTATTAATCAATAAATTTATTTTAACTTATGAAATCTACTGTAAATCTTAATACAGGTACTATATTGCAAATTATAGGTCCAGTTATGGATATATCTTTTCCACCAGGTAAAATGCCTAGTATTTATAATTCTTTGATAATAGAAGGTAAGGATGAAAATGGTGAAGACATGAAAGTAGTTTGCGAGGTTCAGCAATTATTAGGAGATAATGTAGTTCGAGCAATATCGATGAGTGCAACTGATGGTTTACAACGTGGTATAAAAGTTGTTGATACCGGAGCTGCCTTAAATGTACCAGTAGGTTCGACAACTTTAGGCCGAATATTTAACGTTTTAGGTGAGCCGGTAGACCAAATGGGAGACGTTGATTATAGCAAGACCCTTCCTATTCATAGATCTGCCCCATCATTCGTAGATTTAGATACTCAACTTTCTATTTTTGAAACTGGTATAAAAGTCGTAGACTTACTTGCACCTTATCGTCGAGGTGGTAAAATTGGTCTTTTTGGAGGGGCAGGAGTAGGTAAAACAGTTCTTATTATGGAAGTGCGTATTGGTAACAACTAAGTTTTATAACCTAATGATTTGCTTTTAAATATAAAATTATTTATTTAACAGGGAGACTTCTATTAGATATTAGCATATTGTGAACGCTTAAAAAATTAATGTTTGATCAGCAAAGGGAAATAACATAAGTAAATGAGTAAAGCTAATTTGTAATTTATTTATATAAAGTAAATAATAAATTTTCATTATCACATGTTAAATGATTTTAATAATGTTAATATGAGTTTGTAATTTGTTTGTTAAAAAGTATGTTGATATTTTAAAGGTGATGAGAACCAATCCCTCTATCGTTTTAATTTTTAATAGTAAAAAGTAAATTATAATATTGATAGGAGAGGAGCCCTAACGGCTTAAAAAATTTTATTTGCAGTAAATTTATTAAGCCCAAATTTAATAAATAAACAAGTTTTTAACTTTTGTAGAGCTGTATGCAGTTTCGTATAGTTAGCATGTACATTTCAAAATTACGAAACGTAGTTTCTATACATATTAATAAATTTTTTTATTAGAAAAATAATTTTAGTCCAACATCTATATAAATCTTTTTCCATGTGTAGGATCGTTTTATGTAAGTTAAAAAGGTTGAGTTGTACATATAAATATTATGGTTTATATAATAAATAAACCATATTACAGGAAAATTAATTATAGGTTAAATTTACTTGACTCTAAATTACTATTAAATCAAAGATTATTTATTTTGACATTTATTTAAATAAATCTAGACTTTTGTTATTTTGAACTTAAAGTCTTCTAATTGTAATTTTTGATATTGAAGGGTTATTTATTTTTATGCTAATATCGAGTATTTTTATAGAAACACGTTTATACGTCTATATATATATATATTTTTTATTTTATTTTATTTGGATTGTAAAAAACATAGAAGTGCAGGATTACTTGTCTTGAATCAGTATAATTGTTAAATCCTCAGAAAGTTGAAAACTTTTTTTATTTTTGATTCTGCTGTGTTTACGTATAATTTCAATTATATTTAAACATAGAGTCAGAATGTACGAAAATTAAATTTCATATAAGCTAAATGTATTTTCATAAAAGAAGATAAAAAAGGTATCATTTTGAGAGAAAAAATTTTAATTAACAATAATTATTTAAGACTAACTAAATCTTATTTTAAAAAAAGGGAAGATTTTATTAAAAACAAATACATTAATAGTTGGCGATTTTGTATTCTAAAATCTTAAAATCATTTTACTTTAATTAGATATGAGCTTGGTACTTGGTAATAAGTATGCTAAGATCGTTCGGGGATATTGAGCTAAAACTTAATATCTACCGCGCATGAGTGTTGTAAAAAACATTTAATTTTATCTTATTAATAATATTGCTAAAGCCCATGGGGGAGTTTCAGTTTTTGGGGGCGGTGCGGGTTAATTGAGTTATAATTTTATTTATATAACATTATAAAATAAATAAGTAATAATAAGAAGTAGTATAATTACGGAGCAATAAGTCTTGACCTAGAATATAATTTTGAAATCTAAATAAGGGTTTAACAGCATATTTATAAAGCAATTTTATTTTTGATTGCAAGTTCAAAATAATAGGGTGAAAGTAATGATTATAAATCAAATATAATTTCAAAGTTTTTAACATAAAGAAGTATAAATTATAAGTAAATAGTCTCGTAATTAATATAAGTTTCAAGTAAAAATTTTTGTCATCCTTAATTATTTAAGTTTTACTAAAAGAAAATGACCAATCAAACAAGCTATAATAGAAATATTTAGTGATTTTATACGCTAAATAACTTATAAAACTAAGAATAATTTATACAAAAAGTAGTTTTAATTACTTAATTTTTATTATGAATAAGGTTTGAAGAGATTCGTTAAGTAGCTAACAAATTTTAAAGGTTATTAGATATTAACAGAAAAAGGTTTCTAATTATTTATTCAGTAATTTGTATAATTATTGGATTAAATAATACTATTATAAAGTTGATATAAAAGAGCGTGAGTGAAATGAAAGTTTCTTACCACGTTCGTAGGAGGTTTTGTAAAGATGACTTTATAATTTCAATCCTATTAGGTGAACGAACACGAGAAGGAAATGATTTATTTGCGAGTTGTTAAGTTTCAAAATTTAATATTTTGCTGTTTTTACATTATATATAGATACAGCCAGCATTATTATCCACCAATCCTAAGAGTTTTAGTAAACATTTAAATAAGTCATCTAGAATTTAGCCTTTTAGTGAACCTATTATTAGTATATAAATCTAGTTTGCGTTCTATCGTTTTGGTCATTATACATATTTGGGAATTTACTGAGATTAATAGACTTTTAAATTCTGATTTATAATTTTTTTTTAGTTATTCTTTGCATTATAAATTGGGAAAATTAGTGGTATATATTAGATCTAAATCTCTTGTATATATATATTAAGATTTTAATTATTTTTTCGAAATACTATTTAATTTCTCTTGAAACAACGATTAAACACTTATATGAGTAAAGCATATTTTCATCTTTTATTTTAATTGATAATATTCATATTCGTCGATATTGAACATACCGTTAAGTGATTAAATTCAAATTAATTTATTTTAGGAATTAATAATAATAAATAGTATTCATTTCTTGCTAACATTAGAAATGATTATTAAATTTGGATATTTTTCGGTAGATAAAATTCTTTAATATTAAAAAGAAAAAGAATTTAATAATATTTAAAATACTTATTTCTATTGTACAAATTGAAATTAAAAAATTGGAATGCATATTTTTATTAGTGATTTTAACAGTTTATTGGATTATTCTGATTTTTAAGATAAGTAGTTTTTTATTATCTTATTAATTATAAATGTATTCTAATTAGATTAAAGTTTTAGATTTGTCTTATTATAAATTTTTTGTTGAGCCGTGTACTTTATAGTTGTATGCACGGTTCTTAAGGGAAGTTTATATATTTTCCGTAATCTTTACCTAATTACCAAGAAATGAAAGAATCTGGTGTTATTAATTCTAAGAACCTAAAAGAATCTAAAGTTGCCCTAGTTTATGGTCAAATGAATGAGCCGCCAGGAGCTAGAATGCGTGTAGGACTTACTGCGCTAACTATGGCAGAATATTTTAGAGATGTGAATAATCAAGATGTTTTATTATTCATAGATAATATTTTTAGATTTGTACAAGCAGGTTCAGAAGTATCTGCTTTGCTAGGTCGTATGCCGTCTGCAGTAGGTTATCAGCCCACATTAGCTACTGAAATGGGTGGATTACAAGAGAGAATTACTTCTACTAAAGACGGATCTATTACGTCAATTCAAGCAGTATATGTCCCTGCCGATGATTTAACAGATCCCGCTCCTGCAACAACTTTTGCCCATTTAGATGCAACAACGGTTTTATCAAGAAACCTTGCATCTAAAGGTATATATCCAGCAGTAGATCCTTTAGATTCTACTTCTACAATGCTTCAACCATGGATTGTTGGTGACGAACACTATAATACTGCTCAAGCAGTTAAACGTACATTACAACGCTACAAAGAGCTTCAGGATATTATTGCTATTTTAGGTTTAGATGAGTTATCAGAAGAGGATCGATTAGTTGTTTCTCGAGCAAGAAAAGTTGAGGTGTGAGTATTATTTTTATGTCAGAAAAGAAACGGAAGGTTCTTACTTTTCAGCTCTTCGTTATTAAACAAATTTAAATAAATAATTAAAAAATAGGAGAAATTTAACATGAATCAAAAACTCTTTTTTTCTTGGGTAAGCTTGAATTTATAAAAAATGAAATGTCATTGCATTAGTAAAATTTTCTACTAGCTTAATAATATTGTAACTTATTTAAATTCAAATATTTTTAGCTTTGTAAATCTCAATTTTTATTATAATTTATAAAGGTTAATAAAATTGATATTATATTTTAACAATACATGATCTTTATATTTATTTTTGGCATAATTAAATTATATTAATGACTTATATTTTTCAGTTTTTTGAAACATTTTGTTATAAAAATTCTATATAAACCTAAACAAAAAAAATATAAATATATATATATTTATATATATATATATATATATATTTATATTTTTTTTGTTTGTTTTGCTATAAAATTATTTGTTGATTTTAAATAGTGACACTATTCAATTAGATACGATATCTTACAATTATTCCTTCTAATTTATGTGCAGCTTATATTTCCTAAGAAACTTAATGATTTGAAAGTTTAATATAAATTAGTTAAGAAAAATCAAGTAGAATATGAAAAATTGCTTTTATTTCGAATGAATACAAGATATAGCTGACTATATAGTGAGCAATATACTAGGTAAAACTTGTACGTATTGTTCTTTAAGAGTTGATTTGTTACAGATTACGATCTTCTACTTTTATAGATTTTTGTCACAACCTTTCTTTGTAGCTGAAGTTTTTACAGGATCACCTGGTAAATATGTTTCTTTATCAGAAACAATTGAAGGTTTTAAACTTATTTTAAGTGGTGAATTGGATGATCTTCCAGAGCAAGCGTTTTACCTTGTAGGAACAATGGAAGAAGCTATTGCTAAAGCTTCAACTTTAGCTTAGATTTAATTTTACAAAGGAAATTTTTAGTAGTTTGGATACGAAATCATCATGAAAAATATAATAAAATGAGTTTAGAAATATCAATAAGTATGACACGTAAGTTTTAACCTATAATACTGGAGTAAATTTGTTTAGGTTTATATAAACTTAAATAAATTGCTATAATTATATAAAGTTATGCAATTTTTAGAAATTTTCATGGTACGTTTTTATATTACTTATTTTTGCAAAATATAAATTTATGTTTTCATTATGGATTATCTTAATAAATTTATTGGTTTGTTAAGTTTTTGTCTAAAAAATTTATTTTGTTATATAAAAGAAAGATTAAAAAACGTGTAACTAACATTCTTCAAGTTTTCATTAAATAAAATTTATACTTCATTATTAAGATTGAATTTTATTACTCTAATGCAATAAGGATAATGTAATTTACAGTCATCTATTAACATAGATGACTGTAAATTACATTTGATAAAAAGTATTATGTAATATGTTTTTATTTAAGCCTTATGTTTTGTCCCGCGGACCGATAGGTTCTATATTAAATACTTTTAACCAAAAGATAGGGTGCACTATCTGTAATTCCACTATTGGGGATTGGCGATTCAAATAAATAAGATAGCAAGTTTTAGCTACCTAGAGAAAGCGATGACAGTTTCACAATGCTACATGCTGTTAATTGCGAGGAAAGTGTTAGTTGATATGTTCAGGTGGGATCCATAAAGGAGGTAGTACATTATATCTAATTTAAACTGTATGTAGATTTAAGATTATAAGTTCAAACATTGGTCTTATTAATGCCAAAACGTTAGTAATAAGTTTAACAAGATAAGAGTTTGCTTAATACATGCCACTAACAGAAAGTTATATAGAAGAACGGTTAATCAGCTTAATAAGCTATGCTTTAGTTGTTAACAATTGGAATACAAATTGTATGACGTTAAAGGACATCTTAGAGTAATATTATATATAGGCACTTCATTTTGCTGGGTACGATTCTCTCTCCTGGAACGATAACTAGCGAACTTTAAGGAAAGTCAAATAAAAATAAAAAAAAAAAAAAAAAAATATATATATATATATATTGGGTTGGTTATTCTCGGAATAATAAACATATTGAAATATGTTATTAGTAAATATGAAATTTAAAATGTCTTAGATGTGACCAGGATGGGACCATTTTCTTACGTTAAATTAAATTATCCTAAATGATTTTTATACTCATATATGCGTACCGAAAAGGTAACTACAAGTACAGGGGACTTAGTATTATAAATAGTGGGAAAGTTATTGAATATGAGGTCAGGAATTTAAAGATAAGAATTTTCAATGCAAAGGTTGTAATACTATATTTTGATTGAGAAATAATTAAACTTAAGATCATGCGAGCCGTGTAGATTGAGAGGTGTATGCACAGATCTTAAGGGGAAATTGGAGATGACTCTAAGCTCTACCTCGGGAAATAACATGTAAGGCTTTTAAAGAGGTTTTTGCCTACTTAACTTGTTCCAGATCGTATTTTTTGGCGTGATAACGCTAAAGAAATTATATTGCCCACATTAACTGGTCAAATGGGTGTTTTAAAGGGTCATATTCCCCTTCTAACTGGGTTGGATACAGGTCGTGTGAGATAATTATCTTAATAATTATTTTAAATTAAAATTTCTTTTAACTACAAAATTCTAAAATACTAAAGTACATCTTAATATTACACTATTATTAATGAAACTTTTATTTCTATTAAATGGTATTGGATAAAATATATGAAGTCATTTGGACCAAATTTTGTTAAGTGCCTAAATTTATTTTTAGTTTGCATTTCATATACTTGATCTTTAAAATTATTAAAATTTAATTTTGCATTATGGGCCTGATAATACTTTAAAAGTTTAATTTGTAAGTGGCATCCTTTCCTATTTATTTTAAAAAATTAAGATTAACATTGAACTCATAAACTATATTTTTCAAAATATACTATATTTAATTTAAATAATATTTTATATGAGTAAAGAATCATTTCAGAAGTATTTTTTTACATGTAATATGTAAAAGGAATCGTATATTATATTAGTTTTCGATCAATTTATATTCTATAATATTAACAGATTGTTATGATAAATCTTGATTTGTTTTTATATTTACAAAAAGAATTATAATATTAATTCATTTTTCAGATTATAAGCCGTGTATGGAGAAATTTGTAAGCACGGTTTTTTGGGTGGAGTGTGAATTATTATAAAAAATAGCGTTCGAATTGTGTAAATCTGTTTTCTATTATTAATCTACATTAAAATTAGTAAAAGATTAAGTACTAAAGCATGAAACAAAATCCATATATAGGAAAAGAATAACTAAATGATTCATTATTACTAGAATACTTAATATTAAAAAGCATAAACAAAAAATAGAATGTTGACTAATACCTTCATCGAGCATCTTAAATAAAATACATCTATTAAAAGATATATTGTTAAAAATAATTAAATTGACCTTTCAATAGATTTATATTTATTTATCTGAGTCAATAGAAATTTTTTCATGAATATAAATTGTTTAAAAAATGAAATAAAAGGAAAAAATTAACACTTTTTCTATTTACAAAAGCTATATGATTTGAAATTATCTTGTATAGTTTGATAATGGACTTCTGTAGTTTTAAATGTCAAATATGAGTCATTCATTAAAATCAGAGGTCTAATTTAATAAATTTTTTAAATTTTCATGTTTTCTCTATCTCAGATTAGTACTTATTCGTAAAGAAATTGGTGGGAATTGGATTGGTGTTGTTGTTACGGGAGGATTTGCTTTAGTTAATAATGATAAAATTACTATTTTAGTTAATGAAGCTGAGCTTGGTTCTGTGTGAAATGTAAAGTTTAAGATAAAAGACGAATTTACAAACAGTTCCTTATCTCTTAATTTATTTAAGTTACGGGAGAAATTAACATGGTATTTGTAAAATAAGATATTCTAAACTTATTGGATTCAGTTTTCATTAGTTTTACAAAATTATGTTTATTTATGAGCCTTGAATCTATTATCCAAAAATCTAAGTTAAATATTAATTTAGATAAATATCTTTAAACTATCTCTTATTAATATTGAGATTTTGTCTGATCTTAATAAAAATATTAAGAAAATTTTAGAAATTAAATTATTTAGTAGAAATTATTAAGCTTTTATTATTATTATTATTACTAATTTAGTACAAATAAATTTTTGTTGTCCTCTATATGTAAAATAGTTAATTTTTTAAAAAGCCAAAAGACTTTGTATGTATATACTTTTATAATAGTTTTTAATTTATAAGAACTTTATTAACTGGTAAATTAATAATTAAAGTATTTAATAAACAATACATAGATTGTGTTTATCAGTAAACGTATAATTTTATTTAAGTATTATAAAATAATTAGTTTTATGATATTTAAATTTTTAAATTAAAATAAAACAAGTTTAACTTTTCACTTAAACATTAAAAACTGAAGATGAAATTTTTCATGTCCAATTTTTTAACAAGTAAAACTACTTAGTTTATTGACATTAAACAAGATGAAGCAGAAGCCGCTTTTCTTTCACTTAAATCTGAATTAGAGATCGTTTCTGATGAAAAGAAAAAGATCGAGATTAGCTCGCAATTTAAAAAAGCACGTGTAAGACTTGTTTGGTTAATCTCTTCTAATAAAAATAAAATAAGAAAATAAATTTTAAAGACTTTTTATTACATTCTGAAATATTTACTTAAACACAATTTTAATTTAGTTTTAAGGGCTAATAATTTTCAACTTTATACAGGGTGCGACTTGTTTTCTAATTAATATGGTCCCTTTAAACACTAATTAGACTACTTATTAATTACATAATTATCTTATAGAGGTTCAAATCCTATTTCCCAAAACGAAGAGTTAAAAGCATGCAAAAAGCTAATCTTGTATAAAAGTTTCTAACTAGAAGAATATTTTATTCTACTATTAAATTTTGCAATAGCAAAAGCATTAAAATTTGAAGAATAAATGCGAGCTTGAAATTTTAAGTTTTAAATCAATAAATTAAATTTAATGAGTATCGGGAATTTTATCGATATAAAATTATTATATAAAATAAAAGTATTTATAGGTTTTATTAAAGAAAACTTTAAAAATTTCCTGTATTATTTGGAGACAATCCATTAAAAGTTCAAATAAAATAATATTTTCCGAAAAATAAAAAGATAATAAAATGTAACATGTAAAATCTTTATAATATAATTTAATAATGCAATAGCTATATAAAGTATAGGAGTCTACTTGAAGATAAAAATTAATATTTCAAATAATTTAGATAGGTGGATTAGTTAATAAATAAAAATAACGGAGTTAAAAAGATTATGAAGTTCTGAATCTTTTATATAACAAAATAAATAGCTAGGGAGCTTTGTGATAAGAAATTATCATGCAAAGTTCTGAAAAAGGGAATAAACAAATAATCATTCCACTTAAACTAGTTCAACAATTAAAAGCTATCTAAAAATAAATATCTATGATAGAAAACTTGCTGTAATGTTTAATTTTTATATAAAAATTTAAATTTAAATCAAAACAAATCTTACCTAAGATATTATTATACGCAATGTAAATTATTGTATAGAATTTCTTTGCATAAAATACTGCAATTTAAAGACAAAATGTCACCTCAAACTGAAACAAAAACAGGAGCTGGTTTTAAAGCTGTGCGGATTTAATAGTTAAACTTTGTTATTTTTATAAAGCTTTACCATATACTTGTATTTTAAGTTAAAATACAACTCGAATAAAAATAAAATATTACTCTTACACTTTTGTTTATTTCATCCTATACCTTAAACTAAAGCCAAATGATAAAAATCTAAAAATTAAAACATAAGAGTAATAAAGTTCCACATCTCACACTCAATATTAGAACAACAAATAAAAAGTTTACATAAAACCAAACTAGTCCAAAAGATAAGGATAAAGCAACAATTAAACAATCTTTGAATTACTTTATTCAGATTTTAAGCTTAATACATAGTTGCGTCACAAAGTTAAGCCGCTATATTTATTCAAATCTCGTTATTTTTATTAAGTAATAGCAGAGATTATTTTAGTCTAAAAGTCTTAGACTTTTGTCATCAGAGATGGAACTTCCAAACCGTAAAGTAATTGGCGGTTAAGCTCCAACTTAAGAGCGAAAATGGTAATATTAGAACTTGTCATTTATTGCGAGGTGAAATTGTAGATGGAAGACTAATATTCGGGCCCACAATAGGCATACCAGATACAGAATACAATTGGTAGTATGTAACTAAATTGAACCAAAGTGGAGGAAACTCTGTGTTTTCCTTTCTCTTACTGTAGAAGTTCACGAATTCTTGGCGTCTATCCATATTCATAAAAGCTATAGATTATAGATATAGTAGAACGTGTAAGTTTACTCTAATTTTCCATGTAAATGGGGCAATAATTAGTAATAATTGTTTTCGTATTTGCGGCACGCTAAAAGCGTCTACACATATTAAGATCTTGTTATGCTCTTTGTTGAAGAGGAATAGCAAAGATTTTTTCAGTCCGAGAATGTAAAATTCTCGTCACCGAATAGATGGTTTACAAACCACGAGGTCTGCTAGAAGCTAAGCAATGGTTTAAAACGGAATGAGGTAAATTGGAACCCTCTCATCTCCGCAAGTTGAAATTGTAGAAGGAGGACTAAATTCGGGACCGCGAACAGGATACCAGATATATAATTCTATAAAATGGAGTACGTAGCTAAATTGGAATAAAGTAGAGAAATCCCTATGAGTTTTTCTCTCCTACTGAAGATTTCCACAGTCAGACGGCGTCACATCCTTATACAAAATGATTATATGTGCAGTTGAACGTGTAAGTTTCTATAAAAATAAATATTCCCTCAGTAAATGAGGGTCAAGATAATAGCAATATTACTTCGAAATTATAGAAATGGTGGATTCTCTATAATAAATTCATCTTCGGAATTGGTTAAATAATCTAAAAAAGAAAACGGGGAAATATAGAACTTTTAGTCATTTCCACTGAAAAGAAGACTAATGCAAACGTGATGAAATACTGTATGATGATTATTGTATGCAAATATTTTGAGATGATAATCAGCAACAGAGTTGTAAAGGGAAGCCTTTGGAGCATAATAAATAGAAATTTTAGAAAATACGGTTTTGAATATATATATATATATATATATATATATTCGGATAGTATGATTTTGAAATATAAAATACTAATAAATATAGGCATTATATATACACAAAGAAAAGAAAAGGGAACTCTTTTTATTGGAAAGGTATAAATAAGAATGTCTCGAATTTTAGGGCTAAAATATTTAGATTAGCAGAATAATCAAAACTTTTATAGTATGTTAGTTCTATAATTTTTATTTTATGATGCATAGGTATGAGCCGGATGCATGGTAATATGCACGTCCGGATCACTCGGGGGCAGCTTGGTAACATGATGCCTACCGGTCTAGAAAACGTCGTATTCTCTATCATAATAAACCCATCTTTTGAATTGATTTATACCGAAAAAAGAAATCGAGAAAATATCTTATTCGAATCGTTCACTGAAAGGAGAAAATTCTTAATAAATCTGAGATGGGATACCGTATTTATGCTAATAAATGAATATAATAGTGTATAGGTATATATTTAAAACGAAGTTTTGAAGAGAAGCTTAAATAATATAAAATAATTTTCTATAAATTTTACTTTAGAACATATTCGAATAATATAATTTTGACAGATAAACTATTAATGAATATAGACCTTATAAATATACCTAAACGAAAAAGGGGACTCTTTAGTGACTCATGGAATTCCTTCTATTGTGAAGGTATTAATAAAAAGTCTCAAATTTGAGATCTAAAATATCCAGATTATCAGGAATTAAAAGATTATAAAAATCTTGCCTTACTTCGATTTTTATAATCTTTTAATTCCTGATAATTAAGAACATTAAATTAGAATATTTAAGCATGAACCGGATGCATGTTAACATGCACGTCCGACTCACTCGGGGGTAGCACGGAAACTTTTACGCCTACCGGTCAAAAATAAGTGTTAAAAATATAGATATATGGTTAAAATCCAACTGAATAAGACTTTTAATTCTAAAAAGAAGTTTCCTTTCAGAAGAGTTTTCGGAATACAAAAAAATAAGTTTTAAGAATAAAAAATTAAAAACATATTAAAAAATAAATTTTTAAATTTATATAAAATAATATTAGTTAACGTAATTTATCTTTATAAAGATAAGACTAACACATTAAAACTTAGAGCCGTATACTATATCAATTAGTACATACAGTTCGCCATTGCGACACGCTAAGCATATACTGATATTAATAAGCATTTCATTGGGATTCCAAGAAAAATCAGTCTAAAATTTATATATATATATATATATGAATTAATTTATATTTCCAAGGTTCATACTGTAAAGACAATGGCTAAGCTTTGTTAATAAAAAATCATTAGTTGGATAAATTGTGAGCATCTAAATTAAAGTACCAGATCTATAATAAAATATTTTGTCTTGATCTGAAAAAGACAGGATCAGCATACTCTGACGAGTTAATTGATCTATAGACTAAGAAACCTAAGATTTTTTAAGATTTATCCAAATATTGAGTATATCCGTGGTGAAACGTGTAAAAATCTTTAACTATCACAAATCTGCGTACATTATAAATCTTACGTATACTATACATCATTGTAGATTATTATTAATTAAAGGTAAAGTGGATTCATTATTTCAAAAAAATAAATTATGAGTTTAGTTAAAAAGAAAATAGGAAAATATTTTGTATTATTGGTATTTTTTTAAAGAGCTCTAATTCTAAAGCTAATACAAAACTTATTTGAAAGGCGTTTTTAAAAGGAATTAGTGATAGGCAAACATTGTTAAAAGACATTGAAAAAATGAAACCCAATCAAACAAAATTACTACGTGAATGAAATTCAGATATAAAATTATCAATAATATTAGAAACTCAATATCAGAAAGTAAAAAAGGTGTAAAGATTTCTACAAAAGTTATGAATATAAATTATATAATAAAATAAACATCAAATAATTGATTTATATAAGTAACAATTTATGAGACTCATTTTTGTTTGTAAAATTGGGCATTAGCCGGGTGCATACTACTATGCACGCCCGGATTATTCGAAGGTATCTGGCTTATCAAGATGCCTATCGAGTACAAATACTTAAATCGTATTTAGTTTACTGGTGTTAAAGATTTTACGGTACAAAAATCCGCTTTTTATATGGATGTACATATTAACGTATCTGATAATAATAATAATTTTCTACTTAATTTATAGACACCTAACTTCAATATAAGATCTCTACCGGAAAATAAGAATCAAGTTTTATAAAGAAGAAAACATAATTGGATTTATTATGTCAACCTAAAACCGTATATATATATATAATATCTGCAATATAGTATACTTAGTGTTACGTTAATTGAAGATAAGAATCATTCTCAATCTTGAATGGTAATTATTTATCCTAAATTTTTAAGGGCAATTTAAATAAAACCAAACATTATTCATTATATGATAAGCTGAATGTACAAACCTCAATAAGTTTTAGTAATATCATTTATAAAGGCGATAGATTCTTTATCTTATATATTTATAGAAGAAAGAGATTAACCCTAAATTTCTATAATGAAAAGCATATAAAAAGATTAAGTTACATGATCTCTAGAAGATATTAGAAAAAGAAATTTGGTTAGAAAGTTAAATATCTTTCAGAAATAAAATATAGAACTATTTTTAACATAACCAAGTATAAGCCAGATGCATAAAAATATGCATGTCTAGATTTATTGGGGATGAAAAGGAAAAACTTAGTATCTACCAGGCATCGTCTTACATATTATACTCCAGACTACCAAGTAGCAGAAACTGATGTCTTGGCAGCTTTCCGTATGACACCTCAACCAGGTGTACCCGCTATTTGGGTTTGAAAGATTTCTAATAATCCACCATATTATTCAATTATCCAAATAGTATATCTCTCGGATAGGAGAGAACGTTATTTACGAACTTTAACGACTCAAACTACAAAAATCAACCCTTAAACCTAAAAACAAATGATGAAAATCTAAAGATAATAGCATATTGATAACAGAAGTCCCATTAATCTAAACATAAAATTTAAAACCAACAAGATTAGAAAAAAACAATGTCTCAAGACAACGCCATCGATTCTAAAAATATCTACTAAATAAAAAACAGAAGATATTACTCACAGAATAAAACGTCCTAATATAGTTCAGCGAGCTATAGATAGCTATCAAAGTACGTTTTGGTTAGAGGCTATTCCTCTTGATTATTTACTTAAAAAATAATACATTCTAAAAACTTATTGGGGCACGAATATATGGTTACAAACCAAACTGACTAAAGCCAAGTTCTCTGTATTCAACCAATTGACAATTATATATCAGAAGAGGGCTCAAAGCATAAAATGCAAGGAGCACAGTCGTAATATTGATTACCAAAACTAATAAATAGAAATGTAATCAGTTTACAAAATCCATAACAAAATATACTATTAATAAATATTTGGACTATACTAAACAATGTTAGTATTAATATATTAAATCAAACATTTCGAGGGAAAGCCGTCTACATCCAAAATGGTGTACGTACGGTTCGGGAACGAGTATTATAAAGTACTTAGTCTCATGAAGAATGTGGTGCTGCTGTAGCTGCTGAGTCATCTACGGGTACATGGACAACTGTATGTTGCGGCACAACTGTCTATGGGTATTGAGATTTCTGTATTAATTATTAATACGAAAAATTCTTTCAGTCCATAATTGGAAAAATTTTGTTACTAAAGATAGGGTCTCTACTATCCATAAGGTATCGGATCAAGCTCTATCTTAAAGCGAAATCACTAATATTGAAGTCTGGTTATTTTCGCAAGGTAAAATTTTAGATGGAGGACTTAGAACATCCACAATAAGGTTACCCAATTGAACCAAAGTAAAGAAATCTCATACAGTTTATTCTATCGCAAATGTTCATTAGCCACAAGAGTCAGTCCACATATAAAGAATTATAATCATAGATAAACGTGTAAGTCTCTTTAGATTTCCTTGATAAAAGCGAAATAAATAAATATTGTTACAAATACATTTTTTAATTTAAATAGACGGCGGATTTTCTATAATCATAAACTCATCTTCAGAATTTAAAAGAGAACCTTCGAAAAAGTAAATCTGGCAAATCTTTAAAGTATATTTTTAACTGAAAGGAAAAATACAGTTTAAAGATTTGCCAGATGGAGACGATATGGGATATAATATTTATGTTCCTATATACTAATAAATGAGTAGATATAAACTTAAAATGGAGTTATGAAGGAAAGCTTAAGCAAGATAAAAAACAATCTTTCTAAATATGAATTTAAGACTCTATTCCGAGAGAATATGAGTTTTAAAGATAAAATAATAATAAATATAGACATGCAATTAAATAAGGACGTCTTAAATTTACGTTTTAAACCATTCAAACTAGCAGTTTGTTCTGATAATCCGTGAATGATTATATTATTATTATTATGCTTAGACATGAGCCGGATGCTTGGTCCCGCGGGCCCAATATTCTATATTAAGTACTTTGAACCGAAAGATAGGGTGTACTATCCCTAATTCCACTATGGGGCTTGACGATTCGAATAAATAAGATAGCAAGGCTTAGCGACCCAAAGAAAGCGAGAACAGTAAACCAATGCTACGAACTGTTAGTTGCGAGGAAAGTGTTAGTCGGTATATATAAGTGGGATTCAGACCGGTCGTAGTACACATAGCTTAAATTAAATTTTAAGGATAAGAGTGAATCCACAAATATAGTTGTTATCTCCCAAGCGATAACAATAAGCACAATAAAGTGGGGGTTTGATTAGTATATATCAGTAACGCAAAGTAATATAGAATAAAAGCTAACCAACTGAATGAGCTATGGTTTATTAGTTAACAAACTATGTTTGTATGACAATAAAAGACCCATTATAGTAATATTATAGGTCCTCAGTCTGTTGGGTACGATTCCCTCTCCTGGAACGATAGCTGACGAACAATTAGGAAAGTCCAATGGGGACATATATTCCATGGGTTGGTTACCTTCGAAATATAGAATATAATTGAAACATGCTATTAGTACATATAAGTCTAACTTACATGTGACTAGGATGGGATCTTTTCTTACGTTAAATTAATTTTTCGAAACAATTTTGTACTCAGATATGTGTACCACTAAGGTAAATACAAGTGCAAATAACTTTGTACTTCGGAACTTGCTTGAAAGTTATCGAATATAAGGTTAGAAATTTACGAAGAAGAATTTTTCAAGCAAAAGTGAATGGAGATTGCAGGAATTTAAAGTGTTTGCAAAAAAAGCCCAAGAAAATGCTAAAAATGACCAGTAACTCTACACTTTGATTGAATTAAAAAATTAAACTCAAGATCAAGCGAGCCGTATACGTTGAGAAACGTATGCACGGATCTTAAGGGGGGGTTAGAGGTGACTCTAAGCTCTACCGCGGTAAGAAGCATGTCCGGATCACTAGGAGACAGCAAGGTGACTTGATGACTACCGGGCGACAGATGGTTTAACTCATCGCGAATCAAAAAATTCTATTATTAATTACCCCTGTATATAGGAATATTGGAAATATTTCCAATAAACTCAAGTTAAGAATTATATGAGATAAATAGTCTAGAACTAAGCAACTTAGCTAAAATGAAATTTGAAGTTTTTCAGCGCTAAAAATTCATCGAGCGATGTTTGTTGGTTTGATATTTAAAATTTTGAACTACGCTGAACTTACTAATTATAATTAATTTACAAATAAATAAACATATAACCTATTTTATTAATCAATATTGAGTTATTGATAGTACAATCGTGATAAAAGGTAAAAGTTTGTTAAGGTAAAACCAATAACATATATATATTAAATAGAATAAGGATTAATTTAATGTTTAGTTAATAAAACTTATTTTACTAGAACTACTAAAAGTAATTATAAGAATCCTAAACTGTTAAATAAGAAGTCATACCTAGAAAAAAATTAGTAAGAAAGTGACATGCTTGAATTTGAATTTAATATAAAACACGTTATTTACAACTAATTGGTAATCAGGATAAACCATTTTCTTTACATTACAAATATCTTTCTAATTCAACATACTATTTAGTTATAATATTTATTAAGATGATACAAATACAAGGAGAAATGCAAACTAAAATGCTGTCACGATATGTATTATGTATCTAATAGTAAATAATTCTAAAAAAATATTTTAGGTGACTTAAAGGTATAAGAGCTGTATACGTTAAAAGCGTATGTACAGTTCTCAAGGAGGGCTAGGATCAAACTTAGAACCTACCTGATACTAGATAAATACAAAGGACGCTGTTTTGACTTGGAACCTGTACCAGGAGAAAGTAACCAATACATTGCATATATCGCGTACCCTATTGACCTATCCCCCGAACCGAAAAACTCTATTATTTATTACTTTATACCAATAAAGTCAGGATGCACTTTTCCTGTCTTCTACTATAAGGGCCTGTTGAAATGAATTCATAAATCAATATGGGTTTAGCGTCTTAAAGAAAGCGGAAACAACTTACTAATGCTACATTTTGTTATCTGCAAGGAAAGGTTAGTTTGGAAATTACAAAGTGGGATCCAGATAGGATGTAGCACGATTTAATATAGAGTGAATAAATATTTAAATCTAGATATTAAAATTGTTCCAATTTAAAGTTGCTAGTCACCAATATGGATCAGTGATAGTGAGTGTAACAATTGGGGCTCGGATTGGTACGTCTCCAAATAACCATACAAATAATAGAGTAACGGTTAACCGATTGTTCATTTTCATACTTTACAGTTACATGAATATTACTCTGCGTACAATAAATATTTTCACAGTTTAAGGATTAATATAAGCAATTATATTACTTAATGAATTGTCGGGTACGGTGCCCTTCCCTGAATACATAACGGATGAATAAAAAGTCAGATGGGACTTATATATCTTGATTGGCAAACCTATAGGATATATTTGAAACATGTTATGGTCTTAGATAAATTCGGAAATTTTTATGTATTTAGTATATAATTAGGATGGACTCGTTTTCTTACATCAAGATGATGATCGGGCTTAGTTTAGTATTCAGTTATGAATGTCTTTATATAAAGTATACAAATACTAAAACCCATTTTATTTATGATTAGAACAACATAGCTTAGAAGATCGTAAATAAAAGGTTAGAAAACTCAGAACTCAGATCAAAATAGATTCAATCGAAAAATGAAGGTCATTAATTATAATTAATGATCTTCATTTTTCGATTGAATCTATTTTGACTTAAGATGACGCGAGCCGTGTACGTTGAAAGACGTATGCACGGATTCCAAGGAGGGGAAGGAAGTGATTCCTCCCTCTACCAGGGTTTGAAGAAGGATCTGTAACAAACTTACTAACTGTGTGAATTTGATAAATTCGTTACCTACTAATGCTTTCCGTAATTTTTGTAAAACCACTCATCGAATAAGATGAAATGCTAATTCGCAGAACTTTTCCACATCAAAAAATTAAAAAAAAAAAAATGAAAATTTAAAGTTGTAAGCATAAGAATAGCAGGAGTTCAGTAAAATTAAACGAAAAGTTTAAAGAAAACTAATAAAACATATTAGCCCGTAAAGAAGTTACTGATTTAAAGATAATGAGCTAAATAAACCTACCTTCACGACAAAATAAAAATGAGATCATTATATTGTTAACATGTAAATACTCAATATTATACTAGTTAGGTAATTTTGATTATTAATTAATAAAATATATAAAGGCTGTTATTGACTAAAGAATGATACAGGAAAATAACAATTAAAAACATGAAAAATTTAGTTACAAATAAATCTGACTAATGTTGACCAGGATTAAATATTTAGATAATAAAACATAACAATTTAGAATGTTTTAAAGTCAGAAGAAATTCCAAAGTTAAAATTCATCTTAATATTTAAGATTGACAAGATTAATAGATCTGAATCGAATTAAATACAAACAAATTACTGTAAAACTAAAGATAAAATAAACGAGCCATATACGTTTATAAAACGTAAGTATGGTTTTATAACGAACATTTATAAAGTGTTTAGTTTTCATAGTATTGTAGGTAATGTATTTGGTTTTTGCGGCACGACGTTGCTGTATTTACTGAGTTCTCGCTATTCTACATACGTGTAGAAATAGCAGGGAATTTTTCAGTCCGAGAATGTAAGATTCTCGTCACCAATGATGTGGTCTCTGCACCGTGAGGTGCTCCGAGACTAAGCAATGTCATAAAGAGGAATGGTTTAAAGTGGAGCCTGGCCATATCCGCGAGGTAAAATTGTAGAAGGAGGACTAAATTCGGGCCTTATGTAACTAAATTGGACCAAGGTAGAGAAATTCGGACCAGTTTCTCTCTCCTACCGTCGATGTCCATGGATTGGCGGCGTCCTTTCCTTATACATAAAAACTATAAACACAGTAGAACGTGTAAGTTACTTTAGAGATTCCCATTATGTGGGTCTTGTTGGTAGTAATACCTCCAAGATTCTAAAGTGACGGTGGATTTCCTGTCATAATTAATTAATCTCTCGAATCAAACTAAAAAAAAGGAACGGGGAAATATCGTATTGTTATAATCCTACTGAAAAGGGACGTAGCCTAAATACGAGATGGAAATGTGATTAAATACCGTATCTTGATAAATAGACGCTAATTAGGGATATTTTTCTAGAACGGAGTTGTGAAGGAAAGCCTATGGAGCATGGAGTAATAAAATTTTAGAATACGATTTTAGATGATATTCGGATAGTATGATTTATTTTAGATAAAATACAGATGAATATTGACGTCTCTAACCAAAGGGGGTTAAAAGAGATCTCTTCGGAGAATCTTGGAACTCTTTCTATTGAAAAGGAATTAACAAAAGCGTCTCAAATCTTAGAGCTAGAATATTTAAATTAGCAGAATTGAAAGATTATTCCATGATGCATAGTTATGAGCCGGATGCGTGGTAACACACATGTCCGGATCACTCGGGGGCAGCGCGGTAACGCGCTGCCTACCGGGCCATTGCGACACTATAAATCGCTATTAGCATAATTAAATACTTGTATCTAGTCATAACATCGATAATTTTATGCTTAGATTTTAGATATTTAGTTCTCATATATAAGGTCTTTTAATTCGTAAAATTTTTTAAATCAAGTTTTATAGAAAAATCCATATGACTTATATTAGGACCTAGTCATAAAGAGAAGAGAAAATAAACAATTGGAAATTACTATTAAACCCAAAAAATGGTCCAAATTTAATTAATATTAAACTTAGTTGAGCCAGAATTCAAACTCTGAAACGTTTTGGATTACCTAATATAAATGCTTGAGGGTTATTTAATATTGTCCAATTTTATTAACAGTAATGCTAATAGTGGCACGTGTAAGTTTCCTACTCCTGCTTTAAACTCTATTATATAGCCGTAATGATTTATAGAACGTATAGGAGCGGTAGATCCCTTATCTAAATGACATATTCACTCAATTTAACTAAAAAACGAATAAGCAATTAATATCCAAATTTTTTAAATTTTTTTGAAGACATGGTATTTAAGTTTAAGATTGTATGTAAACAAGATAGATACCATTCTCTAAACCTAGCTAAATATTAAAAATAAAACAAAAATTAGAAAAGAAACTTAATTAAAAATATGTAAAATTCAAATGAAAATCTATAACGTTATAAAGCCGAATTAATTCGCAAAAGTTACATATTGGTAATTAATTATAAGCCAGATGTATTATAACATGCACGTCTGGATTACTTGGGGATAACAGATATATCTGATATCTACCAAGCAAGCTCTTCGTGCTTTACGTCTAGAAGATTTACGTATCCCACCAGCATACGTTAAAACTTTCTGGGGTCCGCCACATGGTATTCAAGTTGTTACGACACGAACGTTGCTTCTTATATTGATATCTACATTAATTAAATATATTAATTCACTAATAAAGTTTTAGTCGAAAAAAATAGATATCTTATCTTTTTTTATAGTACAAAATACCGCGAAGTTAAAAATCAAGTTATGTAAAGACCGAGCTTTTTAACTAAAGATCTTATTGCTTCGGTAAAAAGAAAAGGTCATTTGTTTTATTAAAAGGACTCTAAAATCAAATACTAAATCTGTTATAAAATCCCATTTAGCACAAAGCTAATTTGAGACACGAATCATTCGCCAACTTGAATAATAGTCAGTTATCAAAGTTCCTTAAAAGTTGTTTAAATAAAATCATATATCTTCGTTTTATATTAAAAGCAGTACGTGTAAGTCTCTATGGTAAGTATATAGAGAATATTATAACTAGAGACAATGGATTTTTTATCTTAGGCAATATTACTTGAAATTTTTCGGATAAAAATGCCAGAAAAAGAAAATTGATTAAATTAAAAATACATCATCTAATCGACTTCAAAAATAGCAAGATCGAAAAGCTTATATAGTAAAATAAAAATCTCGTATAATATTGATCTTAAAAAACCATAAAAGAGTTTATTGAAAATGAAGCGCTAAATTTTTTTTGTAAGGCATAAAAAAGCCACAAATTTACACTATAGAATAAAAAAGTTTTAATACAATTAATCATGAACTGAATGTTTGGTAACAAGCATATTCGGCTCACTCGGGGATCGTTAGGTTTACCTAAAAATCTACCGGGCAAAGAGATCGACTAAACAAATATGGACGACCTTTATTAGGTTGTACTATTAAACCTAAATTAGGACTTTCTGCTAAAAACTACGGACGTGCTGTTTATGAATGTTTGCGTGGTGGTCTTGATTTTACAAAAGACGACGAGGTGCGAGTCGATATCACTCGTTAAAGGTTCGATATAAATAACCCGGGCATAGAGTTAAGCCCGAATGCAATCTTGCAAATTACCTACCCACACAAGGAAAAATCTGTGCCTCTTTCACAACAATCAAGATGATTGGTGTCATTCACAAGAGTAAGTTTTGTCTACTACTTGGTAACTCCGAATAGACAGATATACACCATCGAAAATGTATCCATTACAATGGTTTCTAAAATCATACCTTGGTGGCAAATATTAACGAGTAAAAATTCAACTAGACCGACTAAAGTCGATCCCAAATATCAAAACAGACCAAAACAACAAAAAACATCATGATATAAGGAGACTATGTATGAATTTAAATTCTATCTAAAGAATTGCCCATATAAGAATCGGAAGAGATCCAGAATCGAAAGAGGTTTGGGTCAGGTAAGCTAATTTATCAAACCAAGACATAAGTAAAATGAAAGACCTCGATGGTCTAAATGGTCAAGGTACGGTAAATGCCAAATTAAGTGAATTAGGGTAACACCTAATAATTAGAATAATACTTCAAGCATTAAATTCACTTAAAGTATCATAAACAAAATAATTTCTTTTTAATTTATTAATAAACAACATGGAAAAATCACGAAAAGATAAAACACCTGAACAGATTATTGTTAGATCAGAGATCAAATATCCGAATAGCTTTACGTAGACACTACGCCGATAAATTCGTTAGTACAAAAATACAGAAATAAATTAAAATATGTTTTAGTTTTTTGATCAATGGTTAAAGCTTATTGGAGAGCAGGATAAAGAGTAATTTTCAAGTCCGGTTCGGGAACGGGTGGCTTCCTAGTTTCATAACGTGAATTCACAATCATTTATGCGCTGGAGAGACCGTTTCCTTTTCTGTGCTGAAGCAATTTATAATCGCGAATTGATAGTTTCTAATACTAATTATCTCTATATAATAAAAACTTCATTCATAAGTTTTTCATAAATTTAAGATAAGAGTCGCAAAGAACAAATTAATAAATCAACTACGACTTAGCAACGTAAATAAACTAAAATTAAATCGAATACTTCTGAGCGTTTCGAAATCATAACTTTGTTAATTAAAATAAATTTGGAACCTTAATCTATACTAAACCAATTAGTAAAAATAAAATGAGATATATATATATATATATATTGACCTACATTATTAACCAATACTTATAAGTCGGTGGTATAATCTTAATAAAGAAAGATCTTTTTATATTATTTTAATAACATATATAGTATATAGAAAAATGATTAACCAAATGTTTAGTTAAAATTAAATCTAAAATCATTTTGATAGCTTTACGGGTTCTAATTTAAACTGTTGGATAAGATGTTATACCTTGGATAGAGCTCACTGATCAATAAAAGTGAAATGGAGGAAATTGATTCTGAAAAATTAGCATTACAAAGATTCAAATGTAAAAATGTGTCATGATATGCGAATAAAGTAATTTAGCGTGGGATTGTAATCAAGGTAAACTAGTTTATTTAAATAGCTTTTTTGGCAATTTAAGTTAACGCGAGCCGTTTATGTTGAAAGACGTACTTACGTCTCTTTTGGGGGGGGTAAAATAACGAAAACCTCTACCAGGTAGCACAATCAGAAACTGGTGAAATCAAAGGGCACTACCTAAATGCAACTGCAGGTACTTGTGAAGAAATGTATAAACGTGCTGCTTTTGCTGCACAAATAGGCGTACCGATTATTATGCACGAGGCCGGATGTTAGAATTAATTTATAATTAATTATATCTCAGAGTAGAGCACCAAACAATAATATAAAATAAGAAACAATTACCTGAAATAGATGAAGAGCAATTCTTTAAACCTAAACCAAGTTGGGTCTAAATTACCCTTTTCACTAAAATTAAAAATTTCGTGAAAACTTTAGGGAAACTACATGAAGATCGTGCCACATAATTTAATATCAATACCTAAAGGACAATATTCGAAATTAAATGTTTCGAGAGATATATAATAAAGTACAAAGGCATCTAAAAGTAATACGTTCAACTAAGAGAAAAGCATGCAATCAAACTAAAGAATTTGATATTAAGTAATTAAAAAGATAAAACAAAATAAATCAATTAGTATTAAATATAGTACTTAACTTAATATATTAAAGCTACTTCAAGTAAATAAAAAGTCTATAAAGGTTTGATGAGTCTCTAATATCTAAAAGAATCGTTTTTATAAAAGGAGGTTAAAGGGACAAAAAATGGTCAGATAAAAAAGTATATAGTCATAACCAAGAAAAATAAAAGTTTAAAATTAAAATAAATATTAAGAGATGTCATAAATAATCCAAAATATTACTGATTCTAAAAGTGAAATTCGGAATTATAAGTCAAATCAATAACGTAAAAATATTCAAATAAAAGAAAGATCTAGAAAATTCTAATATATATATATATATATATAACTAACTATACATAAGAATGACAAATCATTTGATAGAGCGTAGGTGAATTGAAAGGTTCTAGCCACGTTCGGGTGGAGCTTATACTCAAAATTTTGAGATATTCAACCACAATTATATAACAGGTGGCTTCACTGCAAATACTTCTTTGTCTATGTATTGCCGTGATAACGGTTTATTGTTTTACGGCACGCTAAAAACAGCTATGTTTATTGAGGTCTCGTTATGTTCAATACAATTGAACAAAGACAAAAACTCTTTCAGTCTGAAGATGTAGAATCTTAGTCACCAACGATAGGGTCTGAAAATCGTAATATTTATAAGAAGATCACGTTCTATCCTAATAGCAAAATGGATTAAAATAAAACCATACATATTTGCGAGGTGAAATTGTAAAAAGAAGGCTAATATTCGGACCTACGAACCGGATACAAGATATATGATGCAAGGATGTAATATTTAGCTAAATCGAACAGAGGTATAGAAATCCAATAATATTTCTTTTTCCTACCGTAGATGTTCGTAGGTTATTAACGCCTTTTCCTTATATAAAATAATTATATACATAGTTGAACGTGTAAGTTTCTTTAATTTACCGAAGTGGCGAAATTAATAATAATATCAATTTTTGTACTAAAGAAACGGTGGATGTTTTATCATGATTAACTCATCGTCTGAATTGAACTCTTTTTGAAAAAAGAAGACAGGAGAGTATCGGATTTTTAGGTATCTCACTGAAAAAAGACCCTATTCCAAACCTGAGACAAAAACGTGATGAGGTACCGTATTTTGGTTAATAGATGCAACAATAAACCCAAAACAAAGTTATGAAATGACGCTTAAATAACATAAAATAAATTTTCTGGATAAATTATTTTAATTTATATTCGGACAACATGATGATAAAATGCTAATGAATATAAACCTTATTTGATCCTCAAGACAAAAAAAAGGGATCTTCTATTTAGTAATTAATAGCACTCTTTTTACTGGAAAGGAATAAATAAAAAAATCTCAAATTTTAGATATAGAATATTTGAAATTTTATTTTATAATGCTTAAGTATAAGCCGGATGCTTGATAACGTGCACGTCCGGTTCACTCGGGGGCAGCGTGATGATACGATATCTACCGGGCACATATTCACCGTGCTATGCATGCTGTTATTGACCGTCAAAGAAATCACGGTATACACTTTCGTGTATTAGCAAAAACTCTTCGTATGTCTGGTGGTGATCACTTACATTCAGGAACAGTTGTTGGTAAATTAGAAGGTGAACGCGAAGTAACTTTAGGTTTCGTAGACTTAATGCGTGATGCATATGTAGAATCGCGGATCAATCAGATCTAGTATTAAATGTTACTTTAACCAGATAACCTAAGGGACATCACTTAGAACCCAACGTAGGAACAATATGAAAGGAAATAATAAAGAAACTATTGTATAGCATCCTAGCTAAAGCAAAATTAGACAATCCTTGGTATTCTAAAATTGCAAGGGTCATTTTAGTTGGAAAGATTTGGTGGAATCCAGAATGATGCCAAACATAATAATTATAGTTAAGACCATTAAGCTATAAATAATTACTTAGCTCCGGTTGACTAACCAAATTTCTTCTACGTTGGTAGTCGTAATAAAACCCGGGGATTTGTTTATTTCATTGCCAAATAAGATTATATAATATCTAGATAAACGATTAACCAGTTGATTGGTGTAAACTCAGTATAATAATTATATTGAGAATCTTTGGAGGTACCTCCAAAGATTCTCATCTATTGGAAACGGTGTTTCACCCTAAATAATATAACTCACGAACCAGATTAGAAAGTTCTAAGAAGAAAATTTAAGTATACTTGATTAGAACAAAAAGCTTAAATTGGAAATTTGTTATATTTTTTGAATAAAGAAATTTAATCAGTAATTAGGATGAACTCGTTATCTTACGCAGTCTTACCCTCGAGGTCTATTATAATCCGTTACAAGCAAATAGCAAACCTTAAAAATATTATGGCAAAACTATTAAATGATTGGTCAGAAATTAACTGGATTAAATGAATATAGATGTTTTAAGACTAAAAAGGAGGATATTTCGAGAAAAAGTTGACAAAACTATACGACTCTTAAGAATTTACAATAAAAAGTCTAATAGCTAAATCATCTTCTGATTAAGATTTTGACTGTTTAAGATTACGCGAGCCGTATAAGTTGAGAAACGTACGTACGGATCCCGAGGGGGGGAGGGTATGAGCCATTACTCTACCGAGGAAAGATCGTTCTCGAGGTATCTATTTCACTCAAGATTGGTGTGGTTTAGGCGGTACTATGCCTGTAGCTTCAGGTGGTATTCACGTTTGGCATATGCCAGCACTTACTGAAATATTCGGTGATGATGCATGTCTTCAATTTGGTGGTGGTACATTAGGCCACCCTTGGGGTAATGCACCAGGAGCAGCAGCAAACCGTGTAGCTTCAGAAGCTTGTGTACAAGCGCGCAACGAAGGACGTGATCCTTCACGCGAAGGTGGAGATATCATTCGTGAAGCTTGTAAATGGTCACCTGAACTTGCAGCAGCTTGTGAAGTTTGGAAAGAGATTAAATTTGAATTTGAAACTATTGATAAACTATAATATAATATATTCAAATTCAAAATTTATTTTAATATATAGAAAAGGTTTTACAGAAGATTTTAATGAAAAGAATTTACAAAAATAAAAAACTTTTAGTATTTATGGTTATGATCACTTAGATATAAAAAATAAAGAAATGGTGAACGGGAAGTAACTTTAGATTTTTTAGACTTAATCATGATATATATATATATATCATGGAAAAAGATTGTTCTAAAGGTCTATATTTCACTCATTTATATGGCTTAGTTGGTATTTACGTTTAGCTTATAACTAGCAATTAATGAAATATTTAGTGTTAGTACATTAGGGCACTCTTGGAGTAATGTACCTAGAGCAGAAAAGCATATAACTTCAGAAGCTTAAAAACAGGTGGATAACGAAACAGGTAATATTTTGGAAAAACTAAATTTGAAGTTGAAACAATTAATAAACTATAATAATATCAGCAAAATTCAGAATTTATCTAAAATAAAATAAAAAAAAAATATATATATACAAACGGTTTTACAGAAAATTTTAATGAAACGAAATTACAAAAATACGAAAATAAATATAATAATATCAAAAAAAAAATTTAATACTTTATATATGGCCGTACCTAAAAAGAAAATGTCCAACTCAAAAAGAGATTCCAGGAAAAACACTTGGAAAAAGAAAGTTTTAAAAAAAGTAAAAATAGCAATATCTCTAGGTAAATCTATACTTGAAAACAAACCTATAAATTTTATTTTTCCTTAAATAAAATGTTATAATAACACTGAAAATGCTGTGATAATCCTAAAGTTTTAAAATTTACCAATATGTCTCACTCAGTTAAAATTTACAATACATGCATCGGTTGTTTGCGAATATAAACTAATATTTAAATAATATTAATAAAGAAAAAACTTACTCGAAAATCGAATCAAAAGGAGAAAAGCCTGTTTAATACTTTTTTTACGGGAAAACAAAAAACGTTAAACTAATTCTAGTTAATTAAATAGAAAAAATAAATTAATTAATTAATAATAATCTATCCGTACAATCAATAGATACACAACAAAACTTGCGAAAGTTAAATGTTAGTATAATTAAATTACGATAAAAAAGATAAATGAGTTTACTTAAACAACATTAAATTAAATAACTGCTATTACATACACTTCATAAGTAATCGCCTTAATTTAACTAAGCCAATAGCAAATAAATGTGCTCACTTGGTTTTATAAAGTGATATAAAGTAAATTCTTGATAAAGATATGTTATTAGTGATTTAATTAAAATATCAACTTTAAAACGCAATGCGTACGTGCATGTCCTACAGATGGTTAAATTTAAAAGTTATCAGCTCATACCAATACGTAATTATAATATAATTTATATAAGGACGAACAGCATTCTTGAATTTCACTTTAAAATAAAACCTAGTACATAAACTATAATACATCTAAAAACGAAAAGAAAATTTAGAATTTAAATATTATGAGCTAATACAATAAAATTGAAAGTTGCTAAATTAAAATAAGCTCTGATAGGATAAAAATTATATAAAAAATTTTTTACTAAACTAAACACTATATTTTGTATAATTCGCTATATTTGAAAGAGATTAATAACAATTAATAAAATAAAACAAAATCTAGAAAATTGCAAACATCAAGTATAAACAAACTTATATGAATTTTGAATAAAATTAAATCGAGCCGTATGTTTTATAGAAGTGTGGGTTTGAGAAAACAAAAATTCTATCAATTAATACAAATATCTTACTTAATAGGTTAATCAATAATAATAATATCCCTTACATAACAAGACAAATAAAAACGATAACACACATTAAAAAACGAAAGTCTTAAAGAACAGCCACATGGGAATAAATCTCCAAAACAAAAGATTAAAAGTCCTAATAATATAATAACCTTTACAAAAAACTTTCTCCAAGAATAAGGATGTAAAAAATTCTCTGTAAGTTTTTCTAAATTAAAACAATAAATTGTTTATTAACATAAATATACTATGTATAACTATTATATTAGACAAAAAGGAGGTACTATGTATTTCAATTATTATATATAATTATAACAGGTCATAATTTAATATATTGAATAGAAAAATATCACAAATATAAAATACATAAAGCTAGGACAAGTATAAATGATTACAAATCTTATCGACATTAGAGAGTCGAAAATTGCCTTACAAAGATATTATTATTCTTATTTTTATTAAAAACGACACCCAGCATTAAGAAGTTATAATTATAATAAAAACATTCAAGACACGAGTTTAATAACAAATGCTACTTGTCAAATATTATTCCATATTTTATATAACTCAAGCTAACGTTGGTCATATTTTAAAACCACAAAATAAAATATTAATAAATAATATAACAATAGATTAATTATCAAAATGTTAAAAAAAATAAAATGCTATTAAAAAAATCTAGATAGATTTAATTATAATATTATAACCGTATATAACCAAGAAAAGCTATATGTACGGTTAGTCAATGAAGGGTTAAAACGTCCTTTTAATTTCATAACTCGTCCGGATCCTTGAGGAAAATAAAATTTTACTCGACTTTTGGAAATGGTTCCTTGGAATGGATGTAAAGCTGGCCAAATAGCATCTTCACCTAGAACAGAAGACTGCGTTGGTTGCAAAAGATGTGAATCTGCTTGTCCTACAGACTTCCTTAGTGTACGTGTATATCTAGGTTCTGAAACAACTCGTAGTATGGGTCTTTCATATTAAGAAGAATATTAAATCGTCTACTAACAAACAATAAAAGGACAAAAAATTTGTTCTTTTATTATTGTATTATTAATATTTACCTCTAAATTCAGGAAAAGGAATACAAATAAGTAAATAATACTTATCATTCAAGATGGAAAAAACACTAAATACCACTTCAGTAGGAAGAGTCAGAATCAATTAAAATTTAATAAACATTAATTGATCAAAAAAACCTTATCCCAGATAAATAAAAGCATTTTAAGTTTAAATAAATAAAAAATAAGATAGTTTTATTTAAAAAGAAAAGCAGCTATAGCAAATGTAAATCTAAAACCTGGCAATGGAAACATTATCATAAATGGACTAAGCTTCGATCGATACGTACAATACAATCCTAGAATAGACTAACTACAAAAACAATAAAATTTAGCATAATTAAATATACCAAAATTCAATATATATATATCTGCTAAATTTAACAAAGAGAATATCGACTTAAAGATTTATTAAGATCATCCGTAAGTTTACTAATAAACGAAAACACATTTAGAATTGGAGCAAAAAGATAAAGATATAAGAAATTTTTATAAACAAATCGTTTCTTACATAAAATACTAATTTGAAATTAATCAATCACCTCTCTCATTATTAGAATTAGAAAAAAGCTACGATGTTGTAATACAATCAATGGGTGGTGGATTAAGTGGTCAAAGCGAAGCTATTAAGTGATTCTATAAATAATAAAAAATGTGAAAATCAACGATAAATTTAATAAAATTAAATAAAAATTTGAATTTAAAGCTTAGATTAAATCTTAATGATTAAAATAAAAAAATTAGGAATTGCTAGAGGCTTATACAAAATTGTAGAAACAAGTAGCCAAAGAAAATTAAAAAGTGCTGGATTCTTAACAAGGAATTCTGCTTGCAAAGAAAGAAGAAGTTTGAATTGTTATTTTGAAGTGAAACATAAATAGTTGTATATATATATATATATATATATATTAAAAGGCAAAGGTAAAAATTAATAAATGTGGGTACCTTAGATCGTAAATTCTATTAATAGAGACAAAAACACACAAACACAATAGTTACTTACAAGTTAAAAATCAGAGATTTTAGTTAAAAATAAAACAAAATATAAATTTTCATTCAACTATTATTTAAAAACAAATCTTCGAATTTCAAAAGATAAACCATATAAGTAAATTAATAAATCTTATACACCTAAAAATAAACAATTAATTTGGATATTTTTCACCAAAAGATTACGAAAACACTATTAAAAAAGCTTAATTTATAAAAAAAAACGTTAAGTTTGTTAACAGGTAAGTATACGAAACCTAGTTTAATAATATGGACTTAAAAAAGCAAGAAAAGCTTCACAGTTTTCTAAACGATAAGAAAAAATGCCCAGCCTCAAATTGTTTCTGAAAAAAATTCATTATTAAACAAGTAAAATAAAGAATTTCTAATTATAAAATTAGTTAGATTTTAAATTAACTGGAGTTAATCGACCTAATAAGAAACTTAGAATAAAAGAAAAAATGTCAACAAAAATCGATGAAATAGTTGAAAAATTAAAAACTATTACTTTACTAGAAGCTTCTGAACTAATTAAAAAAATCGTATGATTAAATAACGAATTAATAACATAAAATACAAACTAACTAATAAGAATTGAATATAATAAATGCCAATGCTAGTTTGCAAAAAATAAAGTGAGATTATATCAACTAAACAGAAGAAACTTTTGGTGTTGATGCTAGTATAACAGCAAGTATACCTACTTCAGCAGTGTCCTCATCTATAGGGAAAGCTGATGAACAAACTGTAGAAGAAAAAACCGAATTCGACGTAATAATACAAGAAGTACCTACAGCTAAAAGGATTACTGTAATTAAAGTTGTAAGAAGTCTAACTTCTTTAGGACTTAAAGAAGCAAAAGACTTAATAGAATCTGTACCAAAAGCTGTAATTGAGGGGGTATCAAAAGAAAAAGCAGAAGAAACAAAAAAACTTTTAGAAGAAGCAGGAGCAACAATAATTATTAAATAAAATTAAAATAAAAAAAATAAAAAAAATAAAAAAAATAAATATATATATATATATAAAATTTATGAAAAAGTAAAATACCTTGACTTTAATCAGGTTTAAATGAAACAATATCTATTTTAAATATAAAAATAATAAAATTATGCTTTTATTAACTTTCCAAGCTTCACTTTTAGCACTAATAGCCTTATCGTTTCTTCTTATTATAGCTGTACCAGTAGTATTTGCTTTACCGAATGGATGGAATGAAAATAAAAATTACATATTAACTGGTTCTGCCATCTGGATAAGCTTAGTATTATTAGTAGGAACATTAAATTACTTTGTAATATAAGAGACTAAAAAAACAACTAATTTGTTAAAGTAAACAACAAATAAAATTTAAGGATAAAATTTCATTGATCCAAGGATATGACGTAAAAAAAAAAAAAAAAAAATATATATATATATATATATATATATATATATATTTTTTTTTTTTACATTTACAAATAAAAATGAAGAAATTTATAAATCAAAAAGTCAATAAATAAAGTATTTTTTTTATCAATAAACAAACTAATAAAATAAGTTCTAATGAAAATTATAAAACTATCTGTAATAAAAAATAACTCATCTAAAGAACAATACTATACGTTATTTGAACTAAAAATAGAGAATAACACAGAAAAAAATAAATTACTACTACTAAATACAATTCGAAGAAACTTAATAAAAGAGACAATATAATTATAAACTAATAGAAACTAAACCATAATAAAAAAAAAAATAATATGAAACTTTCAATTAAAACTTATTATATTAGTGTCAAAGAGAAAAAAATAATCTCATAACAAGTACAAAAATTAATAATGCTTTATTTTTTATTAAAGATCACAGAAAGGCAAACAATTATTATTATCCTATAAGTGAAGATATAACAATAGAAGAGATAAATGAAAGCATTCCTGAAATCATCTCAAATTTGAAAAAAATAAACTTAAAAACAAAAAAAGAAATAAACAAAAATAATATAAACATTGCATGTATAGAAGTCGAAAAAAATGACGAAATAAAAGCAAATAATATACGACTACCTAATAATAATATTAGCATTTTAAATAAAGAACAATATCTTTTCAAAAAAATTTCTAATAAAATAAAACTACGAGTAATAATAGAAATTAAAGTTAAAATTCTAAAATATAAACATCGAATTATTAAATAATATTAACTATAAACTACTCAATATCAAAGATCTTTTAAAAAGAAAAAAAAGCAGAATCTTATTTTAAAACAGCCAAAGGAACAGATTTTAATCCAATAAATAAAACAAATTATATATAAGATTAAAAAGCCAAAATGCCTTATATATTATTAAATCACAACTGTCTATAAATAAGATAAGATATTAAATGTATTATTCTTATTTTATACAAAATAAAAGGTACAAATAAACTTTAATTTAAAAAATAGAAAAAACTACAATAAAGAATAAAAATAAACTAATATTAGAAATATACACGAATTTAAATACAACACCTTTTAGAACACTTAAAACAAATTTTTATTTTAATAAAGAATTAATAAGAAATCTATAACCAACTTAATAATTAACTAAAAAATTAAGCTCAAAGAAATGTTAATAAATTACAGCAAAAGTGAGATTAGACTAATAAGAAACATAAATTCGAAAACAAATGCGAATGTTAACTAAATAAACGGAGAAGGAGGGATTTGAACCCTCGGTAACTTAACGTTACGCTGGTTTTCAAGACCAGTACTTTAAACCACTCAGACACCTCTCCTGTCGGGATGACAGGATTCGAACCTGCGACCCTTGCATCCCAAATGCAATGCGCTACCAAACTGCGCTACATCCCGTTTCTAACTATAAATAGTTTAAAGTAACTTTCCAAAAAATTGAATAAAATTAAAAGATACATTTATTTCATTGTACAAAAAATCAAAATTATATTATGAAAAACTTCACAACTTATTTATCAACAGCACCAGTAATTGCTATTATATGGTTAACATTGAGCTCAAGCTTGGTAATTGAAATAAATAGATTTTTTCCAGATGCATTAACTTTCTAAAAACCTATTTTATAAATAAAGAAACCTAAGAGTTTTCTTTATTTATAAAAGGAAGCAAACCTATTATTCTAGATTTTTTAACAAGAAAATAACGTAAAACATTCAAATGCAATTTCATTATCAATTAACTTGAAAGTTACAAATAATTTTTAAACAAAGAAACTAACTCTATAAAAATAGCAAGTATTAAATAAAGATTTTTATGTAGAGACACACTTATTTACTTTATATAAAATAAAAAAACAAACTACTTAATTAATAATTACACAAGATAATAAAACTTTAGATGTTTAAATCAAGATATTGTTACACAAAGGTTTTATTTATTACCACAAAAAAACTACTAAAATAAATATAACACATTAACTTTTAAAGTGTTCAAAAACTATTATGAATCACAAAGATTTAGAAATAAATCGATGCTGTTTTGCAGTCAATTTTGTAAGCCTTCTCGGTAGAATTTTTCCTTGAACCGTTATAAATTTCCTTAGTAAATAAATATTTTTATAATCAATAACTTCAGAATAAACGATAGAAACAAACAACATCTTCTAAAAAATTCAACAAGTGAAATACATAAAAAAACAAATAATTTATAAAGTATTTATCTAGAACGAAGAATATTAATCAAGTACTCACGAATTTTATAGAAGAAAAATTTATAATAGAAATAATCATAGAAGATTTTAATAATAAATAAACAAAATAAAAACAAATCCATAAATATAAAAATAAACACAAAGGTTATTATAAAAACCTCTGAAATAAGTAAAAAATAGTAAGTATATATACTTACTAAAAAAGGTGTATGAAACAAACTCTTAAAACTTAAATATTTTTTGCAAAATATCTACATATCATCAAGAGTCTTCAAAAATTATCTCACAAAATTCTTTTTATATTCTAAAATAGATGACTTAAGTATATCTTCAGCTTCAGATGTAAATGTTTTAGTCGTATCAATGATTTGTTTGAAATTAGGCTTAGAAGTATTAATATACTCTCTTAAACCTGCAAGAAACGTTCTAACATTCCCAATCTCTAAATCATCTAAATAACCGTTAATGCCAGTATAAATAGTAGCAACCTGATCAGAAACTGCTAATGGAGAAGATTGTGACTGTTTTAACAATTCACGTAATCTCGAACCACGAGCAAGTTGATTCTGAGTAGCCTGATCTAAATCAGATGAAAATTGTGAAAATGCTTCTAATTCAGCAAACTGAGCCAATTCCAATTTTAGTTTACCTGCAACTTGTTTCATAGCTTTTATTTGAGCAGCAGAACCTACTCTGGATACTGATATACCAACATTTATTGCAGGACGTATACCTGAATTAAAAATATCAGCAGATAAAAATACCTGTCCATCTGTAATTGAAATAACATTAGTAGGAATATAAGCCGAAACATCTCCAGCTTGTGTTTCAACAATAGGTAAAGCTGTCATACTACCTTCACCAAGTTCATTACTAAGTTTAGCGGCACGCTCTAATAAGCGAGAATGTAAATAAAATACATCCCCTGGATAAGCTTCACGTCCTGGAGGACGACGTAATAACAAAGACATCTGTCTATAAGCCTGAGCTTGTTTAGACAAATCATCATAAATTACTAGTGTATGACGTCCTGTATACATAAAATACTCGGCCAAAGCTGCACCTGTATAAGGAGCTAAATACTGTAACGTTGCTGGAGAATCAGCATTTTCGGCAACGATAATAGTATATTCCATAGCTCCTCTTTGTTCTAAAGTAGTCACTATTTGTGCTACAGAAGATGCCTTTTGTCCAATAGCAACGTATACACAAATCACATTCTGGCCTTTTTGATTTAAAATAGTATCTGTAGCTACAGCAGTTTTACCTGTTTGTCGATCACCAATAATAAGTTCTCGTTGACCACGACCAATTGGGATCATAGCATCAATTGCTACTAAACCAGTCTGTAAAGGTTCATATACGGATCTTCTAGAGATAATTCCAGGTGCAGGAGATTCAATTAAACGGCTACTTGTTGTTGAGATTTCTCCTTTCCCGTCAATAGGGCGAGCTAAAGCATCCACTACGCGACTTAAAAAAGATTCTCCTACAGGTACTTGAGCAATTTTACCTGTAGCTTTAACAGAAGCGCCCTCTTACTTGGTAGATATAGACATATATTCTTCTAACCCCAAAAGATCTGAACTTGCATATTACTATACATTCAGCTCATCCATACATTTAAAAATTTGAAAACAAACCAAATGAAAAGATAATTTGTTTTCATTATATTAAAATTAACCAAGAATTTATAATAACTTATATAACAATTATGGACAACTACAAAAATGTCTAATAATAAGAAATCACAAAAACAATATATATATATATATATATATATATATAACTTTTTAATGTAGGTATACTTTATATTTTATATTTAATAGTAAAACAAATTTTAAATAAAAATAATAAGGAATCTTATCAATTTTGCCTCACTTCTATTTAACAAAATTTCAGTTATTTCTTAAATGAACAAAATAAATATACGTTATTCTAAATTAAACTAGCACGCGAAAAGACTGACAGTTTTATGTTCAGAAAGTAAAAATACTACACATGCTGTTAGCAAATCGTACCTGACATTTATCATACGACTTTTGTTATAAAAGACAATCCAATTTTCAACATAGCATACAGCTTTACCTTAAATTAAATTATTAAACTTAAAATAATTTGTTGTTATAAATAAAAGCAAGTTTAAAACTTCATCAAGCTTAGTTCTAGGCACGACTGAAATGTAACCACGTATTTAAATATTTATGCTTTATAATTCAGATTAAATCTTTGTAAATACTTTTATTATTTCTTCTATATACACTACTGCTCCTAACTCATAGAATTACATCCGATCTGTTACACATTCTTTTGGCTATTATAAAGGAAAAATCTATTAATAATTTACAGATATCCAACTAGCCAAAAAGGTTTTTAAAATATCAGAATTAAAGACAAAAATATAGCACTGAGTATGTTTTATTATAAATTTCATCCTTCATACTTTATATGATATTCACTTCCTAAAGTTTTTATTCAACGCTTTTGCCCGTTGTTTAAACTTACATTATAATTTAATTGTATTATATAAATAAATAAATATAATCGGGTTATAGAAATAAATCAAATATAAATTCTGTATTTCCTTATAAAAGCCACACTAATACATTGGTAAATATTGAATACAAATAAAGCTCTTTAAGACTTATATAATCTTATATAATTATATATTTGCGAATAAAATTAACATCAGTAAAATTAATTAATTAATAAAATACAATTATTAACCAAAAAAATAAATGAAATAAAGAGCCAAGAAAAAATCCATACCCAAAAAAACCTTTTTATTTTTAAAGAAATTAGAATTCGGCTAAATACCATACTTCATAATATATAAATACTCATATACTACGCGATAGTAAAATAGAAACTATAAAACTCTTTACTTAACTAAAAAGCTGACTTAACTTTTATCTTCTATATCAAACCTAAAATAATATTAGAATTTCGGTATCGCAAGCAAATTTAATCCATCACCCATTAAAACGGCACCAACATTATCAGCTTCTAAATTAAGTGCTATACCAACAGTTCCTTCTTCAAACTCAACTAACTCACCAGCCATAACTTTTTCTAAGCCATAAATTCTAGCAATACCGTCACCAACTTGCAAAACGGTACCGACATTAACAACTTTTAGCTCCTGATTATACTTCTCAATTTGCTGACGTATTATTTTACTAACTTCATTAGGACGAATTTTTATCATAATTTTATTCTAAATAATAATATATATATATAGACTCAAAACATAGAAATTATATAAAATATAACCTTAATATTTCCAAATTAAAATAAAGCTTTATCTATACTAACTAAATCATAGGTAACTGAAATTTTCTGAAATAGCTATTCTAGTTATTTACGGTATAAAGACTTAATAGACAATTTATCAATATTCTGTAACAAGATTTTCTTTTGCAAATTCGAATTTAAACGCTTATTTAGTCTATCAACTACAGTAGTAAGAGCCAAATTGCTTAGCTTCTGACAAATAAATAGGACTATTACCCTTTAAAAATACTAGAAATAAAAGTTCAATTTAGTCTAGCATTAAAATAAGTTTACAAGCATCTAATATAGGGAATCTTATAAAAGGCTATGAAAACTACTAAAATATAATATAAAGTACATAACATTTAAGTGTTAATAAATGACTTAGTAATTTTATAATATAAATCTTAAATAACAAATTATATAAACTAACCTTTAAAAAATCTTTAGAAATTATTAATTATCTAATAATACAAACGTTAAAAGGTAAAATATATTCCCTTATAGCAAATATATGTGTATCTATACACTAATAAGGCTAAATCAACAACTATAAACACAATTGAAAACAGAAAATTTACTAAATAAAATGAAAAGTTACACTCAAAGTATAAAAATTAAATAATCTATATGAATACTCATTTTCAAACCGTAAATAAAGTTCAACATTATCCGGCTTTTATTAAAACATCTTTTCCTTGCATTTAAATATAGAAATAGAAACCAACTATTCTAAAAACACATTTAAATTTTAAAGCTAATCATAGAATTTTTCCAATCATAATTTTAAAATTATAAAAATAGATTAATTTTTTATTTATATTTAATAGTCAATAGAAATTTCTTTCAACAAGAATTTAAACTATGCATTTAAAATACTAATCAATATAATTTTTAAAACTATTTTATTTTACTCCATGCGTTTCCACATCTTAGAGTTTTATTCGAGTATCTTAAACTCCATTTAAAATTTCAATAAAGTAATTTAAAACAACCAATGACTTTATGATATCCATTTCAAAATTTATCATAGAAAATTGAAATAGTATATGCTATCAAATAAAATATTTTATAAAATAAATCTTCTTGCTAGCACAAACCAAACAAATTAAATAACAGAACTTTATAATAATGTGAGAATAACACAAAGACTTTATCCTATTATAATAAGGATTATATCTAATTCAAGCAAAATTTCCCTGAAATTTCTTCTTTCAAAATTAACTCATTAATTAATAAAGGTAAAAATATGTGTCTTACTAAATAATTAAAATAAAATAGATAACAAATTCGCACCATTAGAACGATACAAACTAATAACCAATATGTTACTATTTACTAAATGCAGACTAAATTAAACTTAAACATCTTTCAAATAAACTCTCCAATCTTAAAAGTTTTAATATTATAAATAATTCAAAATTAGTATTTTCATTTTTAAGAAAAAAGTTTAAAACAGTGATGTATATTAAAATAGATTTGCTTACTCTAAAGATACTGAAATTCAAAGCAAAAATAATCAAGTCAACTATACAGCAAAAATACTTATAACTGTAGCCAAATAGAAAATCATTACGCACAAATTAATAAAATAATATATCTCCATTCAACAAACTAAATAAATCAAATAAAGATAAATTTAGCTTCGATAAACTAAAGAGATTATCTCATAAGTTAAAATAAATAAATCTAAATTAGACAATATAATATGTAACTTGTTAAACCACTTCACTAATAGATTTTTCTTCCTCAAAACGAACCGCAGACAAGTTAGTAGCTTTTAATCGTTTAATATCTTCTTCTACAGCATTTAACATACTTTGAGAAGTTTGATTTGCTAATAGTAAACTTTGGCTACGAATTTGCTCAGATTTAACTTTAGCCATATCAAAATTTTTCTTAGCAAAAATAAGATTCTCTTCAGCTTCTCGCAATTTATTATCTGCTTCTTGTAACGATTTCAATATTACTTCTTTACGGCTATTAATCAAATCGCTTAAAACAATTCTCCCATAATATATCAAAACTCCTATAACAACAGACAAATTCAAAACATTTGTTTCCAAAATATCTGTATTTATACCAAAGCCTTCAGATTCTGAAATAAGCATAAAAATATTAATATTATTATTTATCACAACTTAAAAACTCCAAAAATTCCACATTTTAGAAAAAAATAATAAATAAATTCAGATTAAACTGAATTTACAAACAAAACTTAAACAAATGGATTAGCAAAAATAATAGCTAATGAATTGGTAGATTTTGTGTTTATTCAAATACCCCAAAAAATATGGACAAGCATGTTTTCATGCATCCAGCTTATACTTACATGTATTAAAGACTATATAATCCAAAATTAATATTTCTACTTCCTTCAATATTTAAAAAGTAAATGATTTTTGATGTAGTTAAAATTTTAGCACATCAAGTGTGCTATAAACATTAACATGATAAAGCTAAACTAAATTTAGGTATAAAAAATGATAATAATCAATTAAATATAAATTAGAATATTAAAGATGAAAAACTTGGATCTGCTGCTGTAAGTTTTCTTACTAATAAAACCAGAACAAAACGTTTACTAGAATATGAAATCTCCGAAATAAATAATTAATTAAAAATTATAATTTAAAATCTGCACATTTATATTTAATATGAATAATTAATATCTGATTAAAAAAAACAAATCCATCAACAATAAAATAAGCTAAAAATATTATAGGAACTTTGCTTAAGTTACAAAAGAAGTACCTCAATCTAAAATTAAAATATTTATTTTGATATGCGATTATTAATATAAAAATTAAAATTTTTAACCAACTGTTAATTTTACTTATAATCAACTGATAAACTACGAAAATTAATCAACAAATTTATCTAACGGAAAAAATGCAGAACTGTTGTTTAAATAAACATTAAACGAAAAATTAATGTTTTAACAACATAAAAATTGTAGTAAATTTGGGCTAAAAGATCTGGTACTGAATCAAACAATATATTAATTTGTATTAAATTCCAGAATAAGTATAGAATAATTTATTGATATTCTTCAATATAAATATAAAAAGAATTCCATATAATAACATTGTGTCGTGACTACAACTAAACCATAAATAAAAGGTAGATATTAAATGTAACAAACTTATCCCCTAAGAAACCAAACGTGTTTGACTACAAACATATGGCTTTTAGCTTTTCATATAATTAATAATAGAATTTAAAACAAAATTATTAATTATATGAAAAGTTATTTTTCCAAATTCCGGTAATAAAGGAAGTACCTTTCTTTATTATCCCTGTCATAAAATAATAAACGCCAATAATAAGGATAAAAAGTCCTACATTTAAGAAAAACTTTAAAATATCTTCTTTCATTTTTAAATAAAATTCTACTAAATTTACATATTCTACTAAATATACTATCTTTAGTAAATGCTGAAAAACAAACAAAGCTTAAGTTTTAATAATTAAATGGTCTACCTGCTTAACTAAACTTGGACCAATCTATTATATATATATATATTATTTTGGACCTTCTATTTTTACTCATCATAAACAAAACCTTTTAAGTAAATTAACCAACTTTGATTAATTTACTTTTTATACCTACAACTTAATTTATTAAAGTTAAATACTATTAAAAACTTAGACAAAAGGACATAACATAATTTGATTTAATGTATTATAATAGTAGCATGATGTCGTGAAGTTAAAGCTTCCATAAAAGCTAATGACAATAAAAGAGTACCACGGATCTTATAAAACTAAGTACTCTCTAATACTCGTTTTCGAACCGTATGTACACCATTTTGAATGTATACGGCTCTCTATGGATTTAATTTACTATATGTTAATTCTAAGGGTACTGGTTACAACCGGTTTATTGACTAGCCCAAATAATATAACAATTGTTTTTTTTTATCATAGTGTGTATTATATAGTTATTTATCAAATGCAGACTAGATTCTGTAAATGGGTTTCGAAATTTTTAGTATTACTTTAATAAATTGATTACATTTCTAATTTTGGTTTTGGTAATCAATACCCACGACAGGACTCTTCACATGTCACGTTTTGAGTCCTCTTCTGAAAGATAATTTTTAATTAGCCTACGATATAGAATAGATCTTACCTTTATTCAGTTTGGTTTATAGCCATAATTTCATACCCCGATTAGTATTTTCAATGTTATTACCTTTGAATTAAGTAATCAAGAGGATTAGCCTCCAGCCAAAACGCGCGTTGATAGCTGTGTATAGAAAGGTAAACTATATTAGAGCGTTTTATTCTGTAAGTAATATCTTCTGGTTTAGTTTTGTTTGGTTAGAAGATATTTTTTAGAATCGATGAAGCAATCTCGATACATTGTTTTTTTTTTATCATATTAATTTTGAGTTTTAGTTTTGGATTTATATTAATGAGGCTCGTGTTATCTTTCTGCTTTTACCTTTAAATTTCCATTACTTGTCCTTGAGTTTGAGAGTTGAGTAGTCTAAAGTTCGGAGATAACATTCTTTTCTATCAAAGAGATCTTCTATTTGGATAATTAAAATATATGACAGTTTAACAGAGAGCAATCAAACCCGCACACCTTCAGCTTCAGGTTGACGAGCCAAACCTTCAATAGCTTTACCTGACGCAGTACCTTGCCCAATACCAGGACCGATAGCACCTAAACCAATAGACTGGATAGAGCTAATGATCACAATCAACCCCCCCAAAAAAGCCGTGCATACACATTTGAATGTACACGGCTCGCATAATATCAAATCAATTAAACTCAGAAAAATTATTGCTATTAATTTTTACTATACTTCCCATTACTTTTTGGAATGGTTATAAAAAGTTTTTAAATAAAAATTAACAGTACTCCTTGCCAAATAAAATACTAATAAACTACTTTTGGCTAGAATTAAATTTATATTGACTTAAATAACGAGCACTTCCTAATTACAATGTATAATTATTGAAATGATTGCATGTTTCAAATTTCAAACATTTACTTAAACACAGCCAACCAAGAAGGATTTTATTTATACTACTACTTTATTTATATCTATAAGCGAAAAGTGAAGGACTAAAGAATTTATTAACATATTTCAGTTCTTGAAGCGGTGTAACTATACCCATTATATAATTAAAATTACCATGATAAACAAACAATCGATTAAATATTATTTTAGTATTTTTAAATCATTTATAATTTTGCCAATCGAACCTAATTATTAAAGTCACTAGATCCTTAATGGAATTAATATTTGCAAAACACTAAAGAATTTTTTTTTCTAAATTACTAAACCTATATATAAATTTATCTTTACAATTTTTGTAGTATAAAACAGTAAAAGTTTATTATGTTTTTAGCAGCCTAAAACACTAAATAATGGAAAATACATCTCGGAAATATGGGAATCGAATCAACTTTTGTCTTATATAAATAATTAGTTATTTATCTAGGAAAATACGCCATACAAAAAAGTCCTTACAACTTTAGACAGTAACCAAAAGAACTTTTAAAATTTAAGAATAGTAAGACTCATAATTGATTTATTGTTAATCTTTTATTGCGAAAATAATAGGAGTAAACTAACCTTAACCCTTTTAGCAATTAATTTCCTTACCAAGGTTTAGGACTTGATTAAGAACTATATACGAATAGTTTTTATTACATAAATAAAAAGGGTTTCACCTATTCCTTCCAATAACTTATTTTTTTTACAAAACCCTTTATACAAATCATGCAATCTTCACTTTTTAAATTGCTAACTGCACAAATCAATCAATAAAAGATTCTACGAATTCAAGACTAAACCATAGGATTGAAATAATGAAGTAACCTTCAAAAGAACTTCCTCCAAACGTAACAAGAATTTTTCAATTCATTTACGCTCTCTACTATTAAACTTTGCTTTGTAGGTAAAATTAAATATTTGAATAACTAATTCTTTACGACAACTTAAATTTGCCTAAGACTTTATAACGACTAGTTGTAAAATTAATAATGTTAGTTTTTAAAATCAAATAACCTAATACAATACTTCCATAGTTAACACTTAACCCCAAACTTTAAATACTAAAGGCTACTATAAACTACAAAAATCTTAAATAAATTCTCAACGCAATTTTATACAGGATACCTATTTATAATATTTGGCTAGTTAAGCAAATAAAATATTTTGATTTATATGTTAAAAATTATTTATTTCTAAAAGTTAGTTTATTCGACTGCTTTAAACATGGCAGAACTTAAACATTTAAGGATGCTAAAAGAACGTTATTCCTTTAATAAAACTATTATTTTATAAGAAAAGTTTAACTACGCTTAATAGCTAAAGATACTTGCAAAAAAATCTATAAACTACGAGGCTTTTAAATTTACAGTAAGATAACCTTTATTAAATAAACTATATGTATATATATATATATATATAACGAATAACTTTCAGACTTTTAATTAGAATTTGTAAAATCACTATCATCCTTTGTTTCACGAATTACAGATGTAAATTAACTGTTTTATAGATATGCTATTTTTAACTGCTCCTATTACAAGTTGTTTACTTTTAATATAAGACATTTTATTTACTCATACAAATTTTAAACAAAAACCTTAAGACAAATAACTAATTTAATTCAGTTTGAATCTATTATTCTTAACATTACATTAGATTTAAACCATGACTGTTTCTTTATCAAATAAAATAAAAAATCACTTTTGTACGCTCCACCTTGTTTTAATTTTTTTAAATTTAGAATATTATACAGCCCGCCCTGCCCCAATAACAGAAGCAGCACAAATAATAGGATTCATAATTTACTCCTTAAAATAAAATCAAAATTGCGTAAAACCCTAAAGAGAAAAATTTAATAAAATTAGAAAACTCAACATAAACATTATAACACATTATTAAAAACTTACGCATTTAAAAAGAAAATCAAACAAATCTAATGATGTCCTTCCATAGCCTCGCCAATATACTTTGGATAAAAAGTTCTCCACAATATATAAAAAATATTCATTAAATCTATATAGATATATACCAAAAATTATATATATATATATATATATATATAAGTTTTATCTTTAAATCACAATGATCCAGATAAAGTTGCAAAAATTAAAGCCTGTATTCCACTAGTAAATAGACCTAAAAATATCAACGGAATAGGAACAATTAAAGGAACTAAGGAAACTAAATAGAATTAATCAAAGATTATTAAAAAGAGAAAACCTAAAAATTTATAAAACATTAAAATAAGTATAAATAGAATGGAAAATAAAACCAATACTGTAAGCACATTACTGCAACTACTAATTCATCTGCCAAAATATTACCGAAAAGTCTAAAACTTAATGACAAAGGTTTAGTAAAATCTTCCAAAACATTGATAGGTAATTAAGATAGGAGAAACTCCCTCTAAAAATCCACACGTGCTATATAAAAAGCATGTGGCTTATAAACACTAAGTTAACAGTCAAATAAAAATAAACTCTTATTTCAGTTAAAAACTAAAAAATTCTGTCTTTAATCAAATTTTAAAATACAAATAAAAACTTCTTTAAATAAACTGAAAATAGAAGCTAAATATAAAAAGTAAAGAAACTACTTTGAAAAAATTAAAAATCGAATATTCAGGAATTAATTTTAAACGAACAGAATATTTTAAACACTACTAGAAAACTATTCACACTTACAATATAACTATAAAAAATAATCATAACACATAACAAAATATTCATATTAATAATAAACTGAAAATAGGAAAATGCTTATTAAATTTCCATAAAAACGAAATAAAGTTTCAGATCGCACATAAAATAGGTGTAGGTTGAACATATTTTGAAAAATAACTTACTATAAGTCAATTAGCCATCACTGTTAATAAAACTATAAAAATTCAAACTAATAGTTTTCAAAATTAAATTTTGTTCTCTGCACAAAAAAATATTCTATAAGTAAATCACAAAACCCTTTTTACTTAACCCAGCATAAAAGTAAGAAAGTGATGTCAAAATAGCTAAACCAGCAGTAGTATTTATTGGATAGAAAAACCTCCTTATGATCAATACATACATAATAAAAAGTATAACGCTCAATAGCTAAAAATAATGAAAGCAGCAAAATTTAACAAGGAATTATTATCCATTAAATTGTTCTCAAAGTTTAAATACTATATGGAAATAAACAAAACTGTTTTTGATATTTATTTCTTCCTTCTATAAATTCATGTCAAAATAATCGACATTTAAATAAATAAAATCAATAGATTTAGCTTTTTATTATTTATAACTAATCAATAAGAATCATAATAATAGAAGTATAAATTTAAAGACGTTTAAAATACAAAGATAGCTCAAACTTATTAATTTTTATCTTCAAAATAAAACAAGTAATTTCAGTCCGCACATGTCATTAGTAGGAGCACCTAACTCACCATTTGGAAGTTCAATAATTTTCCAAGGAACCAATGCACCAGACCAGTTAGAAACAAAAATAAATAAAAACATAGTACCTAAATAAGGAACCCATTTCAAATATTCTTTTTCACCAATTTGTGTCTTAGGTAGAAAAAATATAAAAAATAAAATTTCTCCTACAAAACCGTACATACTCCTTACAAAGTATACGGCTTACATGATTGCGTAAAAAATCCATTTACCTATATAAAAATTTTAAAAAAATAATAAAATTAACTTCTACAGATTAAAGAAAGAATATAAAAAATTTTAAACTAAAGTTTTATTTAGATGAGAAATTTTTTAAAAATACGCAATTTATACAAGCTATTTGAACCAAATAATTATAAAACACCATAATAAATATTAATTATAATATCAAATAGGAAAATTAAAAGCGTCATAAGTAGCAAATAAATAATATAAATGACATAAAAATCCGTTAATTGTTAATGTCTGCTTTAATATCAATTGCTTCTTTAATTGTTTTTCTATTATTTTTTAACAACCCCATATTATAAGTATAAAAGACCACCAAAATAATAAATCATATCATCAAACTAAGATGCATTAAAATAGAAAATAATTATTAATATCAATTTCCTTTCAACAAACAGTGTAAGTAAATTAATTTGCATACTGCTTTCAATAACTCTTACCACTAAAAATTTAATTTATCTATCATATAAATATAAAAAATTTATAAATTAAATATTGCAATAAGAAATTAATACCTAACTTTTTTGGGGTGCTCATAAAAAAGATTTTAAAAATGTATAAAATCAATATAATTAAGAATGTATTTCCCTATATAAATAATTTCTATAATAAGAGCTTAAAAACTAACATTATTTTTTTGAAAAGGAACGCTTACTCGCTTTTCAATAAACTTAAAACGCCAATAAGGTTAAATCCTACTTTGGTACAACTTAAATAAATAAATTAAATTTAACTAATTTAGCCTTATATTATATAGAAAAATCCGTCAACAAAACTTAATTTGGTTTATAATTTCGTAGCCATAAGTTTCAACAAATTAACTTCAAACAAAAACCGGCAAGACATTTCGATCTAAATAAATGAGAACAATACTAATAATTTATATAGAAACTAATAAACGCACACTGACAGAAAAAAATTTTTAGTAAATTACTAATTTAAAATGAATATCAAATATTAAAACGTTTCGTGATCCTAACAACCCCTTAAAATAATAGTGTTTAAATGTTATGAAAATAATCAAAAGTTGCTTAAATTTTTCTTTCTTATTAATTAGTTCAAAAATCCTTAATGTAATTAAAATTAATATTATCTTCATCTAATATATTATAAATACAGAAAATAACAATTCACAACTTAGCAATGTCTCTTACGAATTCAGTCAAAAATTCTATAAAACTCTGAGCACCACCCGGAACCATTTTTAATTCTCTAGTTGTCGACAAGCCTAATAAGACAATTATTAAAATAACAATCCATGAATTAATTAGAACTTGACCATGTACTTGAAAATTAAAAACTGTCCAATAAAAATGCTGACCAACTTCACACAAATAAAGAGATTTTTTTTTTTTTGTAAATATATTATAAAATTTTTACTTATAAAAATTCTTAAAACTATTTTGAAAAAAATTTAATTCATTAAATCACTATAAACTAGAAATTGAAATGTTTAGAAAATAACCAAGCTAAAAAACCATAAAAAATAAATTAATAGGATTTATAAAAATTAAATCTGCATAGCAAAAATTAAAAACACATTAAAAATAAGATTAGAAAGAAAATTAATATTCATAAAAAATTAAAAGTTATATTCATAAAAAAACATCGTTAAAACTTATATTAACAAAATCAGAGTGTATTATTATCAGAACCAAAATTTTTGAATGCATTTTACCACAAAAATATAAATTAATACAAAAAGCTTCAATTCTCATAAAATTCAAACTAAAAATCACGAAATCTAATATCCTAGCTTATAATAGCACTGCTTAACTGCTTTAAAATAATAGATACCGATGAAACAGAGTCATCATTCGCAGGAATCAAATAATCCGTAAGAGTAGGATCACAATTCGTGTCTAAAATAGATATTAATGTTACACCTAATTTTAAACATTCCTTAACGGCATTTATTTCTCTATTTTGTCCTATCAAGATAACGACATCAGGGATAGAACTCATATTTTTAATACCAGAAAAATACTTCTCAAGTTGTAAAAGTTGAATGAATTCACTAGAGCAGTATATAGAAATAATAAAGGATAAACATAAAATGTCTAAAATATAAATATTACAACTTAACAAAAATAAGTTGATAAACAAAATGTCTTTTCTCTTTTTCAAATTCAAGCCTTCTTTCTTAGTAAGACGGTCAAAACTTCCATCTAATTCTTGTTTTATTTTGATAATAGATTAAAGCTCTAAATAAATCTTATTTTTTTAGAAGATAAAAACGAAAATATAAATTATTGATAACAAAAAAATTTACTTTAATTTAAATAAATATAGTCCGCCAACTTACAAATATCTAAAAAAAGAGACTCTACCAAATTAAAAATAAAAGAAATTTTATAAGTTGACCCTTTATTTTTAAAAAAATCACAATTTAAAAATTCAAAAACAAATGACAAGTCTTTAAAATTTTAACAACGATAGAATAAAGATCATCAAAAATATCTCGTTTATATTTTGAACATACTAATAAACCAAAAATAAAACACACAATAATTGCAAGTTACTAATACAAATCTTAATAGTAGACCAATTTGTTAACATTCCACCTAGCCAACGTTGTGTCACAAAATGTGAACCTGTCTCTAAAGCACAACTCTCTACAATATCTGTAAACTGTTTTTTAGTACAAACAAACAAAACAAGTTAGATAAATGTTTTTCCTAAAAAAATACTAAAAACTAAAACTAAATAATTTAATCAAAACAAAATAAAAGTTATTTACGATAATAACTTATTAAACAAAACTTTTTATTTGATTTACAAATACCAGACAAAAATTTGCAAGCTTTTTCCAAACAAATTAACGTTTGTAAGAGATCTATAACATGTATACCATTACGCTCTCCATAAATATAAGGACTCATTTTTGGATTCCATTGTTTAACTTGATGACCTAAATGAACACTAGAACTTAACATCTGTTCCAAACTTAACATTACATGAAAACTCCATTATAAAATAAATTAAGGACAAGTTAGGTAAAAAAGTTAACTTGTAAAAAAATTAAACAAAATATCATAAATATTTTAATAAAAAAAACTTAAATTCTCAATAGACGACACCCAGATTTGAACTGGGGAATAAAAGATTTGCAATCTATTGCCTTACCACTTGGCCATGTCGCCAAACTACTATTGCTAGGAACCAGACTTGAACTGGTGACACAAGGATTTTCAGTCCTTCGCTCTACCAACTGAGCTATCCCAGCAAATTACGGATATATTATAATTTAGATATTGGATAATTAAATCAAGCTGGTAATCACCAACTTGATTTAGTAACACCTGGTAATAAACCATAATGGGCCATATTACGCAAAACATGCCTAGATAAACCAAACATTCTAAAATAGCCTCTAGATCGTCCTGTAACTAAGCATCGGTTATGAAATAAGTTAATAAATAGATAAAACGTATCTTTTTAATAAGATGATAATAAAACAAGTGTAATAAATACTATAGCTAAAACTTTGATTTTAACAATAAATAAACCAAAAAATCATAAGAAAAAATTTACTTTTAATTACAAAAAGAAAAACTTAATTTTGCAGTAAAAAATATCAAACATAAATAAATATAAAACTAAAACCAAAATAATTTTGAAGAGGAACTACTGTTAGGTAACTTCTGTAACTGAAAATTAAAAAATAATTTTTCTTCCAAAGTTTTGGAACTTTTAATTTTCTCTTTAAGAAATTTACGTACAGAAATATACTTCTTATTAAATAAGCGACGCTTGTTTTCTCGTTCAATAACACTTTTTTTAGCCATAAAATAACACATATTAAAATTAATTATATAATTAATAATTAATAAGAAAAATCAAAAAACATTAAATCTAAATTTCAAGTAAATAAAAGATAAATTAAAACATTATAAAATCTCACCTAATAAATTATAAAATAAAACACTCTAAATGCATTCAGCTGGATTCGAACCAGCGATGTCTTTTCAGAGCGAGATTATGAGTCCCGTGCTATCGTCCACTCAGCCATAAATGCACACAAATTCTAAACTTATTATAAACATATAAAATAAACTAACTTTGACGTTGTTTATGTTTAGAATTGCTGCAAATGACAATAAGGTTTCCCTTTCTACGAATTAAACGACACTTTTCACAAATTTTTTTAACAGAAGAACGTACTTTCATAAGTGATACTCTAAATATAAATATATTTTTGCTTTAATAAACAATAAAACCAAAATCTTAATTCAATTAAATTAAAGGACTTCACCAAATATAAAATAAAACTTCACCACCTAGACTTTTTGCATGGGCTACTTTGTCTGTTAATAAACCATATGAAGTCGATAAATAAAATAAACCAACGGCTCTTAAAATAAACAGCATAAGCATAAATACATGCAGTACGGCTTAATTTAATTTTAATAACTTATCTTTTAAATTTAATATTACTTATAAATAAATCTCTTTAATCAGCAAAAGTTTTTTATCTTATAAAAGAAATATAACTGACTAAAAGCATGTTTTTCCACTAAACAAAACTTTGAAGACTCAAGCATAAACTAAAAAATCTAATAAAAAATCCTATGTCTTAAGATTCTATAACATTAAATTATAACTAAAAAGAAAAACAAATAAAATTTATTAATATATAAAATAAATGCATTATATATACAACTCTACGTTAAATTAAAGTATGATAAATAAACTTCGTTTATGAGGAAAATCTCATGAAATTCAAACAGCAATGCCTATACCACCTAAAACTTTAGGAACGTTTTCTTTATTTACATAAACACGGAGACCCGATTTGCTTATACGTTTTAAATCCGTTATATAAGGCTTTTGCTTTATTCCCTTATACTTTAAAGTAATAGAAATATATTTTCGCGTAAAGCCTTTCTCTGACATAATCATATCACCAGATTCCTCAAACGATTCAATGAAACCCTCTTTTTTTAAAATACTGGCAACATTATAATTCAAATTTGTTCTTATAACATTGACTTTTGAAGCTTTTACAAGGTTAGAATTTCTAATTCTAGTCAGCATATCTGAATAAATAAATTTGGTTTTATAATTAAGAATAAAGACATTTCAAATCTAGACTTAAGCTTATAAATACTTATTAATAATATTATAACATAACATAATCTCACCCTAACAAATCACTATTAACCATAATTATTGTATTGAAAAATTAATAAGCAATAAAAATTACTTGTAATTTCCTTAAATCACTTAGACTGAGATAAGATCAGGATCTAAAAGGCATTCCTAATTGCTTTAATAAAAACAATGCTTCCTTATCATTATTACAAGTAGTTACTATACAAATATCCATTCCTTGAATTTTAATTACTTTATCAAATTCAATTTCTGGAAACATTAACTGCTCATTAAGGCCTATTGTATAATTGCCTGATCCATCAAAACTGCTATGAGTAACGCCTTGAAAATCACGTATTCGAGGCAAAGCCAAGTTAATTAATCTGTCCAAAAAACTATACATTTTATCACCCCTCAAAGTCAAAAACATACCAACAGGCATATTTTCCTTAACTTTAAAACTAGCTATTGCCTTCTTAGCCTTTGCTACAACAGGACGTTGGCCTGATATAATATTCAATTCTCTAACCAAAACATCTAAAATCTTATTATTTTGACAAGATTCATCAAAACCACGATTAATGATTATTTTTTGTACTTTTGGAACCTGATTAACATTTTTATAATCAAAATTATCCTTTAAAATGGGCACAACCTCTTTAAAATAAAATGATTTTAATCTTTGCATTTAAAAGTCGAAAACCACTTTCTAAAGTTAAACAAAAAATACTTAATTAAAACTACATTAAAAACATTAAATTATATTTAATAAATTATTAAAATTTAAGTTAAGACAAACAATAAACTTTACAAAAACAAATATTTAAGATCTAAACTAATAATCAAATAAGAACTATAAAACTTCTGGAGCTAAAGAAATAATCTTCAAAAAGCTTCTATCACGCAATTCACGAGCAATTGGTCCAAAAACTCTAACGGAATAAATAAATTTTCTCTAAAAATAACAATATAACTTAGCTACAGCAATCCAAAAAGCAATTTAAGAAAACAAATTTAAAATTTTTTATAAGCTCAAACAGTACCTTTAGGTGAATTATCATTATTTATCAAAACTACGGCATTCTCATCAAAACGAATCATCATCCCACTTTCTCTCTTTAAACCTTTTACAGTTCTAACAACAACCGCCTTTACAACATCAGATTTTTTTACTGACATATTCGGTATCGATTCAAACGAATAAAATACAAATTTCCAAAAATAAGTAATAAATAAAGATAAAACATATAATACACTGGCAAAATCTTACTACATAATATATACAATATTAATCCCAACTTTACAACAGCTACAATAATATCTCCTATATTTGCATATCTACGATTAGACCCTAATACTTTGATACACATAACCTTCTGAGCACCAGTATTATCAGCTACATTTAAATAAGTTTGTAATTGAATCATAAACTTTATAAGAAAATATAATAAAAATAAACGTTTTTGTTTTTAAATCTAAATACAAATTTCATATTAATTCAAATAGAAATCACATATTTTTGCAAATTATTCTAGTTTTTACTGGCATTTTATAACCTGCCGTCTTTAAAGAAGATTTAGCAACTAAAGAAGCAACACCTGTTACTTCGTAAAGTATCTTTCCAGGTTTAACAACAGCAACCCAATATTCTACATTACCTTTACCTGAACCCATACGAGTCTCCGCAGCACGAAACGTCACAGGCTTATCGGGAAAAATTCGAATCCATAATTTACCACCGCGACGCGCATAGCGAGTAATGACGCGTCTAAACAAAAGAAACAAAGATAATTTCTTTAAATAGAGCAAACAAAGAAAAACAATATGAACGAAAACTAAGAATTTATTTAACACTCTAAAAAGTCAAGACAAAAATCAAACAGCAGCTTCTATTTGGCGAGATGTAATCCATCCTGCTTCTAAAGATTGTATGTAAAGTAAAAATTTTCTCCTAAAATTTTGCAAGCACGATAAAAGCACAAAACTTATAGCTCACCTTGAAATAAACCAAACTTTTAATTACTAAAGAAAAAATATCAACAAAATAAAATTTATATTTTATACATGTTTTTCCTAAATAAACTGTAAAATATATTACCTAGTTCAAAAATAAATTAATTAATTAAGCACAAACCAATTTGTCTAAAAGAACTTAAATTTTACAAGTTACAAACTTAATTTGCTAAAAAAGATCTATTGCAGACAAAATATTTAAAGCCGTAATTTTTAATAACTAAGATATTTAAAAAATCTTATGCATGTCGCACGTGCAAAATCGCCATAAATAACATTATCAATAAAATTTAATAAATAATTAAAAAAACTTTAAAAAGACTAATCTTTACTATTATCAGATAAATATAAATTGTTAGTTTAACATTATTAAATCCAGTAAATTCACAATGAAACTTTGCCTTTCATTCTACCTCTATGATATTTACGATACTTAGTTCGTTTAGGACTCAACATAAAACTTTATAAAACCAAAAATAATAAATTTTCAAATAAAATTCAAATTTAAAAATAACAATATTTATGTAATAAAACCATACTAGAAATAAAGTTAGTATTTTTATAAGCCTTTTTACAAACTTTAAAGCAACCAAAACGAAAAAGAAAAAAAGGACGATTGCAAGTAAAACACAAACCATGCTGTTTATGCCATAATAAAAAATATAATCCTTTTAAAACCGTTTTATACCTCTTAAAATTTAGTTCTCTAACCTTTTTATCATTACGCAAATCAAATACATCTAATGAAATAGGAAGACGATAAATAAAAGGCTTCACTGAATAATGTGACTTTAAAAAAGCGATATTACCCGTAATAGAATCTACGGAAAAAAATTTCCAATTACTCAAAAAAGGCTTCCAATATTTATTATAAATCCATATATTAGGTCGTCGTGAATGACGCCTTCTGGCCCATTTCCATAATAGCTTATTCGTATACATATCCATTTCACACCAAACATCCCAAAAGCAATCAGTAAAATTAGAATCTGCGATCCATCGAGATATATAATAATTTAATTTACTAACCATATTGTAAGTATTTAAATCAAAAGAGTTCTTAACTATATTTTTTAATCTGCTTTTATGGTTACGAATCATATTAATCGAGACCTTACCACAAAAATATTTATACCTATAATAAAAAAATCTCCAATGGAAAAAATCAAATCCTTTACTTATAGGAGTAACACTTTGAAGAGAAAAGCTACAATTTAAACCGCGCAAAATTAAAAATTTAGAAATCAAAATATATAATACCCTCAACCCGTCAAAACTGCTTGAAAAAATCAAAAAAGAACTCATAAAACGAACTATATAGAATCTAGCAAAAAAAGTAAAATCTCTTTTATCAAAATTAATTTTATCGCGTAAAAAGAATTCAACAATCTAAATAAAATACTTTATTTGAAACCAAACCATACAAATATATCCTTAAATATAATAGCTTTAGACTTAAATAAGACATTTAGAAGTTAAAATAAAAGTATTTACATTAAATTAAAATCAATAACCAATTTAAAGTTAACAACATATGATAAATATAATCTGATAAAAAAAAGGACTAGAACAAAAAATTGGAGCATGCTAATATAACTCATTAAATTTTAAATGTTTCGCCACTATTAACTTTAAACCCATGCTAAGGTCCTGAAGTAAAACAAAAAAATCTACTAAAGTAAGAGTTAAGTAAAATTTTGGTTTAAAGATTCGCACTAACCCATCAAATAAAAAATTCCTTACCGTATTTGAAATACTAAACTGATTAATATAAAACCCATCAGATTTTATATCGTTTAGTGAAAATAACGTCTTAATATTCCCTAATAACTTATTAAAAATAGTCTTATCAAAAGGAAAATTTTTAAATAGCCAAGCTTGCTTCGTAGGAAAATTCAATAAATCAAAGTTACAATGCGAAAAAAACGATAAATCGCTAAAATTAAGAATGTGTTTAAGACATAAAAAAATATCAGAACAATAACGATATGGCCTAAAACTTAAAGAAAATCTATCTGACCTAGATTCTACAAACGGTAAAACAGACAAATTGCATAGAGCTTGAAGACATTTATAATACAAATTTGGCAATTCAAAGTAAAAAGATAAACCCTTTTTCTTTGATACAAAAAAAGAAATCAAAGTAGTAAAAGATAAATTAAAATTTAGATCCAAAGCTAATTTAAGCTTATCTTGGAAATCTAATGGAAACAACTCGTGGAAAGAACAGTATTCTTTCTGATCAAATAAATCCCTAACAACTAGAAATCTAGTAGATAAACTTTTAATCAAAATTCTTTGAAATTTACGTACTTGTCGTGAATTATTATGTTCAGCGGAATTAAAAATCTTAAATTGAAGATACGAAACCCGAGATTCATGTAAAATAACTGTTAATTCATTTGAAGTTCAGAAAAAAATTTTTTAATAAAAACTAAAATATAATATTATTCGATAAAGGATATAACAAAATCACAAATTAAATACCACTTGATAAACTTCCAATGAAATGTCTGCAAAATTAAAAACAAGGATTTTAACATAAATATAAGGAACTTAATGTAAATCATCTTCTAAAAGATAAAATCGATCCAAAAACATTAAACAATTAAAATATTTTACACATTATAAACCCAAACTTTAATACCTAAAATCCCATACAAAGTTTTAAAAAATACAAATAATGTTTCTAATTTATACGAAAAAAATAACTGATAGAAACCAAAAAAATAAATATATGTATAAATATTAGATAATACAAAAATCAACATCTAAAACAAACGAGCCTTATAACTACAATAATCAATATTAGCTTTTAATGTATGTAAAGGAACTTGACCTTCTCTAACCCACTCTGTTCTAGCAATCTCAGCACCGTTAAGCCTACCGGCAATTTGGACCTTTATACCTTTAACACCTGCTTTTTGAGCTTTTACTATAGCCGTCTTCATAATACGTCGAAAAGGTACTCGTTTTTCTAATTGTTGACGTATAAACTCCGCTAAAATACGTGGATCAGAATCTGGATTTGTTAACTCAACCACATTAATTGTTAGATTGCGCAAACCAAACTTTTTAAGTAACAAACGTGAAAGATCATTTCTTAAGCTAAAAAGCTTACTTTCATTTATACCCATAACAACACTTGGTTTGACAACAGAAATATTTATTACAAGAAAATTCAATTTACGCTTAATTTCTATATTAGAGATTCCTGCTACAAACAAAGCTTTATTAATATAGTCCCTGATGAAAATATCTTCTTTGACTAAAAATAAATAATCTCGTGATTTTGAATACCAAAAAGAACTATGATTTTAAATAGATAAAATTAATTTTTATTAAGTAAATTATGTCTAAAATAACTTAACGTGCATTCTATTATATGCCTAAAGCTAAAATAAAATGTAAAATTTTAATTCAGTTCTCGAAAGACAAGAACTGATCTAACTTGTAAATTCCGAAAATTAAGAACATGTTTTTACAATATACTACACTAAATTAAAATAACGAATAAAAGTCTTATATTTACAAATAACTACTTAGCAAAACAAAAGCACAACGGAACTCTTAATTTCTATCATAAATGTATATTACTTTAACCTGCTAAAAAATAATTATATAATATAAGATCGGAAAAAGCAAAGTGAAAAAAATAAAAACTTTTTGTATAAATTAAAAACCATGTCGCACTATAAAATTGTATAAAGAAACTTTTCAACACAACATATTTAAATTAAAGACAAAATAAAACAAAGTAAAAACAAACACAATTGTTATACCTATACGAAAACCTAAAGGATGAACTTTTTGTCCCATAAATATTTTAACAATAGTAAAATATAAATGTAAGAATTATAAAATAAATAATTTTATTAAAACGTCAAATAACTCAAAAAAAAAATATATATATATATATACTGACCTAAAGACTAGTAATTCTAAGTTGAATAGACCATATCCTTCTCAAATCCGTACAAGCGTCAAACATACGGCTTAAACCAATAGGTTTAGAAAAACTTAAAAGGAAGCAATATAATCAACCAAAATTCCTCCAAGACTATAAAACCTAGCGTTCCAAGAATAAATCTTTTTTAAAACATTAAAAAATAAAACTGAAATTCAAATTTTACAAAAGAATAAAAACTATATAAAGGAAACTATTTATTACTATCTTAATTTCAATAAAATTTCAGGATTCACAACAAAATTTCAAACAAAAATTTATAAAAATATTTAAACTTCAGACCGAACTAATTATATGAGACATACGTTTTTTAATTGGAAAACCTCTACCTTGAGCATGAGAACGAAAGCGTTTAAGGATTGGTCCTGAGTCAACACGTGCCTCACTAATAATAAGGGAAGAAGTACTTGCCTTAAATTGATATCTAAAGTTAGAAACAGCTGACTGTAAAACCTTTAGTATCAAAGGGCATGCTTTATAAGGCATAAACTTTAAAATTACTAAAGCTTCGTCATAATAACGTCCTCTAACCTGATCCAAAATCCTTCTAATTTTAAAAGGAGACATTCGGATATACCTAGCAAAAGCTATAGCTTCTACTTTATTTGACTTTTTCATTATTAAAAAGATAAAACCGATCTAACAACATTTTCACTAAAGCACCATACAAAATAATTTATAGTTATATAGCGCAAATCTTAAAGGTAAATATAATTTTAAGTCTACTCAAAAACAAAATAGTAAAATTGACACGATTTTTAAAATTAAGAGAAAATAAACAAATAAGTAAAAAACTACAAATTTCATACTATAAATAATCAAAACACCTAAAAAAAATACAAATTTATTAAAAAAAAAAAATTTTCAAACTAAACTAACATATACTAAATTAAAGCCTTTCTAAAAATGAAATAAATAACATTTTAGTTGTAAAACCTCAAATTGAAAAGATTGTTTCCTTTTGAAATAAGAATTATTATGAGTAAAACTAAATAAAAACCACTTAAAAACTTCTCCATAATATAAATCTGATAAAATTAACTGGCCAATTATCGCTTAGTTCTTTTATCTACTTTGACATGACCACGATATGTGCGAGTAGGAACAAATTCACCTAACTTAACAAGATAAACAATATTCTCTCCCCATTAAATGAAAGTTTTGCAAAATAAATTCATGAAAGAAACCTACTTTTACTATTAAACTAATTTCCGAAAAATAAACACAAATGCCCCACCATTTGATCCGAAACTAATAAAGGAACATGTTCACGACCGTTATAAACAGCTATTGTATGACCTATCATTATCGGAAGAATTGTCGAAGAACGAGACCAAGTAACAATAACATTCTTACTTTGGATAATATTAAATTCCAATAAAAGGTAGAAAGTGTTTAAAAAACAATAAATTATAAAAATAAAAACAATAATATAAACGCTGAAACTAAGAAAAAAACATACTAATTCTTTGAATTCATTAAATCGATTTTTTTTAACAAAGAAGAAGCAATAAACGGACCTTTTTTTAAAGAACGCGACATAAAATATACTCCATAATTTACGCGAAAATAACATTAAAATAAAAAAAAAAAAATATTACTCCCTAATTTACAAAACAAAACTTATCAATAACACAATTTCAAAACAAATTAAACAGACTATTATGATGACTTCCTAGAACGAAGAATATAAATATTACTGTAACGTTTAGGCTTTCTTGTTTTCTGACCCAAGGCTGGCTTACCCCAAGGTGTAACAGGTCTAGCACGACCTATAGGGCTCCTCCCCTCACCCCCTCCGTGGGCATGGTCACAAGGATTCATAGCCACCCCTCTCACTTTCGGTGTCTTCCCTAACCAACGTTTACAACCAGCCTTGCCTAATCTAATATTAGCAAAATCCGCATTACCCACTTGGCCTATAGTAGCCCAACAAAATTTTTCTACAAAACGTACTTCACCAGAAGGTAATCGAAGGGTAACAAAAAATCCTTCACTCGCCAGAATCTGAGCAAAAGTCCCTGCAGAACGTGCAATTTGTCCTCCTCCTCCCGGGTTAAACTAGATTATAAAGATAATCCGAATCCACAAACCGAACAAAACATTAAAATTATTCAGCTGAATACAAAATGTGTTAAAAAGTAGCAAAACCTTTTTTCCTTCAAATAGAAAATTTTTCTAAAAGATTTACTGCGTTGGCTAATTAATATCAAATTTTATTGAAAATAAATCTAAATAAGTCATCTAATAAATAAACATGAGTCGACTCAGTAAAATAAGAATTTAGAAATTAAGAACTGTAAAATCAGTTAAAACTGTATAGTACAATAAATAATATATAGATATACTAAAATATTAACAAGTTAAAATATAAAACTTTAAAAAACAAAATATGTTATCACACAATCTAAAAATTAAATTAAAACTATGTAAAATTATAGTGATATACTTTATATAAGCTATATACGATTTAAACGTAAAATTAGACCTAACATATATATATAATATATAATATATATATAAAATAATACAAAAATTGTAGTAATTTGTTGTGAAATAACGCAGTTTAAACTCGAAATTCAATATTATGAATATCCGTACCTAAAGGTATCTTGCCTAAGGGTAAAGCATTACCTACTTTGATAGGAATTTCAAAATCAGAAATAACAACATCACCAACAGTTAAACCTAATGGATGCAATATATACCTTTTCTCTCCATCAATATAATATAATAAAGCAATTCTAGAATTTCTATTGGGATCATATTCTATTGCTGAAACCTTTGCATAAATTCCCAACTTATTTCTTTTAAAATCAATTTTACGATACAAACGTTTATGACCACCACCAATATTTCTACATGTAATAAAAAATACTAGAAATAACTAATCTACTCCGCATTAATATTGTACATGAAATGATATTTCATACAACATAAAACAATTTATTTATTAAACCTCTCTTAATAGCAATTAACTAAAGTATTAGTAACCTATTAAATATAATTTTTCCATAAAATATAATTAATAATGATAATAAACAAAAATAAAATAGCCTTAAATTTTTATAAAAATAGAGAAATTCTACAATGAAAATATCAGCTAAATTAGTTTTAATTCTTAGCTTTTAACAAATTTAACAAAATAATTTGTTTGATAAGTTAATCAATAAACTTATTATTATTTAACTTAATAATTAAGAGAATTAAAACAAAGAATAAAGCTTACATACCCCCCCTGCTATTTCGACCCTTTGATCTATGAATATAAAAAGTTAATAACTTTAATTAGAATTAAGCATTAAAGACTTATCTTACAAATAAAAACAAATAGACTTATAAAGTTATATGAAATAAATTAATTCTTTGAATAAATAAATAATATTATTAAAATCTAACGATGGTTTAGATCTTGTAATCTCAGTAAAACTGCTTACAGAACGATTTCTTGTTCCCGAAGTTTAAGTAGAAAAATAATCCCTCGACAATTTATACAAGCTTACTTTTAAAAGCATACAACTTATTAAATAAATAGAAAAATGGTGTACAAAAATTTAAATCGTTCAATGCTAAACTTATAAAATAAAAAGACTTAAAAAGTTTATATATTTATATTTATAATTAATATATATAGATAATTTTAATTCAACAAAATAAAATTTTAGACTCAAGATTTTCTTCAATTAAATTAAAAATTTATAAAAATTAAAATTTGTTCATCAAATTAACATAAAAAAGAAAAAGGCTCTGTTACGAAGGAAAAAAAAATGTATATATATATACATTTTTTTTTAATATTTAATAAAAATCCAATGAAAGCCGTAATAAATCATTAATAATAAAAAATGAATTTAGCTTTCAAATTCAATTTAACAAAGATTTCAAAACGCACTATATGGTTTATAAAAACGAATACTCATAAAATCTTCTTAACAAAAAATGACTCGATAAAATATTTTCGAAATTATTTAATTTAAACCTACTTGAAAAAATAAAAAATGAAATAAAATTTAAAAGAGGTAAACTTTAAAAGCACTCCACTAAAAATAATACTACAAACCTGAAAAATATGGAATAACGTTGTTTGTTTTAAAAAAATAAATTAACCTAATTCCTAACTAATAAACTAAAAAATTTAATTAATAGAAAATTAAAATCTATATAACCAACAACTAGTACAAAAAATCTCACTAATGTAACGAAAACACGTTTATATCTGTTTTCAAAACCTTCGAACTTACCCAAACGACGCTTTCTACCAGGCAAGATATAAGTATTTACAGATAAAACTTGAACGCCAAAAGTTTGTTCAATTATTAATTTTATCTCTGTTTTATTAAAAAAATAGCAATAAACTTTAAATTAAGAAAAAAAATGAAAACTCCAATTAATCATACTTAAAAAGTAAAAAAATACATATATGATAAAAAAATTTTCACAAAAACTTTTTATCTACACTAAATGTGTACTTGTTATATCGTAACAAATTTAAAGATTTTTCAGTCAAAACTTGCGATTTTAGGAAAAGTAAAAAATTTATATAGTGTTCTTTTAAAAATGAAAAAAAAAACTTTATAACATAAATTCGTTTATTTAGACCTCTATACAATAAAAAGATAATACTAAACAAACTGAAATCTACCATATTTTATTAAATTTTAATTAATTTGCAAAGTTTTCCTTAATATACCATATAGAAAAAAGAATTAAAAAAGAAAAACAGACTTAAAACAAACAAGGCACACCAACAAACCATCAAATAGACTTCTAAAAAATTAAAAATATTAAAATTGCTTAAAACTAAAAAATAAGCAATTTTAAATTTCTACAAAGATGAACCCAAACCAGAATAAGATCCATAAAAGAAAAGTGCCAATAAAGCAATAGCTGCTAAACCTGCAACTGTTCCAACTAACCAAAGCGGGATTCTCCCTGTAGTTCCTGAATTAGACATATAAAAACCTCCTAAATTTCGACAAAATAAAAAAGTAACACAATATTTACATCTATATTTACTGTTAAACCGCTAGTTAAAAATATAACTAGAAAATAAAACAGCTAAAACAAAAATAAGTAGTAAACCCCAATATAAACTTGTACGGTTTAACTCTACTGATTGCTTATTTGGATTTGGTTGTGTCATATTAATAATAATAATAATAAAAGTCTGTAAAATAGCTAAAATCAATGATTAAATTTTTACAAGAAACAAAAATTTCTATTCATAAGAAGTATAGAATATTAAATAAATAATCTTTATTATAAAATAAAATTTTCAGATTTCTAGCAAATATTCAATCTCTAACGTTGAATAAACTGCATTGCAGAAATAGATCCAATAAAAAAGACTGTTGGAACTGCTAAAGCATGAACAGCTAACCAACGAAAAGTGAAAATTGGATAAGTAATTACTTTATTTGTTGTCATAAATTCTATTTAGTAAATTGATCCATTTGTTCCAAAGCATTAAAACGATCAGAAATTAAAGGAATTTCTTGTCGTGTTTCAGTAAAGTACTCATTAGGACGTGGAGTACCGAAAATATCATAAGCAAGACCTGTACTTACAAAAATCCACCCTGCAACAAACAAAGAAGGTATTGTAACACTATGAATTACCCAATAACGAATACTAGATTAAACTAGGCTGTAATTTTATTCATTAACAGACCGTTAAAAAACCGAACTTGATATTCAAATATCATTCAGCTTTTCTTTTATAATAAACCTATTTTAATATTAATTTTATTATTTCAAATCTTAAAATAAAAATTATTAGTTGTTATATTATTACATAACGTATAACTCTTCTGAAATTAAATAATCAACAATTCAGTAAAATTTATAAGAATACTGATACAGTAAATGCCTATTAAAATATTAGCAATTTAATATCGCAAAAAATAAAAGTTCAAAACTACAATTTCTATAAATAAATATAAATATTAAATACATTTTGTTAGAAAGTTTCTAAACAAATCTGACATTTTCATTCCAAAAATTAATACAAAAATTTCTTTCTTCACAAAAATATGTTTTTCTTCAGGCTAATTAGTAGATCTTATTAATCATAATTTTATTTTTTTGCTCGATTATTTCAGCTAATATAATTAGAAGATTTCAATAACTCGACTCCACTTACCCACCAAATAATTCGTTAAATCCGCACTAATACGAAAGTAGGACAACTGAAACCTCTTTTCGAACCGTTTCATGCAGATTTTTCTAATCTGCAAAAGGCTCTATAACAACCTTTAGAATAGACTATATAATCTATTATTAGGCAACGATTAATTTTCATAATTAACTCAAAATTTCTTCTGACTTCAAATTATTTTTCATAAACAGAAATTTTAATCAGCATGATCAGTAAATCTATAATAAAAAATAATACTACTCCAAATTTATTAAACCATATCAAACATACATATAACTTTAATTTGATAAAGTTTAAATACAAAAAATAATAATTATTTTCAATAAATAATAGGATATAATTTTTTATAAATAAAAAGAAACCTTATAAAATCCTAAGGATTGAACAAAATTAAGATTAATTAGATTTTAACGAAAAATTGTAATTTCTATTCAATAAGTTAGTTGTAGCGTTTATGTTCTAACGCTTTAAATTCAAGCTATTAATCCCCAAAATTTATTTAAAATCTGACTAAATGCAATAATTATAAATAAAGGCATAGAAATTCAATAACAACGAAATACATTAGATCCTAAATCCGCACGATATCAGAAAAAGGACGTTCTCCTGTAGAACCTGCCATAATCAACTCCTTTAAATTTTAATGTAAAAATATACATCATTTAAAATCTTAATTACTATATACTATTTTTAATTATCTAATTATATCTAATCAATGATCAGTTACCCAAACTTAGCAGAAGTCGACGCATGAAACTAGTATATAATAATGTAAAGATAAAAATTACAACAATTACTATACCGTTCACAAATTGTACCTGAAAAGACTATTTTTTTCATACAACTTTTAAAAAAATTCAAGTTTAATTTTCTCCTTTACGTTTAATAATATTACTCACGACTTGTAATTACAAAAAGAGACTAGATTTTAATAAAAAGAATTATGATAAAAATCTCACTAATAAATTCATATCTTAGACAAACGTTAACAACCTTTCGTATAACATACAGTTTTCAGTTGAAAGTTATATCTGTTAATATTACTTAGATCAAAAATTTGCTAAATCTAAATCATAATAAAACAACATCACTAATATCTAGTCTTCTATAAAAATTGTAATAATTTAATAAGTCGATACAGAAAATTTGATTATAAGTCTATGGACTAATTTCAAAAATACCTCTTATTAAAGATTTAAAAATATTTATATAAAAGTAACTTTGTATTTGTAATTGCATACACGACACTAAACCCAACGTCTAATTAAGTTATTATAAAAAGATACGAACATAGTTTTTGACTATTACATAGATGATATGTTTTTAAAATAATGCTATACACCTAAATAGATTGCTAACCAATATTTTAATCTAATAATGCAACTTATTTTAAACCTATTATAATCAAATAACCGGTTCAATATAGAAATTTATAACTAAATAGGCTAAGAAAACTCATTTATATCAAACTCATAATCAATTATAAACTCGCACAATAAGGAAAGCTGCATAGGTAAATACATAACCTACCGAAAAATGTGCTAAACCAACTAATCTTGCTTGCACAATCGACAATGCCACAGGTTTATCTTTCCACTGAATTACATTAGTTAATGGCGTACGTTCATGAGCCCAAACAAGTGTCTCTATTAACTCTTGCCAATAACCTCTCACCCGGTAGAATGTAGGATCACTCCTAACCCCCCTTTAGGAACCGTACATCCGTTTTTCAACGTACACGGCTCGCGTCATCTCAAATCAGACAAAAATGTATGAAGTAAGAAAACGAGCACATCCTGATTCAACTAAAGCTCTATTCTATAAGAAAAACTATATAGTATAAGGTTATCAACCAAACTATAGTATTCACATTACACTTTTTATATACTGAAAGTTTTAATCTCTCTTCCTTATAATCAGTGAATTATTTATCTTTTGAAGCGCACCGTACCCGACAATCTTGCGACTTTTGTAGTTACCTCCAAAAATCCTCTAAATGAGTGAAACAAACAACCGGTTAATCGTTTATCCTAAATCTCTAAATTATTGGAATGCACTAAGCAAACCTCTAGCAATTACACTCATTACCGACTTCTTGGAATCAGTTAATAGACTTTTGGTGGCTAAATTATATATATATAAGATTAGAAAACCCTAATCTATTTAAATCTATAAAGAACAAGTTTTATCAAATTCCACCTATACATTCCAGTTAATTTTATCCTAGCGAAGTAATGATAGCTCGTTTTTGCCCTAATCATCCTCGTATTTTCCAAGTGGCTAAGCCCAACGATATTTATAATTCCAGATCGTTGAGCCCTCGTAGTGGATTTCAGGAAAAGTAAGCCCTAACTTTGGCCAATAAAGCCAAATCAATAGATAAAGGAATAGCGATTCGCGACAAGAAATTAAGATAGAATAGAATAAGCGTCTCAAATATTCGCCTAAGCCTCCTACGAACTTAATAAAAACTTTTCAATTTATCAAGCTCTTAACTCCAAAATATTAAATCAAACATATATTAAGCACATATGTTTAAACATTGACTAACTTATTATTAAATAACATAAATAATAATTAAAAATACATGTTTATTAGAGAGATATATATATATATATATATATATATTAAAGTTAACGAACCTCAGTTTTACAAAAAAATTACAAATTTCTTAGAATCCTAGATATTAAGTTTCTCCAAACTAAAGAATATTAGAATTTAATTAGAAAACATCTAATACTATTACAATATTTTATTTATTTATTTTAATTACGAAATCCTAGAAAAATGTTGAACCTCATAAAAGATTTTTTTCTCCTCAAATTACGTTTTTAGCTTGTTCGGTAGTTTTTAACTTGACAATAATTATTTGTTCTAGATTTATCAATACTCTTTTTTAATACATCTCAAAAATTATTTCTAATATCTAATATAAATTTATGTTCCAAATACAAAAATAGTTCCATATCAATTATTTAAAATAATTAAAGTTTCTGCGGACCATGCAAAAAGAGTTTATATTAACGCTACTAACATTAATCCTCACAAATATGTATGTTTATTAATAATAATATATTATCTAAATAAAATTAAACTTTTCAATAGATCATACCCGCCCAACATAAAGCCTGTAGCCCATACCAAATGACCAAAAAGAAACATCCAACCCCAAACAGCTAAACTATTCATACCAAAAGGATTATAACCGTTAATAAGTTGAGAAGAGTTTAACCATAAATAATCTCTAAGCCAACCCATTAAATATGTAGAAGACTCATTAAACTGATTAACATTACCTTGCCATAAAGTAATATGTTTCCAATGCCAATAGAAAGTTGTCCAGCCTATTGCTTGGTAGATAATCATGTATGTTATTACCCCCAAAAGATCCGGACTTGCTTACAATAAGCATCCGGCTCTATAACATTTATTAAAAACAATTAAAAATATACTTAAGATCAATATCTTTAATGTATTATTTTTATAATTTAAATAAAATAAAAACATATGAATTATTAATTTATAAACAACGTGTAATATTTCATTAGATTACAATTCCAATAATTATTTTCAAAATGAGTTCTCCTCAAGTAGAAAGCATTAACTTAAACTTTATTATAAAAAAATTTTTTAAGTAATAAAACTTGCAAATAATAACTAACCTTGTAATAAATAATAAGAGAAAATATTTATTTATTTATCTAAAATATGAGACAAAAATCCATCACGCCTAAGCTAGACAAAACGGAAAGTTTTTTCCAGGCGCTTACACATTACTCTAAATGAAACTAGCATATAAAAATTTAAACTTTTAACAGCTTATATTTTTAATCGATAATATGCTGTTAACAAACCACACTTGAAAATTTCTAATCATATGGCTTTAAGCAAAACTAAAAGGATCTATTTTCTTTATTACAAATATTTTTTTGATATAAAACAGATCATATATATATATATATATATATATATATATGTGCCTAATACTTTCGAACATAATTAAATTGCGACGATTAAAAATAATACAATATCTAAAAAACAATTTCTTCTATAAAAAATATAAGACCCTTTTTTCAGAAAAATTTTGTTAAATAATCTAAAATCTCACAAAAGGATAAGGTTCAATCTTTTACTTATAGTTCTAGAGCTATAAGTAATATTGTAATAATTTAGCCAGTTTTAGTTCATAACAATATCAAAGTTCTTTTAATAACGTATAAATAGATGAACATTAACTCTATCGATTTAAAAACCAAGAAAATTCTTTATAACTTCATGAAAACAAAATTAATAATATATTTTGCGCCCACTGTTTTAAACTAATAAATGATATTTATTAAGGAAAAAATCACTCAAAGTATCTAAAGTTTTATTTTTTAAAAAATAATAGCCTATTATAAAACAAAATTTCATTTAAAAGATCATACCATTACTAATAAATGTAAACTTAAACTAAATAAGTCACCCGCACTTATCAATTCTTAATATTTTTTTATAAATAAATAATCCTATTATTTATTTCAAATGAATCAAATGATTACAAATTCAATTCTTATCTTTTTTCTATTTTTACCAAATAAATTCCGATATGTCATTTATTAATTTTTTTTTTAATTCTTTTAAAAAGTTGAAAAATAGTAAAATTAACATAAAGAATCTAGTCTTTATAAACAAAATATTAGCCCTTTTTCCATTCATAGTATTAAAAAATAATAATAATAAATCTAAATACGTTAAAAGTATTGGCTTTTTTCAAGTAGATAATAAATATTATCATATTATCTCTCAAAGATCTGGACAAGCAGATCACATTGCATCCAGCTCTACCATAAGATATCAAAAAATCTTAGGTTACAACAAATGAATAAAAATAGTTTGTTAATAACAAAATATAATAATAACCATATAGTTGCTTGTAAAAATATTATCAATTTAATAAATTTTAAAATTTATAAATTATAAAAATGGACAGTAGAGAACTTATTACTAAAAAATATAAATATTATGCCCAAAATTCACTATAAAATATAATTGAAAAGAAACATTTAACTAGCCAATTTAATAAAAACAACTTATTTTCTTATATACCTAAAAATATTCAATGTTATAAATCAAATATACCTAGCTAATTTTTTTTACTATTTTAATATAAAATAGTTTAAAGTTAAAAACTAACCAAAATATTTACACATTATTCTAAAATTCGATCTATACTTTCCTACATATATAAAACACCTTTACAAAAAATAAAACAATACAGAAAGAGTCAAAATTATTAGGAATTCAACAAAACGAATATTAATGTAGAGCTTTTATATTATAGAATAGAACTTTCTTTATTAATCAAATATTAAATTAACTTCAAACCCAGAACTTATTTAAAATAAATTGCTTTAATATTATTAAACCAGGTTAAAAGATATAATTTGTGTATTCGCATTAATTACATACTAATTTTACCACAATACTAAATTTAGAACTTTTATGTCGTAACTAATAATTGATACTTTTTATTTATATAGCAAGTATCTTAAAAACAAGGAACAAATATTAACTAAACTCTTTAATAAGCGATAATAAACAAAAGAATAGCTAAAAAATAAAAATATTTAGAGCTTTAATGTGTCTTAAGTATTCAACATCCAGAAAACAGCTAAATAAAAAGCATCCCAAGCCGAAATATCACAAGTACCACCACGCCCAGGTCCATCACAAGGGAAGCTATACCCAAAGTCTTTTTTATCTGGCATAAGTCTTGAACCACGAGCATCCAAAGCACCTTTCACCAAAATTAAAGTAGTTGTATGCAAACCTAAAGCTATTGCATGATGTACTAAAAAGTCACCAGGTCCTATTTGCAAAAATAGAGATCCTGATTGATCGTTAATAGCATTAAGCCAGCCAGGCAACCAAATAGACTCACTAGCATAAGAAGCATTACTTGTATTTAGAGAAAGCAAGAAATTAAAACCATATAAACCTTTGCCGTGTGCAGATTGAATCCACTGAGCAAAAACAGGTTCAATTAATATTTGCTTCTCAGGCGTACCAAAAGCTTGCATAACATCATTATGTACATATAAACCTAAAGTATGGAATCCCAAAAATAATGTTACCCAACTCAAATGTGATATAATAGCTTCCTTGTGATTCAATATACGTTCAAGCACATTTCCTTTGTTTTTTTCATTATCGTAATCACGAACAAAAAAGATTGCTCCATGTGCAAAAGCACCAGTCATGATGAAACCAGCAATATATTGATGATGAGTATAAAGAGCAGCCATAGTTGTATGATCTTGAACTAAAAAAGCATATGGAGGTAATGAATACATATGCTGAGCTACTAACGATGTATGAAATTAAGCATCTAACCAGAAACTCATTCACTAACCGGACTTACTTTTTATGAAGTATCAGGCTATATTAAATATTCAATTAATTTTTAAAATACGTTGATTTTTCGAATTAAAATTAAAAAAGAATATTCATATAACTAATAAACGTATTAACTTTAAATTATCAAACTTTGAAGTTTCCTAAAAGATTTATATTTACTTTCTAAAGTATTTTAGAGTTAAACAATTCTTCTCATATAATTTGTATAATCTATTTAAAATAGAATCCTGATAAAATAATATATACTTTTACGACATTATAAATTACTAATTTACCTTATTTTGTACGAATAAATAACTCATAACCTAATGATATTTTATCAAAACATTATTTATTTTAATATGGTTTAGGTAGCCTTTAAATAAACTAATCCTCTAACATTTATTCAAAAAGAAACAATTTTTAAATCTTTAATCTCCTATTATAAGGATTTTCATTAATGCAATTTTCCCCTTTGGCTTAGACCTTTTGAAAACTAAACAAGTAAAGGTAAAAATAAATTACATAACAAATATGTATATCTAATTATAAAACTTGCCTAATATTTCTTTTCTTAAAATAGATTTAAAATAACCACTTTTCAAACTCGCACAATAACACCTAAACAAGCTAAAGCTAAACCTAGCTGAGCCCGGTAGATATTAAGTTTCCGAGCTACCCCCGAGTGATCCAGACGTGCATGTTACCACGCATCCGGCTCATAACTATGCATCATAGAATAAATAGCATAGAATTAAAATAATATTTCTACTAATTTGAATATTCTAGCTCTAAGATTCGAGACATTTTTATTTATTCAATGTCTATATTCATTAGTATTTTGTCTTTCAAAATCATACTGGCCGAATATAATCTAAAATCGTATTTCTAAAAAATTCTATTCTATACTCCAAATGCTTTCTTTCATAACTCCGTTCCTAAATCCTATCTGCAAATTATTGCATATAGGATTCATTATACGGTATTTCAATCACGTTTCCATCTCGGATTTATCATTAGCTCTTTTCAGTGGGAGACTAACAGTTTGATATTTCCACGTTTTCCTTTTTCAAATTTATAATTCAATTCAGAAGATGAATTTATTATGATAAGGAATCCACCGCCTTTTTAACTTCAAACCATCATTACTAGTATTTTGACCCATATAGGGGAGTTAAAAAAGACTTACACGTTCAACTGTACATATAATTATTCTGTATAAGGATAGACGCCATTAGTCCGTGGAAATCTACAATAGGAGAGAGAACAACATCCCGAATTCTCTACTTTGTCCCAATTTAGCTATATACTCCAAAATAAACTTTATTATATATCTGTCACCCGTCGTCGCGTGACCCGAATTTAGTCCTCCTTCTACAGTTTCACCTCGCTAGTGTGAATAGGTCCCCATTTGCCTAAACTCGCTTCTAAGTATTGTTTAATTTCTTTATCAAACCTTACCGTTTGAAAAGCATACTTATGATGACGAGAATCCTATACTCTCGGACTGGAAAAATCTCTGCTATTCCTACCTTTTTATTGGAGCATAACGAAATCTCAATATGCGCAGCCGCTTAACCGTGCCACAAAAATGTAACGAATTATTAACTGTTTCATATAATCCACGATGACCTAATCCTAATCGACCACTAGGAGCCTTATGAGCATTTAGTATTTCCTCCATATTATGGCCTATACCAAAGTTAGTTCTATACATATGGCCTGCAAATATAAACAAAACAGCTATTGCTAAATGATGATGAGCTAATAGGTAGATACCATTAAAATAAATATCTCCAAAAGATCCGTACTAGCATAACGTTATGGCATACGGCTCTTACAGATAAAATTCAATTCACAAAATAATTAAATTATACTCTGTCTTTACATCATCTGACATAGAAATATTAAATAATAAGTTATTTTTTAATATTAATAATATCAATTACTTAATTAAAGTAAAATTAACTTAAAAATAAATTTTTTTTTTATGATAAAAGATCGACAATGTCTTTCATAAGTTAATAAAATAATCTGTAAATTACGTTCTAAAAACTAATATAAACAATTACACGTTACTTTATGTATGTCCTTAATATTTTACTAAACAAAATAACCCTTAAAAGCTTTAAAGAATTAACCTGATACAAAGTTAATTTCCTTTTCCTTAAAATCGAAACTCATTTTTATTAACAATACGAAGAATCTATTTTTAATAAAATATTAAAATTCAATTAACTGAACTTCAACAAAATAAAAATCTTATATTACCTAACAGCTAAAGTTTCGACTACTAACCTCCAAGATAGATAAACTACTCTAGAGTAATGCATTATACATAAAACAAAACCTATGCCGTAAATATCAGTCAACCATAAACTTTTTGTTTCAGGATTCAAACCTCCTAAGAAAGTTAATATTGCTGTACCAGAACCATTACTAGTGCTAAAAACATGATTAATTGAATCAGGATTATCTGAATACAAAGACCAATTTCCACTGAAAAAAGGAGCTAATCCTGCAGGATGAGGTGCTATGTTCAAGAAATTATTCCAACGTATGTGTTCCCCACGAGATTCTGGTATAGCTACATGTACTAGATGACCTGTCCAAGCAAGCGAACTTACTCCGAATAAACCAGACAAATGATGGTTAAGCCTTGATTCTGCATTTTTAAACCAAGAAACTGTTGGGCTATATTTTGGTTGTAAATGCAACCAGCCAGCAAATAAAGAAAGTGAAGCTAACAAAAGAAGAAAAATTGAACCGTTAAATAAATCCACATTTGAACGCATTCCTATTGTGTACCACCATTGATAAACTCCAGAATAAGCAATATTAACAGGCGCTTCAATCTGACTTCTAGTAAATGCTTCTACAGCAGGTTGACCAAAATGTGGATCCCAAATAGCATGAGCAACAGGTCGTACATGAATTGGATCTGTTACCCATTGCTCGAAATTTCCTTGCCACGCCACATGAAATAAATTACCTGACGTCCAAAGAAAAATTATTGCTAATTGACCGAAGTGCGAAGCAAAAATCTTTTGATAAAGATTTTTTTCTGTCATACCATCATGACTCTCAAAATCATGAGAAGTAGCTATACCAAACCAGATACGTCTTGTTGTTGGATTAAACTAAGTACCCTATAATACTCGTTCCCAAACCGTAAGTACACCATTTTGAATGTATACGGCTCTCTATGGATTTAATCTACTATTTGTTAATACTAAAAGTATTGGTTATAAACTCAGGTATTAGCCCGGTAGGCATCGTGTTACCACGTTGCCCCTGAGTGATCCGGACGTGCATATTACCATACATCCGGCTCATACCTATGAATCATAAAATAAGAATTATAGAAGCAGCATAATATAAAAAGTTTGCTTATTACCATGTATATGAAGATTTTATCTATAACTGGTGTTTTTTTACCTGAATTATAAGAAATATGGATAATCACGAAAGCTAAATTTGCCGCTGAATTTATCATCAGATCCTGAACTTTCTTCATTTTCTTATAATCTTTTAGTTCTGCTAATCTAAATATTCTAGCCCTAAAATTCGAGACATTCGTATTTATACGTTTCCAATAAAAAGAGTTCCCTTTTTCTTTATATATAATGTATCTATTCATTAGTATTTTATGATTCAAAATCATACTATCCGAATATAAATATAAATATATATATATATATATATATATTTATATTTATATTTATTTATTTAAAACCGTATTTCTAAAATTTCTATTTGTTATGCTCCAAAGGCTTACCTTCACAACTCTGCACCTGATTATTATCTCCAAATATTTGCATACAATAATCATGATACAGTATTTCATAACGTTTCCATCTAGCATTTGCATTAGTTTCCTCTTCAGTGGGAATGACTAAAAGTTCGATATTTTCCCGTTTTCCTTTTTCGATTATTTAACCAATTCGGAAGATGAATTTATTATGATAGAGAATCCACCATTTCTATAATTTCGAAGTAATATTACTATTAACTGCACATATAATTATTTTGTATAACGATGTTACGCCGTCAGACCGTGGAAATCTTCAATAGGAGAAAGAAACTATTATGAATTTTTCTACTTTGTCCCAAATTTAGCTACGTACGCTATTTTATAGAATTATATATCTGATACCCTGTTCGCGATCCCGAATTTAGTTTCCCTTCTATAATTTCACCTTGCGAAAATGAAAGGGTACCAATTTACCTCATTTCGCTTTAAACCATTGCCTAGCTCCTAGCAAACCTAGCGGTTTGGAAACCAGTGATTCAGTGACGAGCCTCCTACATTCTGGGACTGAAAAAATCTTTGATATTCCTTTTCAACAAAGAGTATAACAACATCTCTATATGTGTAGCCGCTTTTATCATGCCGCAAATAATATAACGATTGTGTTTGAGGTTATTTTGTATGTATATATTAGTTATTGTGCTTTATTAATTTTGTTATTAATTAGTTGCAGAATAAAATTTATGATTGGGCTTTGTAATTTTTAGTATTAATCTTGTAAACGGATTACATTTCTAATTTTAGTTTTGGTAATAAATATCAATGAATAGACTTCTCATATGTCATGTTTTGAGTTTTCTTCTGACATAAAATTTTCTATTGAACTACTATAGAGTAGGTGGCTTTAGTCAGATTGGTTTATAGGCATAATTTCATGCTCCAATCAGAATTTTCAATGTATTACTGTTCAACTAATTAATAAGGAGAATTAGACTCAAGCTAAAACACGCTTTGATAGCTGTGTATAGTAAGATCAACTATATTAAGTCGTTTTATTCTGTAAGTAATATCTTCTAGATTAATCTTTGGATATCTATTTATGAGTTTTATGTATTTCGAAGATATTTTAAGCATCGATTTAGCCATCTCGAGACATTGTTTTTTCTAATCTCATATTAGTTTTGAATTTATATTAATGAAGCTTCTGTTATCAATATACTTTTACCTTTAGATTTTCATCATTTGTCCTCGGGGTTGAGTTTTGAGTAGCGTAAATTTCGGAGATAACATTCTCTTCTATCCAAGAGATATCTTATTTAAATAATTGAAATATATGCCAGGTTATCAGGGACCTGTCAAACCCGCACATCTTGAGCTAAACCTTGACTAAATTTAGGAAATTTAGTTGCCATAACTATTAAACTCCTATAAGAAAACGCATTTTAACCTAAGTTTACCTACTAAATATAATTAATAATTATTAAAAATTATCCCACAGCAATAATTCGAGCTAAGAAGAAAGACCAAGTAGTAGCTATTCCACCTAATAAATAATGTGCTACACCAACAGCACGTCCTTGAGTGATACTCAATGCACGTGGTTGGATATTTGGAGCAACTTTAAGCTTATTATGTGCCCAAACGATAGACTCTATAAGCTCTTGCCAATAACCTCGTCCGCTGAACAAAAACATTAAACTAAATGGGATCGAATTCACTATAATAGTCAAAGCTTCCCTCGAACGTGGCTAGAATTTTTCGATTCATCTACGCTCTTCCATCTTCAAATTATTTATTAATTAAAATTTTTTTCATATTTATTTAATAAACGGTAGATAAAGCAATATAATCAAAACAAACATTAATGATTATTTCTTTTTTGCTTTTGAATATGTGACCCCCCAAACTTGGGAATTATGTGAATTCCTTTTGAAGGTCTTTGGGTTTCTCCAAACTATAATTCCAATTTTTGAACCATTTCTAATAATATTATATTCATAGTTCCTGTATTTAATAATTTAATATTATCTAATATTTATCTTAATTTTTTTTATTCTGTTTCCAATTTCATTTAAAATTAGTTGCCTTGATCTATCTTGTTATTTTTCCTTTCTTGTATAAATATTTCAGTTTGTTCGGTGACTTTTCCCTTTATGAAACTTGATCAATTAAAGATATATCGCTACCTCTCTTTTTATCTAAAATTGTATATTTATATTACAATTAGATTTCAAGAAAATAATGATTAGTTTATAAATTAATTTATGAAACCTAATATTATTTGTGGTTTAAAGTTTTATAATATTTAACTTGATAATATAATAAAGTAATATTAACGTGTTAATTATTTGAGATTTTCATATCTTGGACCTTCTAAAATATGATTTCTTCAAACCTTTCACTACATTTGCCCTTAGTTATGTGAGTGTGGCTCAATAATGCCATCGAGGTTTATATTTCAGGTTTAAACCTTATTCCTTTGATCCATGGCTTGCAGTTAATTTAGCCTAACCGCTTTATAAACATGCTATGTTTGATTCCCTGTTAACCCGGATTATTTTCTTTTTTTCTATACGTCAATTAGAGAGCTTTATAAAAACACTTTAAGTTAATACTAATTTTCTTAAGCCTTTTTTCTAAAATTTTAAATCTAAGTTTATTGCCAGCTATTCTTTTACAATTGAGTGCTAAAATATTAATACTATTTCTTTGTCTCGTTTCTAAATATATTACAGTCTTGTTAAAAACGCTCCATTCAGTTCGGGGATTGTTTTACTCGGCCCCAACCCGCCCATGCCCAAACAAAGTGCGCTCCCAAGAATATCAAGCCATATGCTGATAAAGCAGAACCATAAGATTGATTAAACTAACCTATCATAAATTTGATTAACAATGGGTCGTTCCCGAACCAAACTTGATAGTTACCCATCATCTGGCTCTCCTTATTAAATATAGTCTTATATTTTTACTTATAAACGAATTCCTTTAGAGATAATCTTTATTTTTTATTTATTCCCGTTTACGTTTACCTTTTTTAATTAAATCGTTACATCTTAGACATTAGATGGTTCTTCCGACCTATAGTTTTTCTATAAGTTGGGATGGTTGTTTCTATAATTTAACTTGTATAAATATATACAACCCCACTTTCCACTTTATGTCTTTCGATTCCTTTTGTATATACCTAACCCATATATGATTTTATAATAAGACTCTCAATGAACACGTCTAAAAGTTAATCGATTATACTTATTTCTACGTATTATTTTTTATTACAAATATTGCACTACAATATTATCATAAACTATATTCGTTTCAGCTTCATGTTATTTTCCTATAGATTTTCGTCTTATTTTTATTTAAAACTTTGATTTTGATATACGATTTTAATGTTATCTAGTAAGAAACTTTAATATAGCAAAAAGTATCCTAGTCTACTTAAGGAAATGTAAATTACATATTCAACTCACACTATAACTTGAGAAGCTTGTGCCCACAAGAAATCTCTTAGCCATCCGTTAATTGTTATTGATCCTTGAACGAAATTACCACCAGTAATGTGCGAAACACCATTTGAAGTTAAATTCCCCCAAACATCTGATTGCATTTTCCAACTAAAATGGAAAATAGATAAAACTAGATAATAAATATTATCCGTTTTCAAACACTACATGAGATTTCTTCTCTCTCATAGTGCTTATCGTCAACAATCTATATCATTCAATTTTTACTAAAAGTAGTAAATTGATATAAATTTTACTTTAAATACTAGCAAATTAAACAATGATTACTAATTTTCTCCTAGCATATCTAACTTAATAAGTTAATCAATCCTAAATAACTACAAAGTTCAGTAGGAGTGATTATTTATAAAACAAACACTTAAAAAGTCAAAAATCTAGCTAGTTATACGTATTTCCTTAATAAAAGTTTTAATTTACTTTATACTAAAAAAAAAGATTTAAAAATAGCTCTTTTAAACATAACTTGTTGAACATAAATATAAGTATATAAACTTATAACTATAATATTACAAATACTTCAAACTAAAATAGCAAACCTTATATAATTTAATTATTATCTTCTAGTATCATATTAAAATCTCCTTGTCCTTAAAAGGACTTTGTTAAAAAGTTTTTGTCTCTTAAGAGTTTCCTCAAATGTAAGCATAAACATTTTTATTTCTATAAAATATCTAATTAATTTACGTAAACCTTAGAAAATATATGATATAATTATAAATCTGGAATTCTCCGCACGCACCTACAGATAAGGAGTTATACATCCAAAAAAGCCCTAGGAAAATATGATCCCAAGCAGAAACTTGGCAAGTACCTCCACGGCCTGGACCGTCACAAGGAAATCTAAAACCAAGATTAGCTTTATCAGGGATTAATCTTGAACTACGAGCAAATAAAACACCTTTTAACAGAATTAGAACAGTAACATGTATTGTAAAAGCATGTATATGATGAACTAAGAAGTCAGCAGTACCTAAGCTAATAGGCATCATTGCAACTTTTCCTCCTACGGCTAAAATTTCCCCACCCCACAAAGGAGTTGTAGAGAAATCTGCATTATAAGCAGTAATATTAGGAGCAAAATAATGTGTGTTTTGTATCCATTGCGCAAATACTGGCTGTAATTGGATAGCTGTATCAGAAAACATATCTTGTGGACGTCCTAATGCAGACATTGTATCATTATGAATGTAAAGACCAAAGCTATGCAACCCTAAAAAGATACAAACCCAATTTAAATGAGAAATAATAGAATCTCTATGAGAAAGTACTCGATCTAGCAAATTATTAAAATTACTTGCAGGATCATAATCTCTAACCATAAATATTGCAGCATGAGCAGCTGCACCTACAATACAAAAACATGAAACTAGATAGAATTTTAATCGATCTGTTCGCAAACATAACATGAAAATTTCTTTTCATAACGCTCTTTAGAACATCTGTTTATTCTTATTAATGTAATTCTTATATAAATATACTAATATTTAAACTATTTTGTCAAATTTTGACGAACTTACAATCGTTTTTCTCTTAAAAATTAAAAATTCAAATTCATAAATTGACTGCAAGTAACAGTATCTTCGACTCTCTCTAGCTTTCTAGATTCTAAAGTTAAAATTATTAATTTCAGTAATTATAATAAAATTTTATTAGTTGTGTTAATATAATTTAAGCTAGTTAAACCTCTATTTTATAGTGATATTTTCCAAAGTTTAATTGCTAAAAAGTTATTTAAAAATTTTATGTTTAATATGTTGATATAATCTATATATCTATCAGTGCAGGTTATATCATAGGAGGAGATTATATAGTCAATATACAAACAAAATGTAATTACAAATTTTAAAATATGTAGTTTTTTATATTACAGTTTAAATTACTTTAATAAATTTCCTTTGGTTATACTTGCATATTTAATAATGCAATCCTAAAATGCTTTATTTAACAAAAAGTTTTCTCTTTTTTAAAATCTTAATTTTATTATAATTAAATTTTAAATGTGTATATTATATCTAATTACGTATTAAAATTTCAATTAATGTAATTTATAACCCGTAAAGATAACTATAAACATTATAAGGCTCGCAACACCTATCCACATGTGATGAGTAAATAATGATAGCTGAGTACCATAATCTGTGGCAATAAAAGGATATGGTGGCATTGAGTACATATGTTGAGCAACAATTATTGAAAGCGATCCAAACATAGCTAAATTAAGACTTAACTGCGCATGCCAAGAAGTTGTAAAAATATACAAACCTTTATGACCCTGACCGGTAAACGGCCCTTTATGAATTTCTAAAAGTTGCTTCATGCTATGACCAATTTCCCAATTAGTCTTATACATATGACCTGCAAAAATGAAAAGAACAGCTAAAGCTAAATGATGATGAACTATATCAGTTAACCATAAGCCCCTTGATAGAAAATAGGATCGCTCCTACCCCCCCCATGAGATCCGTATATACGCCTCTCACCGTATACGGCTCGAGTAATCTTAAATTATTATAATTCAATTATGCAAGACTAATTTATAATTCTTTTGTCTTTTTGCCTAAAAGATTATATACCTTAATATTATAACGTTCCTTATGAGAAACATATTTCAATCGATTTCTTTAAGTTCAAAATCTGTATTCATGAAATTTTCAATGCTTATAACCATATAGCAAAGTAATTAAGGATCGTTTATTTTCATTTAAGAAAACGAGTACATCCCAATATTATAACAGGTTCACTTCATCTTAACACATAGGTTAACTACCAATAAAAGATAATTCCCTATGCATTTTTTTATTCATTCGTGAGTTATAGTTTCGGAGAAGTACACCGTACCCGACAGCATAAAATCCTCGCAGTTACCTACAACGACTCATATATATATATATATATATATATAATATTAGTAATAGTAAGGTAATAAACAACCGGTTAACAGTTTTTCCTTTAAAGCTATGTTATTGGACAATTCTAAGCAAACCTAAAGCAATTAAACTTATAAATGACACCGGAGAATCATTTAAAAAATTAAGCGGAATATCTCCCTCATATAAAAACTCACTACTCTTGATTTTGATTATCATGTAACTACATTCTCTGTGAATCCCACCAAAATCATCCAATTAACACTCCTTGCAACCTTGCAATTAATAACACGCAGTATTATCTATCATTATCATTGCTTTCTCTGAGTGACTAAGCCCTAATCAACTTATTCTGTTTTTAGAACCCTCAGCGTGGATAAAAAAAAAATGCGTACCATGCCTTATTTGATATTAAGGCGTTCAATAAAGGAAACTATCGATCCGCAATCCCGTAACAGGATTAAGTCCACCTCTAAAAGTAAGAAAGTCTGAATATTCAGACCAATTTAAAGTAAAAAATGGAGTAAGTCCTTTAGCAAAACTAGGATAAAGCTGAACCATTAGATCTTTATTTAATAAAAATTCATGAGGCAAAGGAATATCTTTTGGATTTATACCTGAATCTAAAAGCTTATTAATAGGCAATGAAACATGAATTTGATGACCAGCCCAAGATAAACATCCCAAACCTAATAAACCACTTAAATGATGATTTAACATAGATTCAACATTCTGAAACCACTCTAACTTTGGAGCTGCTTTATGATAATGGAACCAACCAGCAAAAAACAAAGTAGCAGCAAACAAAAGACCCGCTACAGCAGTACCATAAAGTTGGATTTCAGATGAAACTAAGACTTCTGCAAAGTCCCGTTTGCCAAACCGTACGTACACCTTCTTGAATGTATACGGCTTTCAGATCCGATTCCAGTATCATTAATAATTATATTTTTGTGAATAATATCTAACAATATTTATGATTTATATAGTTATATTAATATTTTGTATGATAATGTTTGTTGGTATTCATATTAATAATAAAGTTGACATTGGTTGTGTGGTTGTTGATTTAATTATAATTATTATTGATTTCAGATACGTTTCTCTTATGAGTTGTTGTATCTAGGAATGATATACCCTCCCCAGAAGTCATCCATTGAGGGTTATTCCGGCTTAACCTTGTGGATCTTAGTCGACTACGTTAGTAACTAATTAACATGCTTTATACGGAATAGTCTCGTATTTTATATCTTATATGAAATAAGTTGTAACGCTCCTTGTGTGAAATTATTTGCTTACTTCTTATGAAAATCGAGCATTAGTTCATTGTGTGAACTATTATTTGCGGTGGGTTTCTGTTGACTGTGTATGTGTCGTGGGTTTAGATTATAAAGCTTTTGGCCGTCCATGCTTCGGTCCCTTCAGATTTTCATCATTTGATCGTTGGTTATAGGATTGGGTTGTGTTTTTTTGAATGTGTTCCAGTAAGGACGCGCCATTATATGTCACATCATATGTTATCTTTTAAGATAACTGTTTAATATTAATAAAATATCAGAATCTGTCTAACGCGCACAAGTAAAACCACTAGATCTCCAAACTTGAAATAAACCTGAAGTTATTTGCACACCTTGAAAATTGCCCCCTACATCTCCATTCAAGATTTCTTGTCCAACAATAGGCCAAACTACTTGTGCACTTGGTTTTCTCGGTAGAAGGAAGGATCACTCCCTACTCCCCCTTGGGATCCGTGCATACGTTTCTCTACGTACACGGCTCGCGTGATCTTAAGTCAGTCTTGTGTCCCTCTTAATAAAACACCAATAACTGAATACTAATATGGAACCTTGATCGTGATTTGACGTAAGAAAACGAACACATCCTAATTATAAAATAAGTATTTACCATACTTATCTTAATACAATAACATGTTTCAAACATATGCTTTTAAGGTTGCCAACGAGATATATTATCCCCATTCAACTTTTTTTCATTCGTTAGTTACGTATTATAGGAAGCGCACCATATCTGACAACTTATTGATTAAAATAGTTACCTACTTTAACCCTTTAACTATATAATTTAATATATGGTAAGTAAGAAAAATAAACAATCGGTTAACTGTTGTTCTATCATATTTATTTATGGTTATTTGGAGACTTACTAAACCGACCCCCAACTATTACATTCTCTATTATTCATGTTGATATAATTAGTAATTTTAAAGTGGAACAACCTTTATTTCTTAGATCTAAGTACTAGTTTAATAATAAATGTACTACATCCTATCTGGATCTCACCTCGTAATTTCACAAACTAACCTTTCCTAGAAAATGAAAACGCGTAGTATTTTTAAGTTGTCTTCGCTTTCTCCAAGATGCTAAACCCATATTGATTTATGACTTCATTTTTATAGGCCCTTGTAGTGGAAGACAGGAGAATGTATACTAGCTTTATTTAGCCTAAAGCAATACATGATAGAACCTATCCGTTCGGGAGAAACATGAACAGGGTCAACTAACCAGTTTTCATAATTCGAAAATCTAGCTCCATGGAAGAACATTCCACTTAACCAAATTTCTATTATTGCCAACTGACCAAAATGCGCGCTGAAAATCTTTCTAGATATATCTTCTAAATCTGTCGTATGACTGTCAAAATCATGTGCATCCGCATGTTTTTGGTAGATACTACACATTATTGCTTTACCCCCACAAAATCTGTAAATGCTTATTAACGCGATAGAGCTTCGACTAACCTCTGCCCCCCAGGAGATCTGTAAATACACCTCTCAGCGTATACGGCTCGCATAATCTCAAGTTTAATATATTATTCAATCAAAGTATAAAATTATTGAAATTTGTATAGTCATATTTTACCTCTATTTAAATAATATTATCCTCATCTCATATTCTAATAGAATAACCACCAACATTTCAACTACAAATAATAATAATATATATATATATATAATAATTTACACTTGTATCTACCCATTTTATCAATATAGATAAAACAAAGGATTAAGTTATAATATCTTTAAATAATTTATTAACGTAAGAAAATGATACTACCCTAAAATAACATAACAAATTCTATCACTTAGATGCTAAGAACATGCGTATTTATTTTTCTTTTTCAAGATAACCAACCAAGTAAATATAAATAACCTCTATGATTTCCTATAATATTAGTAAATTATCTTTTTAGGGACTGAAATCATATCAAATAGAATAGAAAACTAAGAATATTGCTATGTTCATATATTCATTAACATACAAATAAATGTTAAAACTAAAGAAAAGTCTATTCCACGAATTAACCGTTATTCTATATAACTTTATGTCATTGGGATAAAATAATCAAAACCTCATTATTATATTGCATTTATTACTAAAGTCTAGAAATTAACAACGATATTGATTGTTAAAATTATGTCTATAAATCAATCTTACAATTTAAGACATATCGTACTATACTCGTTATGAATTTTACTTAACCATCCCACTTAACACTTTCCTTCCAATAAACAACATTTAACATTTAAGATTGACTGGTTGTTGTATCTTTTTCTGAGTTGCTAATTCTTGTTATCTTATATGAAAATTGCCAAGCCCCCTAGTGGAATTAGAGCAAGCATGCGCTATCTTTAAAAGTAGATAATATAGAACCTCTGGGTCTACAAAACTAAACATACGGCTTAAATCTATTTTCTAATTGACTCATTTTCCTGTAGTAGGACTATATATATAATCCTACTACAGGAAAATGATCCTATATCTGTAAGTTCAATAAATGAACTATTTTATAATTCATTTCAAACTAATCAAATATTGCCCGGTAGATAACTATAAATTTTTGCTAACCCCGTCTGATCCATACGTGCCTATTGTTAGGCATATAGCTCATATTTAATTATCAACTAACACTTTTATAAGTATTACTTAAAAATTATATGCTAATAATTAAACTTCTATCCTAAACTTAAATCATATTATTTGACAAGCTTTGAAGATTCTTGTCTCAGGACAACGAATCAAATACTTTTTATTTAGTAAATTAAAAAAGCTTACATGTTTCACTAAAATAAATTTTATAAACAGAAAAATTAATAATAATAGTAAATTACCCCTAAGTAAATGATAACTAAAACTAAACCTTGTATAATTTAGAAATAAACTCAAATAATTTTTGATTAATTAAAAAATTAGAATTTTATAAAAGTTAACAAAACAAATTAAAGAGCTCATATATAAAATTATTCTGCTTTTTCTTTTAATATGTCTAACTAAACAGCTAATAACACATATTAATAAATAGCTTTAATAGTCTTTAGCCCTCTACTTTTATGATTTAGGACCCTACTAATACTAATAAGCTAAAAAACAACTAAAATTTCTAAAAACAAAGCTATATATATACTTGTTCTAGTTCTTATTAAAGATTAAATAAAATCAGCGACTTACATGACAAAATACATGATATTTTATATACAGATATCTAAATTTTCTAACTAACTTTAATTTTATTTAATAGCCCTTAAGTTACATCAAAAAATCAAGAGAACTTGATCTTGAACAATATACTTATATTATCCATTAATTGGAAAGTCTGTTTTTTGAGAATTTGTTAAAAGCAAAAAGCTCATAATTAAAGATTATTAAAATTCCTTTTTAGAAAATAAAACTAAAATCAAATTAATCAATATTTAACGCCTATAACTTTTAATTATATTACGTCTCGAACTAAGGAAAACAAATTTCTATCTTTCTTTGAAATCTAAATTAAATTATCTAAGACTCAAATCTTTCTGTATGTAAAACTAACCTATGACTTAAAAATTCCAAATCCAAGTTGTTGTATTAGGACCTTTTGATAATACACGTGAAAAATGGCCTGGTTTAGCCCACTTTTCAAAAGAAGTATCAACAGGATTGCTACTAAAAGTTACTTTTACCTTCTTTAATTTTTGTTCAGGTGGAGTAATCGTCATAATATCTTCACTCTAAAATAAAACTAAACACCTACCCCTCAGATGTTAAATTATTTTTAATAAAAAAAAACAATGAGTCGACTGGGATTCGAACCCAGGACCGATCGGTTAAAAGCCGAGTGCTCTACCAACTGAGCTATCAACTCCAATAGATTTTATCTTTCTACAAATTAAACATGTCATTAACAATAATTAATTTGTAAAATTGTTAGCACTACGTATATACTGCAAATAAGCCGTAAAAAAAAGACCACAAACTGTTATAGGAATTAACCCTAAAATAATCCCTGAAAAAACTAAGAAACTTACCTAAAACTTAAAATAGAAGTAAAATTCTCGAAAACGAACGTAACGAAACAATTCATCGTTATTACGCTCTCAATCCGTCAAAAAATATAAAGTTCAGCAACAGATTAGCATTAAATAAACATCACATAACTTCAAAACGAAATCTAAGCTGTTAAAAAAGTTAGCAAACTAATTAATTATAAATGAGATAGTCAAGGAATCCAACAACTGGATTAATAAAAATTTAAATAAAACCTCTTAAATTCTATCATTATCTTAAAATAACCATACCTTTAATAATAATTACTATTTAAAAAGTGCAAACAATTCAATTATTCCTAGTGATAACAAAAAATTCAATAAAATAATTCTACTAAAATTAAAGAAAAAAACAACTTAATTTGTTTATTAAATAGTTAGAATAATTCATTTGCACACATCTATAAAAGATCAGCCTAACTAATAAACTTTCTACCATCTCAATAATTTAAATAATTTAGTAAACAAGCTAGTCAAAATAATCATTAAAATAATTTATAGAAAATCCGGGACTGACGGGACTCGAACCCGCAACTTCCGCCGTGACAGGGCGGTGCTCTAACCAATTGAACTACAATCCCACATTTATAGTATAAAAATATGGATACTTTATGAGTAACCATATTTTACATATCATTAGCGTTAGGATTACGTCCAGGATCATTTGAAAGGAATCCAAAAATAAATAGTGAAATAAAGAATATAACTATGGTATAAACAAAAATCTTTAGTGTTAACATGATCTAGTAATTTCTATTGGTTAATTAATAATAAACGACGAAGGAATTATAAAACAACCTAAAATTTTAAAACAAAATGTTTGATAGTATCTAAAATTATGACAAGGATAAGAAATAAATTTTCTTTTATAGAGGAAAAACCAAAAACTTTTAGTTATTAAAAGTTATACATATTTATTACCTTAAAATGACAAGAATAAAAAGAGGATTTGTAGCAAAAAAAAGACGAAAAAAAATCCTTAAATTTGCAAAAGGATTTGTAGGATCACATTCGAAACTATTTACTGCAGCAAACCAACAAACTATGAAATCAATACGTTATTCATATTTTGATCGTCGTAAAAACAAAAACCACTTTAAAAAGTTATGGATAAAACGTATAAACGCCGCATCGAGATCATTAAACACTAAGTACAGCATTTTAATTAAAAACTTAAAGTTATCTAGTGTAATAATAAATAAAAAAGTCTTAAGCAAACTATACATAATAGACACAAATAGTTTTATAAAATTAATAAAGGTAAAATAGAACTAAAACGATATTGATATACCTACACTTAATTGGAGTGAACATAAATCTCAATTACATAACTAAGAAAACAAACCAATAAATTGTTAATTTTAAATTGAAATAAATCAACATAATGCCTACAATCGAACAACTTATCAGATTTCAAAGGAAAAAAATAAAGAAAAAAACAAAATCGCCAGCTTTAAAGCTATGCCCTCAAAAAAGAGCTATATGTACCCGTGTATATACAACAACGCCTAAAAAGCCTAACTCTGCACTTAGAAAAGTTACAAGAGTAAGACTATCTTCTGGTTTTGAGGTAACAGCGTATATACCGGGTATAGGACATAATTTACAAGAACACTCCGTAGTATTAATAAGAGGGGGGAGAGTAAAAGATTTACCAGGTGTAAGATACCATATAATTAGAGGATCATTAGATGCATCGGGCGTGAAGAACCGTAAAAATGGCAGATCTAAATACGGTCTAAAGAAAAATAGGTAATAACGATTTAAAATATTAAAAAATTTTTATAAAAAAGATTTTAATATTTTAAAAAGTTAAGAATACAATTGTAAATATGATTTTGTATCCTTAGTTCAAAATCGGGAGTGAAATCGGGAAGGTAAAGAGGGTAGGGGTAGAAGCAGTACGGACGGAGCCTCTTGCAAGTAGAGGAAGGAAAAATGGGACGATACAATACAAAACGGAAACATTGTATCGTTCCATTCTGCGACTATTATAACATTTCTTAAAAAGGGGGAGTTAAACTAGATAAATCAAAATAAACATAAATTTTATCAAATTAATAACAGCATAAAACATAAATAGGCATTGATTTACAAACAATCTTAGACGAATGGAAATATGTTTCAAACTAATAATAAACCAAAAATAAAACTTATGTCTCGAAGAAAAATAACAAAAAAACGAATTATTACACAAGATTCTATTTACAACAGTATACTGGTTACAATGTTAATAAACCGTATTTTATTAAAAGGAAAGAAAAGTCTAGCACAACATATATTCTATGAAGCTATGAAAAATATTAAAGAGTCCAGTCAACAAGATCCTTTAGAAGTACTAAAAAAAGCAGTATTAAATGTAACACCTGTTGTAGAAGTAAAATCCAGAAGGGTTGGCGGAGCCACTTACCAAGTACCTGTTGAAGTAAAACCTGATAGAGGAAACAGCTTAGCTTTAAGATTTATAATAAAATCAGCTCGTAACAGACCAGGAAAAAATATGATAATTAAATTAGGCAATGAAATACTTGATGCTTACAATAACGTGGGAAATTCTGTGAAAAGAAAAGAGGAAATACACAAACAAGCCGACAGTAATAAAGCGTTTGCTAGTCTTCGTTTTTAATAAAACATAGAAGTGCTGAAGTAAAGGTTCAAAAAAGTTTATATTAAAACCTTCATTTAATCACCAAAATCAAACTATTTTAAGTATGAATCTCAAATAATAACAGGAGATTTTTAAATTAATCACTATAATTACTATTTTATAATATAAAAATATTTTGAAAAATAGAAAAAGAATATTATCGATTATATAATGATATAAAATGGCTCGACAAAAATTCGAACGTACAAAACCACATATTAATATAGGAACTATAGGACATGTAGACCATGGGAAAACAACTTTAACAGCAGCTATAACTATGGCTTTAGCTGCAAGTGGAAATTCTAAAGCTAAAAGATACGAAGACATAGATTCAGCACCGGAAGAAAAAGCAAGAGGTATTACTATAAATACAGCACATGTAGAATATGAAACAAAAAATCGACACTACGCTCATGTTGATTGTCCTGGTCATGCAGATTATGTAAAAAATATGATTACAGGAGCTGCACAAATGGATGGCGCCATATTAGTTGTATCAGGAGCAGATGGTCCTATGCCACAGACAAAAGAACATATACTTTTAGCTAAACAAGTAGGTGTTCCTAACATAGTAGTTTTCTTAAACAAAGAAGACCAAGTAGATTGCGATTAGTTTTTGTTTTTATAGAAAAGTTTTAAATAGTTAATTAGACGAAAAACAAGATTTCTTTAAATATCAAAACTTCAGTTTAAATAAATAAGGAAGCACTTTTACCCAAAATGATAAAGAATTACTAGAACTTGTTGAACTAGAAGTACGTGAAACATTAAACAATTATGAATTTCCAGGTGATGAAATACCTGTTGTTTCAGGATCAGCACTATTATCGGTTGAAGCATTAACACAGAATCCAAAAATAGCCAGAGGTGAGAATAAATGGGTAGATAAAATATTAGATCTAATGGACCAAGTTGATGCTTATATACCAACTCCGAAACGAGATACAGACAAAGATTTCCTTATGGCAGTAGAAGATGTATTTTCAATCACAGGACGAGGAACTGTTGCAACAGGGCGTGTAGAACGTGGAACAGTAAGAGTAGGTGAAACAGTTGAACTGGTGGGACTTAAAAATACTCGTACAACCACTGTAACTGGATTAGAAATGTTCCAGAAAAGTTTAGATGAAGCACTTGCTGGAGATAATGTAGGTATACTACTTCGAGGAATTCAAAAAACAGATATAGAACGAGGAATGGTAATTTCAAAACCTGGAACTATAAATCCACATACAAAATTTGATTCGCAAGTATATATCTTAACTAAGGAAGAAGGTGGAAGACATACGCCATTTTTTGAAGGTTACAGACCTCAGTTCTATGTAAGAACTACTGATGTTACAGGAAAAATTGAATCTTTTCGTTCAGACAATGATGCACCAGCACAAATGGTAATGCCTGGCGATAGAATAAAAATGCAAGTAGAATTAATACAACCAATAGCAATTGAAATGTGCTTAAAACTCAAAGATAAAAAAAATTAATAATTTAATAAATAACAAAATTATACTTTTACAGTAAAATATATTTAAGCTTAAAAACGACAAAATAAAATATATTTAATAAAAGGAATGAGATTTGCAATACGTGAAGGTGGACGAACTGTAGGAGCTGGTATAGTTTTAGAAATTATTAAATAAAATCTTTATACTTACTATTATTTAATAATAATATCACTAAAATAGCATGCAAAATACAAAAACAGTATTCAAAAATGAAAAAATTTTCAGAGAAGAAATAACAGAACCTAATAAACTTATTAAAAATATTATAAATTCATTAATGTTTTTAGGTTCTTTTGGTTTTCTAATTGTTGGAATCTCAAGTTATTTGAAATTCAATTTAATCCCAATCTTAGACTCTTCTAAAATAATAGTTTGAATAGAATAGAAAATGCCACAAAACAATATAATTTATATAACTGACTATTCAGACCTGGAATATAGCATAAATTGTCTAAATTAAAACATATAACTATTTCTTACAAAATTAAGTAAATTTAAGAGCAATTGTAAAATAGTATGAAATAAAAACAATTGTAAATTTGTAATGATAAAATAGAATTATCAGTAATATTTATTATTAAAAACATTTAATAAAGACTTGTTAGAAAATTCTGTGTTACTACTAAGTATTATTATAATATAGCGGATTACATTTTCAAAAACTATTAATCTGAATTAAAGTCAGAAAAGAGTTCTAAAAAGTATGATAAATTTATTTTCTAGCATTAACTTTACAAAAATAAATTAAAACAAATATTTTACCCCAAAAATTTTTGGATTTATTAAAGCTGTATGATAGACATATATGATGTACAGTTTGAAAACAGCCTAAATAAACCACTAAAATTATCTAATTGAAATTAAATAAAAATATAGGCTAGTTTTATTTCTTTCCACAAGGATTGACGATGTCCTTATATGGTATAGCTGGACTTATTATAAGTATAAACCAATATTTAATAATCTATCTTAAAGTTGGTGAAGGTTATAATGAATTTAATAAAGAAAACGGAAAAATGGAAATATTTAGAAAAGGATTCCCGGGACGAACACCAGATATAAACCTCTCCTATTCACTTAACGATATAGTGCGGAGACAAACGTTATAAGAAATTTGGCAAATAAAATTTATTAGCAATAAGAATCATTAAGCATTTTTGCAACAAATAACATAGTTAAAAATTGAAATATTCAAAATAATTTAGCTACTTTAGCATAAAAAATGCTATTAAAAAATAAAATAAGTTTTATATAAAGGTTATTGTAGTTATATCATATTTAAATTATAAACAATAAAAGGCTTATAAAGTAGTAAAAGACAATTTTTATAAAATAACTCTTTATGTTAGAAATAAACATAGAAGAAAAGTTAAATTTAAATAAATTAATTAAACTTAATAAATAGAGCCTAATGCCTGTTATAAGCACGTTAGGTTCGTAAAAGATAGAAATTATAATTTTAAATGAATCAATTAAAGTTGATATAAAAACAGAATTATTTAATACAAAGCAAAAGATATATGTTTGTATTAAAGGCAAGCCAGATCTTCCAATAATACAAACAAGTAGTCCTTTAAAACTAAATGAAATAGAAGAGAAAGCTAGTGAATTAGCATCTTTTCTTAAAGTAAATGTAAAAGGATTATAAGTCAATATTATAATATATTTAAATTATTATAATATTGGTAGATTGTTTATTTATTTCATTGGGGCGTAGCCAAGTGGTAAGGCAACGGGTTTTGGCCCTGTCATTCGGAAGTTCGAATCTTCCCGCCTCAGTTAATATATGGAGAAGTGTCTGAGTGGCCTAAAGAGCTTGATTGCTAATCAAGTGTGTTGAATAAACACCGAGGGTTCAAATCCCTTCTTCTCCTATAATTAATGACTAATAACAAAAGATTAAGCAAAAATATAATATTAATCCTGATTTTTCGAATTAAAACTAAAATAGACGATAAAAAGCTAATATGATCTGGCTCAAAGAAAACTTTTTCAGAAAGTGTCCTTACTAATATTGTTTCCTCGACTTATATTTCACTTCTAAGTTCGGAATGGTTTAGGTGTTACCATAAGTCAAAGAACCAGATCTCTCACTTGAGTAGGAAAAAACTTTTGGTCTGTTAGTATATCTCGGCTAAAGCTGTTACCAGCCTTACACCTAATACCTATAAAACGATTAATCTTATCGTGACCTTAAAAAGAGTACTCATCTTAAGGTGGGCTTCCTACTTATATGCTTTCAGCAGTTATCCACTCCACACTTGACTACCCAGCGTCTTCTGTTGGCACAAAAACTGGTACATCAGTGGTGTGTCCTTCCCGGTCCTCTCGTACTAAGGAAAGCTCCTTTCAATACTCTACCACTCACACCGGATATGGACCGAACTGTCTCTCGACGTTCTGAACCCAGCTCACGTACCGCTTTAATGGGCGAACAGCCCAACCCTTGGGACGTACTACCGCCCCAGGCTGCGATGAGCCGACATCGAGGTGCCAAACCTCCCCGTCGATGTGAACTCTTGGGGGAGATCAGCCTGTTATCCCTAGAGTAACTTTTATCCGTTAAGCGACGGCCTTTCCACACAGCACCGTCGGATCACTAAGACCGACTTTAGTCTCTGTTCGACTTGTAGGTCTCACAGTCAAGCTTTCTTATGTCTTTACACTCTTCAACTAATTTCCGTCCAGACTGAGAAAACCTTTGTACGCCTCCGTTACCTTTTAGGAGGCTACCGCCCCAGTAAAACTGCCCGCCTGAAACTGTCAAACATCTTGATAAAACAATGCCATTAGATTCCTAACTTTCTCAGAGTGGTATCTCATATTGTGGCTCCCTATCTTCCGAAAAAGAAGTTCATAGCCTCCCACCTATGCTGCGCAAAGAAAGTCCAAAACCAATTTCAAGTTACAGTAAAGCTTCATAGGGTCTTTCTGTCCAAGTGCAAGTAGACCGCATCTTCACAGTCAATTCTATTTCACCGAGTCTCTTTCTGAGACAGTACTCAAATCGTTACGCCTTTCGTGCGGGTCGGAACTTACCCGACAAGGAATTTCGCTACCTTAGGACCGTTATAGTTACGGCCGCCGTTCACCAGGGCTTCAATCACCAGCTTTGCTTACGCTAACCAATTTTTTTAACCTTCCGGCACTGGGCAGGCGTCAGCCCCCATACATAGTTTTACAACTTAGCGGAGACCTGTGTTTTTGGTAAACAGTCGCTTGAGTCTGATTACTGCGACCTCATGTTAATAGAGGTACTCTTTCTCCCGAAGTTACAGAGTCATTTTGCCGAGTTCCTTAGAAAGAGTTATCTCGCGCCCCTTAGTATACTCTACTAGCCTACCTGTGTCAGTTTAAGGTACAGGCGTGTTTTACTACGCGTTGTAAAAGCTTTTCTTGGAAGCATGACATAAATCACTTTAAGCACCGTAATGCTATTCGTATTCTCTTCTCAACTCGAAGCATTTTTTTTTCTACTTCTCAACGTCTGGAAAGATTAAACCAAAACAACCAATATATGGCTGACATAGCCTTCTTCGTCACTTTCAACAAATAAAACACGGTACAGGAATATTAACCTGTTATCCATCAACTACGTTTATTAACCTTATTTTAGGACCTGACTAACCCTTCGTGGACGAGCCTTGCGAAGGAAACCTTAGGCTTTCGGGGCATTGGATTTCCACCAATGTTTTCGTTACTTAAGCCGACATTCTCACTTCTGCTTAGTCCACAACTATTTTCATTATTGCTTCAAACCAATACAGAACGCTCTTCTACCGATATTATCCTACAGCTTCGGCAAAATACTTAGTCCCATTCATTTTCGGCGCAAAAGCACTTGACCAGTAAGCTATTACGCACTTTTTAAAGGGTGGCTGCTTCTAGGCAAACCTCCTGGTTGTCTATGTACTATTACATCCTTTATCACTTAGTAAATATTTAGGGGCCTTAACTGGTAGTCTGGGCTGTTTCCCTCTTGACAATGAAGCTTATCCCCCACAGTCTCACTAGCTAACCGAAATAAAGCATAGTATTCTGAGTTTGCTACAACTTGGTACCACTTTCATAGCCCTTGCCGAAACAGTGCTTTACCCCTATGCTTACCATGGTTAACTGCTGCGCCTCAACGCATTTCGAAGAGATCCAGCTAGCTCCGAGTTCGATTGGAATTTCTCCGCTAATCACAACTCATCCCCCAATTTTTCAACATTGGTGGGTTCGGTCCTCCACTCTGTATTACCAAAGCTTCATCCTGGTCATGATTAGATCACCCGGGTTCGGGTCTATAGATAGTGACAAAATGCTTTATTCAAACTCGACTTCACTACGGCTCCGGAACAACAACCTTAACCAAGCCACTACCCATAAGTCGCCGGCACATTCTTCAACAGGCACATGGTCAACCTTTAAATAAGTCTCCCACTGCTTGTAAGCTTATGCTTTCATGATCTATTTCACTCCCTTTCCAGGGTTCTTTTAAGCTTTCCCTCACGGTACTAGTTCACTATCGGTCATTTAGTAGTATTTAGCCTTACGAGGTGGTCCTCGCTGATTCACACAGAATTCCACGTGCTCTATGCTACTTGGGAATATAAATACGATTATCATTTAAATTTTACAGGACTCTCAACCTTCTTTGGTATTGCATTCAACAACTTCAAAAACAAATAATAACAAAACATGTAATCCCACTACACCTACAAGGTTTAGGCTATTTTCCGTTAGCTCGCCGCTAATAAGAAAATCGCTTTTGCTTTCTTTTCCTCCGGCTATTAAGATGTTTCAGTTCACCGGGTTCCCTACATAATACTTAAAAATTCAGTAAGAGTCTTTTGGGTTGCCCCATTGGGGAATCTTTGGATCGAAGTGTGTTTCTCACTACCCAAAGCATATCGTCAGTTACTACGCCCTTCTTCGTCTCTAAATGCCAAGCTATCCCGCATAAGCCACACGTTGTTTAACCTACATCAAATGACTTGGAGATAAGCGGACTCGAACCGCTGACATCTGCCTTGCAAAGGCAGCGCTCTACCAACTGAGCTATACCCCCAAGAAGGGCCATGCTGGACTTGAACCAGCGACTTTACCCTTATCAAGGGTACGCTCTAACCAACTGAGCTAATAGCCCTAAGCTACTTGTCTATCACAATAAATAAGAAACAAGAGGAATGTGCAAATTTTTTGTGATTAAATCATCACATGGAGTTGTTCCAGCCGCACCTTCCAGTACGGCTACCTTGTTACGACTTCACCCCAGTCACCAACCCGGCCTTAGATATTTCCCTCGCTATGTTAAGATAACATCTTCAGGCATGGCCAGCTTCCATGGTGTGACGGGCGGTGTGTACAAGGCCCGGGAACATATTCACCGCCGCATATCTGATCGGCGATTACTAGCGATTCCACCTTCATGTAGGCGAGTTTCAGCCTACAATCCGAACTAAGATTAAGTTTAAGAGATTAGCTTATCCTCACGGAATTGCAACTCATTGTCTTAACCATTGTAGCACGCGTGCAGCCCAGGATATAAAGGGCATGATGACTTGACGTCATCCCCACCTTCCTCCGGTTTATAACCGGCAGTCTTTTTAGACTAAATTAACTAAAAACGAGGGTTGCGCTCGTTGCGGGACTTAACCCAACATCTCACGACACGAGCTGACGACAGCCATGCACCACCTGTGTCTAGGTTCCAAGAGGCACATCTTTCTTTCAAAAAACTTCCTAGCATGTCAAATCCTGGTGAGATTCTTCGTGTACCAACGAATTAAGCCGCATGCTCCACCGCTTGTGCGGGCCCCCGTCAATTCCTTTGAGTTTCACTTTTGCAAGCGTACTCCCCAGGCGGGATACTTAACGCGTTAGCTACAGCAGTACTAAAACAAGCACCACTTAGTATCCATCGTTTACAGCTAAGACTACCGGGGTATCTAATCCCGTTTGCTACCTTAGCTCTCGTTTCTCAGTGTCAGTATTAACCTAGCAAAGTGCTTTCGCCGTTGGTGTTCTTCCCAATATCTACGCATTTCACCGCTACACTGGGAATTCCCTCTGCCTCTATCATACTCAAGTCAAATAGTTTTTGGTGCCGTTTCAAAGTTAAGCTTCAACATTTAACACCAAACACATTTAACCACCTACAAACTCTTTACGCCCAATAATTCCGGATAACGCTTGCATCTCCCGTATTACCGCGGCTGCTGGCACGAAATTAGCCGATGCTTATTCCTCAAATACCGTCATAAATTCTTCAATGAGAAAAGGAGATTACAACCCTAAGGCCTTCTTCCTCCACGCGGCATTGCTCCGTCAGGCTTCCACCCATTGCGGAAAATTCCTCACTGCTGCCTTCCGTAGAAGTCTGTTCCGTATCTCAATTCCAGTGTGGCTGATCATCTTCTCAAATCAGCTACCAATCAAAGCCTTGGTAAGCCATTACCTTACCAACAAGCTAATTGGATGCAAGCCCATATTCTGGCGAAAAACTTTCACTTATCAGCAATATGGGGTATTAGCAAACGTTTCCACTTGTTATCCCCCACCAGAATGTAGGTTCTTACACATTACTCACCCGTCCGTTACTGTTTATTTAAAAACCGTTTAACTTGCATGTGTTAAGCATGCCGCCAGCGTTCATCCTGAGCAAGGATCAAACTCTTCA